ATAAATCAGTATAGGTATATACTGTACCAAATCACTTTAATTAAATTTGTTTAGCATCCATGGCTGAATGGTTAAAGCACCCAACTCATAATTGGAGAATTTGCGGGTTCAATTCCTGCTGGATGCACGGGGATAGTATAGTAAAAAATATATTCATTTGAATAATTAGTAATTATTGAATAAGAATAATTGGGAGTATTTTAAAAGGTTAATATTAAGTGGAAATTTAACCAATGAAGAATTATAAAGTATTAAAAAAAATGTTAGAATTACCTGGACAATTACATAATAATTTTTTGCTTCTCCAAATATAAACCTTGTAATAAATGGGAGGAATTATGGATAAGGTGAAAAAACCAGTACTTACAGAAAAAACTATTCGTTTGTTAGAAAAAAAACAATATAGTTTTGACGTTGATTTAAAATCTAATAAGACTGAAGTTAAACATTGGATTGAAAATTTTTTTAATGTAAAGGTAAGAGCTATGAATAGTCATCGACCCCCAGGAAAAAAGAAATATGCGGGTTCAATAGTAACACATTCGGTTCGTTACAAACGAATGATTATCACGCTTAAACCTGGTTATTCTATTCCACTATTCCCAAACGAATAAAATTTTATTTTCGTTTCTATCCTTGAATACCCTTTGATATGGCCATCCGTTTTTATAGAGACTATACTCCAGGCGCACGTGATCGATTAGTTGTTTCAAGTTCTGAAGGAACAGTTCGATTCAAACCTCAAAAAAATTTAATCTCTGGCTTTACTTGTAGAAAAGGCCGTAATAACAGAGGAATTATTACTAGTCGACATAGAGGAGGCGGTCACAAACGTTTGTATCGTCAAATTGATTTTCGACGAAGTAAAAGAGGTATATCCGGAAGGATTGTTACCGTGGAATATGACCCTAATCGTAATGCATACATATGTCTTGTACACTATGAGGATGGTGAAAAGAAGTATATTTTACATCCAGGAGGAATTAAAATTGGAGATACCATTATTTCCGGGCCCATGGCTACTATTTTAATAGGAAATGCCCTACCTTTGAGTGCGGTTTGAATTATTGATTTACGTGATTGGGGACGAACCAATTGGGTTTGAGGCAAAACCTATAAATCTATCACTGAACCAGCTGTACTACTGTAGTAGGGAAACCTTGGAAGGAAACTGAAGAGGAACAATAGCGGGTGTAACAAAGCTCAATAGTTGTTTTTTTATCAATAAGATTATTGACTTGGAAGATAAGATAATATGAAGAAGACTTTTTTGTTTCAAGCATAAGCAATACTGGGTATGTAAGGGCGGCCCTTGTTTCTAGACAAATATTTTGCAATAAACAAGTCACTCACATTCGATTTGGAGGTCGAAGGCAAATTCGAAGCTAAACAGTGAGAATGTATCTTTACAATAAGAATAAATTAATATTGAATGTGCCTTCTAAGTTATCCAAAACATAAAAATATGTTAGCGTAATTTGATAAAGTCTTTCGTTCTGATGCTGCATGATGAACATAAGCCAGATGATGGGGAATACGACCTGGGATGTGAGAATAAAGAAGAATATTAAAAACTTGAAATTCCACTTATTCATCAAAATAAACTTCATTATTTAATTGGATAAATGATATTTTATACATCTAGAAAGCTGTATGCCTTGAGAAAGGCTTGTACAGTTTGGGAAGAGATTTCTATTCTTAATGGATAGGGGTCTACTTCAACCAATATGCCTTTAGGCACGACTATACATAACGTAGAAATAACACCTGGGAGGGGTGGACAATTAGCTAGAGCAGCAGGTACTGCGGCAAAGCTTATTGCAAAAGAGGGTAGATTGGCTACATCAAGATTACCATCCGGAGAAGTTCGTTTAATATCTCAGAATTGCTTAGCTACCGTTGGGCAGGTAGGCAATGTTGATGATAATAATCGGACCCTGGGTAAAGCTGGATCTAAACGCTGGCTGGGTAAACGCCCCAAAGTAAGGGGAGTAGTTATGAACCCTGTGGATCATCCTCATGGAGGTGGTGAAGGCAGGGCTCCAATTGGTAGAAAAAAACCATTAACTCCTTGGGGTCATACTGCACTTGGTGGGAGAAGCCGGAAAAATCATAAATATAGCGATACTTTGATTCTTCGTCGCCGTAGAAATAGCTAAGTGGACTAAACAAAAAGAACAGAAGGTAGTTGGCAATGGCACGTTCACTGGAAAAAGGTCCTTTCGTGGCTTATCACTTGCTGAAAAAAATTGAAAATCTCAATGTAGAGGAGGAAAAAAAAATAATAGTAACTTGGTCTCGTGCATCTACCATTGTACCAATTATGGTTGGTCATACAATTGCTGTTCATAATGGACAAGAACATTTACCCATTTATGTCACAGATCGTATGGTAGGTCACAAACTGGGAGAATTTGCACCTACTCGAATTTTTCGGGGGCATGCCAAAAATGATAAAAAATCTCGTCGTTAGTTTAGGGGTAACGTATAATGAAAATTGGAAATGACTCGAATAAAGAGGTTAAAATTTTTGTTAAAAATATACATATGTCTGCTTATAAACTACGCAGAGTAGTTAATCAAATTCGTGGTCACTCATATGGGGAGGCAGTTATGATATTAGAATTTATGCCTTATAGAGCATGTTATCCCGTATTGAAATTAGTTTCCAATGCAGCAGAAAATGCTAATCGTAGGATGGGCTTGCGCAAAGCTGATTTATTTGTAAGTGAAGTTAAAGTAGATGCAGGTAGTTTTGCAAAGAGATTACGACTAAGAGCTCAGGGACGTAATTATCCTATACACAAACCTACTTGTCATATAACTATTATATTAAAAAAAAATCTGTGTATAAGGAGGAATTATAAGAATAATATTATGCTAATATAAATGGAAGAGGAAGAAATGCATGGGACAAAAGATTAATCCACTTGGTTTTCGGCTGGGCATAACCAAAAATCATAATTCTCATTGGTTTGCAAAACCAAATAATTATTCCGAGTTTCTACAAGAAGATAGAAAAGTACGTAATTGTATAGATAATTATGTACACAGACATGTAAAAAACTCTTCCAATTATGGAGGAGTTGCACGTGTGGAAATTCAAAGAAAAACAGATTTAATTTTAGTAGAGATACATACGGGATTTCCAGCCTTATTAGTAGAAAGCCATGGTCAAGGAATTGAACAAATAAGAAAAGATGTACAACAAAATCTATTAGATTCTAAAATTCAAAGAGTTCACGTAACTTCGACGGAAATAGCAAAACCATATGGGGAACCTAATATACTTGCGGAGTATATTGCTATACAACTGGAAAACCGAGTTGCTTTTAGAAGAACCATTAGAAAAGCCATTGAACTGGCGAAAGAAACAGATATCAAAGGTATTAAAATACAAATTGCGGGACGTCTTAATGGAACTGAAATTGCTCGTGTTGAATGGGCTAGAGAAGGTAGAGTCCCTCTGCAAACTCTACGAGCTCAAATTGATTATTGTTACTATCCAGCCCAAACTATTTATGGAGTATTAGGAATAAAAATCTGGATTTTTCGGGATGAGGAATAATTTAACTTTTTCATCTATTGCATTCTGAATACCGATAATTTGAATCAATTCCAAAAATTTTCCAACCTGCATGTACACGTACAAATACATAATTATATTTATCATTGAAATCCTATTGAAATAACATCTCAACAAAGTTGCTATGCTTAGTGTGCGACTCGTTCAAATAGAAGTTGGAGATATAGTGGAAGAGGAATTTTTGTAAGTAGTCAAAAATCTCTAGTTTACGCTAAAAACTAACTCATTGCTTCTTTCATATTACTAGAATCTGATAAACCAATTACGAAGTAAGGTTATATTATTTGAAGGGTTTCCCACAAAAAATGAATAGAATAATTTTTGTGAAGCGAAAAACTATTCAGTAATATCGAGACTGAAAATCGAATAATTAAATATTTTTTATTCGAACCGTATGGTGAAGAAAGTAAACCTTCGAAAAACAGTGTGATGAAGCACAATTTTTTTGAATTAAATCATCGAATTATTCAATAGTTTCGGATTCCGGTACTAGGAAGAAAAGCCTTGAGTCGATGAATACTAAGTAAATTTACTCTGTGGAAGAATAAATAAAAAAGGCTCCACTGCGGAGAAGGAACCTAAACGTGAAAACCTGGAAGCTATGGGAACGATGGAACCTATGAACAAATAAAATTGAGACTTATTGGACTTGTTCATTAGGTGGGACGGCGAAATAAACCAACGATAGATAGAATTACAATTGGAAAAGCTATGAGTGAATGGGCTCAAGCAAATTTTACAAAAGTCGATACTTAAGAGTAAATATTCGCCCGTGAAAATTTGATTACAGAATATAATTACATAGAAATAGGATTGTACTATATTTTATTGACTTGAGTGGGAGAATTCTGTTAAAAAAGCTAATTTGCAGATTCAAAATGAGTTAATTTGTATCCCTATTTGAGTAAAAAAAAGTATTTCCTTCTCCTGCTGATGGGATATTATACATATATAATCTTATTCACGAGGAGCCGGATGAAGGAAAACCTTCATGTCCGGTTTTGAAGTAGGGATGATATACAAAGTGAAGTCATCGACTATGACCCTAAAAGAACAAAATTTCGTAAACAACATAGAGGAAGATTAGGAGGAGTATCTACTCGAGGCAATCGTATTTGCTTCGGAAGATTCGCCCTTCAAGCACTTGAACCTGCTTGGATTACATCCAGACAAATAGAAGCGGGGCGACGAGCAATTACTCGTTATGCTCGTCGTGGCGGTAAGATTTGGATACGTATATTCCCCGACAAACCTATTACTGTGAGACCTGCAGAAACACGTATGGGTTCAGGAAAAGGATCCCCAGAATATTGGGTATCTGTTGTTAAACCTGGTAGAATACTCTATGAAGTGGGTGGGATACCAGAAACTATTGCTAGAGCAGCTATGAAAATAGCTGCATACAAAATGCCTGTACGTACTCAAATTATTGTTGCTACACCTATTGAAATGCAGAACCAATAAAATTTTATATAAATATAAATGCAATGTTTTTCACTATGAAATAATTAATAATAATTAAATATTTAAAATAGATAGATTAACCTATTCTAATTTTTCCTTGCAAAACCCCTAAAAAATAAAGACTTTTAGGGGGAATATCATTTCCCTAATCTAAATAAATAAATATGATTCAACCTCAAACGTATTTGAATGTAGCAGACAACAGTGGAGCTAAAAAACCAATGTGTATTCGAATTTTAAAAGCTAGTAATCGTAAATATGCAAATACTGGTAACGTAATTGTAGCGGTAGTTAAAGAAGCAGTACCAAATATGCCTCTTCGTAAATCAGAAATAGTTAGAGCTGTAGTTGTACGTACCTGTAAAGAACTAAAACGTAACAATGGAATGATAATACAATTTGATGACAACGCAGCAGTGATCATCAATCAAGAGGGAAATCCTAGAGGAACTCGAGTTTTTGGTCCAGTTGCTCGAGAATCAAGAGAATTCAATTTTACTAAAATAGTTTCATTGGCTCCTGAAGTATTATAAACTATAATAATAAATCTATTCTTTCGAGTTTATAATACTCCAATAAATAATTGGAATTATTATAAACTTGAATAAATACAATGTGTATAATCGTGCGTTAAAATATATTGTTGAGTTACTGCCCATTCTCCCGCCGGACCACAAACCAAAATACTTTTGAATCAGGGATTCGAAAAGGAAGAAAAAAAAAAATACTAAATTTTTTACAAAGCATTTAACTAATTGATTCTGCCCGTTATTCCACAGTGTCCATCCATTATTCGAGAAACAAACATTTTTATAAACATTTTTATAAATTAATCCAGATATTTTTCAGGCATATCTCCATCATTTCCAAAAATACTTAGAATGTTTATTTATACCAATAGTAAGAAAATTTTCATGGGTAACGACACCATTGCCAATATGATTACCTCCGTAAGGAATGCTAACCTGGGAAAAGAAGAAACAGTTCGAATACCAGCTACTAATATTAATAGAAGCATTGGAAAAATTCTTTTACAGGAGGGTTTCGTAAAGAACCTTGGGGAACTTCGGGAGGGTACGAACCATTTTATGATCTTAACCTTGAAATACCGGGGGAGGAAGAGAGAGCCATACATAACTACTTTAAGACGTATTAGTAAACCTGGCTTAAGATTGTATTATAATTATAAAAAAATTCCTAAAGTTTTAGGTGGAATGGGAGTGGTAATTCCTTCAACTTCTTGCGGAACCATGACGGATCGGGAGGCTCGACAAAAACAAATTGGAGGAGAAATACTATGTTATGTGTGGTAATCCATTAAATTCTAAAATCATTCCGCGCGGAGAGTTTCTTCGGAACAAAAACTAACTAATACTATATAAATTTATATTAGTTAATGGAAGGAGATTTTCCCCCTGATGAAAAAACAAAAATTGATTGACATGGAAGGTGTAGTTACTGAATCGCTTCCCAATACCATGTTTCGAGTTTGTCTAGATAATGGATGTCAGGTCTTAACCCATGTTTCAGGAAGAATGAGACGTAATTACATACGAATACTACCTGGGGATAGAGTAAAAGTAGAATCAAGTCCTTATGACTTAACTAAGGGACGTATAACCTATCGGTTTCACGCCAAATCATCAAATGATTAAATAAAAAATTATCTTTAATTTTTGGTAGAACCAAAAGTTGGGAGTGATACGCAAGACAATATTGTTATAGGAAGAATTTACATTCCTTAATTGATATTAGTAATTATATTTAAATAGGAATTACAGAAACGAAAATTCGTGCTTCTGTTCGTAAAATTTGTGATAAATGTCGACTAATCCGTAGACGGAGAAGAATTATGATAGTTTGTTCCAATCCGAAACATAAGCAAAGACAAGGATAATATACTCAATAAATTAATTAGGGGGGGGGGGAAGAGAAAAAAATATTTTTTATGAATAATAAACTCTTACAATATTTATTTTTTTTCCACCTCATTAAACAATTTTGTAATTCGGTACGGATTTGCGTAAAATAATTATAGATTTATACATAATTTAAACAATGCCAAGACTTATTAAAAAAGTAGGTAGTCTACGTAGGGGTAAACGTGGAGTACCAAAAGGAGTTATTCACATTCAAGCAAGCTTTAATAATACCATCGTGACTGTTACAGATGTACGAGGACAGGTTGTTTCTTGGTCTTCCGCCGGTGCCTGTGGATCCAGGGGTACAAAGAAAAGTACGCCGTTTGCTGCTCAAACTGCAGCAGAAAATGCTATTCGTATGTTAATCGATCAAGGGGGTATGGAACAAGCAGAAATTATAATGAAAGGTCCGGGTCCAGGAAGAGACACAGCATCACGAGCTATTCGTAAAAGTGGTGTAGTACTGAGTTTCGTACGTGACATAACTCCTATGCCACATAATGGGTGTAGACCCCCCAAGAAAAGACGTATATAAGTATAAAATATAAAAAGGAATAATTATTTAATGAATGATTTAGATCTAAATCTAGTACCACCTACTGCTGGATCTGCATACTGGAGATGCGTGGAATCCAAAGTAGAAAGTGAGCGTCTTTTTTATAGTCGTTTCATCCTATCCCCATTAAAAGTAGGTCAAGCTAATACCATAGGACTGGTCATGCGCAGAGCATTGCTCGGAGAAATAAAAGGAACATGTATCACCTGCGCAAAATTCGGAAGCATAACCCATGAATATTCTACAATGGATGGTATTCAAGAATCGGTACATGATATTTTGATTAATTCGAAAGAAATCGTGCTTAAGAGCAAATCTTCTGAAGCTCAAAAAGCATTTATTTCAATTGTTGGACCCAGAAGAGTAACTGCTCAAGACATTGAATTACCAACCAGTGTTGAGGTGATTGACCCCATGCAACACATAGCTACTATTACTAAAAAAGTAAAATTGAATATTGAATTAAAAATTGAAAAAGATAGTGGGTATCGTAAGCAAAACATAGTGGAATATAAAGACGGAAATTTTACTGTGGATGCTGTATTTACGCCTATTCGAAGTGTAAATTATAGTATTCACTGTTTTGAAAGCCACGATAAAAGTATAATGAAAGAAATGCTTTTGTGTGAAATATGGAGTAACGGGAGTATCACCCCTGAAGAAGCAATTTATGAAGCTTCTCGAAGTTCAATTAACTTATTCCTTCCCTTTCTACAAGCGGAAAAGGAAAAAGAAGATTTTAAAGGAGAGGATATACATGAATCTAACGCGCTTCATCCCTCCGTGTCGATCGTGGTGGATCAAATGGCAAAAAAAGTGACTTTCCAACATATTTTTATTGAACAATTAGAATTATCCCCAAAAGCTTATAACTTTCTAAAAAAAATTAATGTACATACTATATCAGACCTTTTGGATTATAGTCAGGATGATCTAATGAAAATGAAAAATTTTGGAAAAAAATCTGTTGAGCAAATATTAGAAGCTTTGCAAAAACGTTTTGGGATACGTCTACAGTAAATAAACCAGATGTTTAATGAATATAACTTTATTAAATATTTCTTTTATTAGTACAAGACAAAACATTAATTATTTAATGTATACATACTTCAATTGGTTGGGAACATTAGTAAAACCTAATGGAGGAAATTCAATTATTTTCCTCCAAGTTAGGTTTTACTCTTAATAACTTATGCTTCCCGATTAAAAAAAATCTATTTTTTTTAATTAATCATTTGATAATCTAGGGATTATTCGCTTTTGAAGCGAGTTCTCCATAGGTATTATAATCTTGAATAAACAAAATTTAGTTTGATAATATTCTTTTTTTTAGGGTTGGATATTCTACATTAAAAAAGACCCAAGGTTAACGATTTATCAATAGGTAGAGCTGCCCCGATACCCAACCAAGGAGCCACTGCAGTACCTGCTGAAAAAACTGTTGTAGCTACTGGACGACGAAACGGATTTTGAAATTTATTAACATTTTCCAGGAAAGGTACTACCAATAATCCTGCGGGTACTGCAGCCATTAGAAGAACACCTAATAATTTATTAGGTACTGTACGAAGTATCTGAAATACTGGGGAAAAATACCATTCAGGCAATATTTCTAAAGGAGTGGCAAATGGATTTGCAGGTTCACCAATCATCGATGGTTCTAAAACTGCTAAACCTACGGTACATGCAATAGTACCTAGAATTACTACTGGAGGAATATACAAAAGATCGTTAGGCCAAGCAGGTTCTCCATAATAATTATGTCCCATACCCTTAGCTAATTTGGCTCTTGATACAGGATCACTTAAGTCAGGTTTTTTTGCTATTGGGATAGGTAAATAGTCAATAATTTTTTTGCTCCCCCCCCCGAAGAATCGGACATGGAAATTTATTTTCATCCGGCTCAAGCAATAATAATTAAAATCTTTCCTTCCTTTCTTCTAAAATATGGGTAGGCATCTTACAAAGAATCTAATGCTTTTTTCCCATATTTTCCACAAAGTGGACTCCATTTCGAGTTATATGCTCATCATCCGAGTAAGCTATAGAATTAAAATAATCATCAATATGCTTTTTGGACAGTCTTATCCCTTATGAGTTACATTTCCATCTTTGTCTCCCCTATGCAGAGAAACTTCCAAGTTTTTTAAACATACTAGGTATTAACTTGTTAATACTTTGGCTTATTCATCCATTTCCTAAGATCCTTCCTTTGCTTCGATGGTACACACTTAAAAAATACATAGGAAATGATTGCATTTTTTCACCATATTCCTCTATTATTTTTATTAACCTATTTTTCTTTTATTTCTTCTTCATAAAAAAAAATAAAAGAAATGCATTAATAATACATATATCACTTTCACTTACTGGATTTTGCGAAGCCTATTTTTGAATCTGATCATAGAAATAATTCTTTTTTTCTTCCCATCATTCCTAGTACCCAAGTTTTAACCCTCTTATTTCTAATAGGGAAATTGGAATAAAGACACATCTTATTCTGATATTTTGATGTGACGGATCTAGTAAAGTATCCGCATAGCCAATTAAATAATTCAAGTCACACACTCCCATGATCCATCTTCTCTCTAGAAAAAAAAATCTATTTCCAAGTATTGGTCCAAACCCGATGATGCTTTGAAATAGAAAAAAGATCCATAAAATATTGTTTTGATTTTCAACAGAATATTTATGGCGATGGAATAATTACAAAAAAGTTATTGGCAAAGTATAAGTATTATGAATATTAATCCATCCTTATCAATTATCAATTATCAAATTTTATTCACCTACAAAGGACCTGATATACCTTGTTTACGAATCATTAGGAAGTGCATCAACATAAATACAGCAGTAAGAAGAGGTGATACAAAAGTGTGTAAACTATAGAAACGAGTCAATGTAGATTGACCTACACTGGCACTTCCTCGTGATAACTCTACTAAGGGAGATCCTACTACGGGAATAGCTTCGGGTACACCAGTCACAATCTTAACAGCCCAATAACCAATTTGATCCCAGGGTGAAGAATAGCCAGTTACACCAAAGGATACGGTTAATACAGCCAGAATTACACCCGTAACCCAAGTTAATTCACGAGGTTTTTTAAATCCTCCTGTGAGATAGACGCGGAATACATGCAGAATCATCATCAGAACCATCATACTTGCCGACCATCGATGAACTGATCGGATTAACCAACCAAAGTTAACTTCAGTCATTATATATTGAACAGAGGCAAAAGCTTCTGTAACGGTTGGACGATAGTAGAAAGTCATAGCAAAACCAGTGGCTACTTGTACTAAGAAACAAGTTAAAGTGATTCCCCCTAAACAGTAAAATATATTGACATGAGGAGGAACATATTTACTGGTAATATCATCCGCAATCGCCTGAATCTCAAGACGCTCTTCAAACCAATCGTATACTTTATGGAGATAGGTGTTTACGCGCCCCCTCAAAAAACCGTACGTGGGGGTTTCCCTTCATACGGCTTAAGCAAAAACATATTACTTTTCTATTGTATTCTCCTCTTACTAGTTGTTAAAAAAGCAAATCCTTAGAATAAAGGCTAAATTTTATTCATCAGAGAATAAGGTAGAATTTAATGATACTATATATACGTTTTTCTTAATGTTTCTCATTGCCTAAAATTCAAGTTGGCTCTCTTCGTTAAATATGGTATTGTCGGCTTTCTGAACGATCTTCCCCCTATTATCGATATATACATATAGAATTTTCCTCTGTTTGTGGAAAACAATGATATGAAACAAATAAAAAAAAAATTATCTTGTTAAAATCTTCATAAATATTATTAAACCTTAGATTTCTACTATACTCCGATGACTTTTTCTCTTGAAAAGGTACAATGGGTAAAACCCTTTTTTATCGTCACTAACTTGATAGGATATGCTTAAAGATGAAAATATTTTCTTCTTTTTTTAGGTATGAGCACAGTCGTAAGGAATAGTTAAGGGAAAAATTGAGTGAATAACAAAAATTTCAAGTTATTTAATTTTTGATAACGAAGCTCGCGTAGCATATATAAATAAATTAATCATAGTTTAAATCTTCTTAAATGTCTCTGCGCTTCGGATGCAGACCATTCAATTTGGTACCCGGCAGGGTAAGACCATCTTGTATAAAGAAAATGACAAATTATTTTGTACTACCAACAATTGATTTGAACAAGTCACACACCCATATTCTAAAGATCCTTTGATTCAGAATTACACGATTAAACTACCAAAAGGGAAGGATCAATCTACAATTGATAGACCTTCATACTGGATTCGAGGAAGAAGTAGAAAGAAGAACAAACGATTTGTTAATTGTTCTACTTCCTGAAATTCATTTGCCCCAGCCTTCCCTCCGTTTGATAAAGAAGGCTGAGGTTTTTGGAAAAACTTTTAAAATTAATTCCGTTCATTACCAACTTACTGGGATTCCATCTAATGAAACAGAAGAATTATAAAGCTCCAGAATAATAACTGAAAAGACTGCGAATGAAGCCATTGCGACACCCATAATAGGAGTGGTTCCCCATCCAGGAGCTACTTTACCATATTCCGAATTAAGCGGTTTCAATGCATTTCCTAAACCAGTTGATTTTACTTTGGTTCTTCTGGAAATATCACTAATTTGTGTAGCCATAAGATTTACCACATTAGTTGAGATTTATTAACTTTTTGTACTATTATATTGAAAACGGAAACAAACCATTTATTGGGATTACCTAGCAATGGAAACTGCAACCCTGGTCGCTATCTTCATATCTTGTTTACTCGTAAGCTTCACTGGTTATGCCTTGTACACCGCCTTCGGGCAACCTTCTAGAGAACTTAGAGATCCTTTTGAAGAGCATGAGGATTAGTTTGACCGACCTTCCCTAAGGGAGACCACCATAAATGAGGAAGACCACCATATAGGTTTATTAAATCAGAAAGGTCGGTTTGGGAAGGTCATTGGTTTCTCTTATCTATTATTCTTTCTTCCCTCCATTATTTTTGTTATTCCTTTACCAGTAATGCAGAAAAAAAATCATTTTTTTCCCTTACTTGGAACTTTGGGTGGTTCCCGGGAAGAAATAGCGAAAAAAATTATTCCTAGAGTACCTACCAACAGGAATGTATAAACCAATGCTTCCATAAAATTGATTGTATGGCGGGGAAAAAAATGAAGATAGCTTTCGTACTACATCACTTTCGTACTATTATTGATAAATAAGGATATTTAAATATTTTTAATCTATAACCGATGGATTTAATCTTGGAAACACAACATGAATAAGCGATTTCAAAGCAATGTTATACTACAGGTCTCCTAGTAGTTGGATCTCCTAGTTTCTGAAATGTTCCAAATTCGACTTGAGCATCTGAATCAGGATCAATACCGGCAAAGACATCTCTGAACAAGGTTCTAGCACCGTGCCAAATATGTCCGAAGAAGAAAAGAAGAGCAAAAGTGGCATGACCAAAGGTAAACCAACCTCTTGGACTACTACGAAAAACACCATCAGACTTTAGAGTGGCGCGATCAGATTCAAAAATTTCGCCTAATTGAGCGCGTCTAGCATATTTTTTTACTGTGGCAGGATCACTGAAACTAACCCCATCGAGTTCACCACCATAAAACTCAACAGTTACACCTACTTGTTCAATGCTATACTTGGATTCTGCTCTCCTGAATGGAACATCAGCCCTCACAATTCCTTCTTCATCGGCCAGAACTACTGGAAATGTTTCGAAAAAGGTAGGCATACGACGTACAAAAAGCTCATGTCCTTCCTTATCTTTGAAGACGGCATGGCCTAGCCAACCAACAGCTATTCCATCTCCATTGTCCATCGGACCTGCTCTGAATAATCCTCCCTTAGCCGGATTATTACCAATATAATCATAAAAAGCTAATTTTTGTGGAATTTCAGACCAAGCTTCTGATAAACTAAGATTTTCAGCCCTGCTGGATCGAATCCTTCGATCTATTTCTTGTTGAAAAAATCCCTGATCCCATTGGTAACGAGTAGGACCAAATAATTCTATTGGAGTAGCTGCAGAGCCGTACCACATGGTTCCAGCAACAACAAAAGCTGCGAAAAACACAGCGGCAATACTGCTAGATAAAACAGTTTCAATATTCCCCATACGTAATGCTTTGTATAATCGTTGAGGGGGACGAACACTGAGGTGGAATAGACCTGCTAATATACCTAAAATACCTGCTGCAATATGATGGGAAGCTATTCCTCCTGGAACGAAAGGATCAAAACCTTCGGCTCCCCAAACCGGAGCTACAGGTTGTACTTTTCCGGTTAATCCGTAGGGGTCAGACACCCATATTCCGGGACCGAACAGACCTGTTACGTGAAATGCTCCGAATCCAAAGCATAATACCCCTGAAAGGAATAAATGAATTCCGAAGATCTTAGGCAAATCCAAAGTGGGTTTACCAGTGCGTGGGTCTCGAAACAGATCCAAGTCCCAGAAGACCCAGTGCCAAATAGCAGCTAGAAAAAACAAACCGGATAGCACAATGTGTGCAGCTGCCACACCTTCATAACTCCAAACACCCGCATCGTTTACAGTTTCTCCAGTAATACTCCAACCTCCCCATGACTTTGTTATTCCTAACCGAGTCATGAATGGCACGACAAACAAGCCTTGTCTCCACATGGGATCAAGAATCGGATCGGATGGATCAAAAACTGCTAATTCGTACAAGGCCATTGAACCGGCCCAACCGGAAACTAGCGCGGTATGCATCAAGTGTACAGCAATTAAACGACCAGGATCATTTAGTACAACAGTATGAACACGATACCAAGGTAAACCCATTTGAGTCCCCCTTTCCCCTTACCAAAGATAGGTAGACATCATATGACTTTCTTACGTTAAAAAACTAAAAAAAAATTACTACGATGTTGGACTTTAATTTAATTATTCCAAAAGTTTGCAGTAAAATTTACAGTTATGTAGTATTGCCGAAAAGAGATACCAAATTTATCTCTTACAATAAGGATAAGCAGAAATAGTTTAACATCCATGCGTTTAACATCGCAATGGAGATATTGGTAATACTTCCGGGAATACGAGGTAAAAAATAATGCATAGTCGAGAAGTTCAGCATAATGCTTTACTTAATAAAGAATCACAGTATACTTTACATTTTCAAGCATTTTTTCTTTCCCATCTTTCGGTTATTCAGAATGGTGGACTGAGACTAAAAAAAAAGTAAAGTTCGGATTTGTCATCCATTCATTATCCATATGAAATTACCATTTATTACCATTCATTCTGCGTTTTTCGATGTGCAGGATCCCATACAAATAGATAAATAAGTTTCGTTATTAGCATCGGTCTACCGACCCACGCCATAAAAAATTTTGGAAATTCCTATATATAGTATCACGTTTGTTAGTCATTCCTACTAGCAAAACCCATGGAACAAAACTAATATAGAGTTATTTACTGAATATTAGGAATAAAAGAATAAAATTTCCAAAACTTTTTGTATTTCCTACCCTAAAATTTTCTACCTTTCTTGTGATTTGTTCATCATGTTCCTCCTCTTCCACCTAGTTATTTATCAAATTAACTATCGAGAAGGACAATCATTGCGGAGCAGGTCTCACAAATTTTTGTTTTAGAAAATTTTATGGATTGTTTTCATCCTTTTCTCATTGGTTCTCACCCAATTATGTCAATTATATTTTATATTCCAAAAACTAAATATGGGATGTGGAGTCTTGTGAATATACGGAATGTGAACCCTTAATTAATAAGCTACTTCATTTGTAATGACATTCGTTTTGTCCGAAACCCATATTCAATTCCATACGTATGTGCAGAGCTAAGAGTTACGCTTTCATATTAGAGGGCAATATAATGTTTAGCCTCAGGGAAAGAAGAAATGCCCATTGGTGTTCCGAAAGTGCCTTTTCGACTCCCTGGAGACGAAGATGCCGTTTGGATTGACGTATAGTGCGACTCGTTAAACATTTGGTTTTATGGACTTCCCCCGTCATTTCTTCCGATTGAGATGCTTTTACCCACTTAGGATTGGCTAAATTATCAATAATCTAAAGCGTGAAATTTTCCAAAATTCTGGAGGATATAAAACAAATTCATCAATCATGAGAATCTATGGCTAGCTCGAACCAATAAAGTATTTAGGCTTCGTCACAATTCCAGGAATAGTAATTGATCGATAAATAATCATTCAATTGTGATATATGGAATGGTATGAACAAACATTCGTAGCAGAAACTGAGAATGGAAGAATAAAAAAAAATGGCAGTAAATTTACTTGTTCTATATGCGCAAGTAACAATTGGATGAGTGTATCCCTCCCCGAAGTAGAGCATGAACCTAAGGATTTTATTGAAGATCCAATTGAGAACGAGACGATTCTGCTGTAACGGAAACTTCCGGATTGGATAAAGCGATACATCAGTTAGCAGATGGTTCAATAAGTTGAGAATGGAGTGAAACCATAAACTTTGGGAAGAAAAACAAATTCGAACTAAGAGTGGTAAGAAAAAGACTTTCTAATTTTTTTGGAAGAGAAATTACTAGCATTTAATAACTAATAAGTTTTTTATGGAAAACAATCATTATATAATGAAGAAAATATAACTCTTTTTTTTCAACTGCTTGAGCCGTATGCACTTAAAGGTGCGTGTACGGTTTTGGAGGAAGATGAGCTACTACCGAACTATCCTAATCAACCGACTTTTTCGAGAAAGATTGTTATTTTTGGGCCAGCAAGTGGATGATGAACTTGCAAATCAACTTATTTGTATTATGATCTACCCGAATGGAGAAGACGACAGTAGAGACATGTATTTATATGTGAATTCCCCCGGTGGAGCAGTATTTGCAGGAATATCCATTTATGATGCTATGCAATTCGTAGTACCAGATGTACAAACCATCTGCATAGGATTAGCTGCTTCAATGGGATCTTTTGTCTTGGCCGGAGGAGAAATTACCAAACGTATAGCGCTACCTCACGCTTTGCGCTAATGAGTTTTTATTCGTGGGTTAAAAAATAATGTAAGAAAAAACTATGCCTGCACCGAAGAATGAAAGGTAATAATAGCATGGCATACAAAACTTGATACGGACGTATTACAAAGAAAACTTGGAGTATCAGGGTAGTAAATACAACCATAACTATTCTTTTTTATTTATTCCTCAAGAAAATTTTCATTTACTGGGTTTACTCTAGCGTCATAAACCCCTTCTTCTATTGGTAAGGAATGGAATACCAAATATATAGAAACGGAATATGGGCATATTACCCCAATAAAAAAACTTTAGGATTGCTGAATGGAAGGAAGACATATATGCATATGAAGCAATAGAACCATTATAGTATCTTATTCCTTTTTGAGGAGAAAAATGGTATGTAGATTTTCCATTTGATTTTCTTTTTCAATAAATATATAAAATTATTACTATATATAATAATTAGTAGTATTATTACTTGATTCAACAAAAATAAAAGTTTATCATTCAATAATGTAATCTATTGTGGAGCCGTATGCACAAAAAATGCTTGTACGGTTGTGAATCAAAGTTTATTTGTTGAACATTTTGAATGAAGGGACAAAAAAGGTAAATAAGCATTTACTAACAGGGTTATGATTCATCAACCGGCTAGTTCCTATTATGAGGGACAAGTAGGAGAATGTATCATGGAAGCGGAAGAAGTCTTGAAAATTCGTGACTGCATTACGAAAGTTTATGCACAAAGAACAGGAAAACCTTTATGGGTAGTCTCCGAAGATATGGAAAGAGATGTTTTTACGTCAGCAGAAGAAGCCAAAGTTTATGGTGTTATTGATCTTGTAGCTGTGGAAACTTCTTCGAACTCTCCAATAAGTAAATTGACAAAGTCTTGATTTAGTTATATTTAATTCTTTTACAAATTCGAGGGAAAGGATAAAATAAAAGAATAGACTTCTAAATTTTAGTCTATAATCAAAAAAAAAATTACTATTATGGTTAGGATTAATCCAAACCAGTAAATTTTGCATATAACTTGAAATGCCTACTATTCAACAACTTATTAGGAATCAAAGACAGCCGGTAGAAAATAGAACCAAATCCCCTGCCCTTCAGGGGTGTCCTCAACGTAGAGGAGTATGTACTAGGGTGTATGTGCGACTCGTTTAGATCATAAGTTATAAATAATATTGCAAGGGGATCGGTGTTGCAGGGGGACCCTCCCTTATTATAGTAAATAAAGATCTATCATCTACCATATTCGGAGATAAAATTTGTAGTTTCCATCGGTGCAAAGCCAATCACCTTAATGTGGGATGAAAAGCATTTCCTCAATGGTAGCGAATGGTTGTCAATCTATTAAGCGAGGAAGAAAGTGTAATTCTGAAGGCATTACTATTAAGTATACCAATTATATTGCTGCAAAAACGGACTCGTAGGGTCAGCTATCCAGTCAACCCTCAGGATTACATGCCGTTACTGTATAGATAAGTCTTATTTATTGCAAGAAGACTATTTGCTCAATAATTGAGGTAGAGCTGGGGATCGGAAACTATACAAGTTACCGATAACATTCTTATTTTTGTATCTGAAGAATGAAGGGCTCCGGCATATAGAGAGGACCTTACCGTTGAAGGAGAAACTATAGAAACGATGAAATCCATGATTTTTCTTAGTTAAAGGTTATATTCCTTGCTACTGAGGAGGTGCCTAACCTCAAAAATTCATGAAAGGGAAGGTTAAAATAGCAAAAGCCATGGGAATCTCTATTTTCTACATCAGAAAGATTAGTCCGTTCTTCTGGGGAATCGTGCAAAAAAATAGATCTTAAAGATCTGGGTGGGACGATTTGGTAGGACAAAAAAGATGGTCCACTATTAAAAGATAAATATTTATATTCGTGGGGGATATTACCTCGTATCCCAGGCAGATATTCTTTTTGTTTCTTCCCCCAATAAGCACTTCTCGTTATTAATCCTGGAAAACTGTAAGATTTGGAGTATAACCACCGCTCTGGGTATCATCCCCATTTTTTTCGAAGCACCTCATTACTATACTTATGATATATTTATGATATATTTATGATATACTTATGATATACTTATGATATGTACAGGATAGATTTGAGATAATCCATAATCTACGTATGCCTACTTTAGATTGATGATCTTGTACTCACGCACGTAAGATACGTCTCGGGTCACGTATGGCGAGGCGATCCGGGTATGCTTCTTCAAATTTTTTGATAGAGTCGTTGCAGGTTCCTAGCGGACCAGATAAACTGCTGGTGGATGTGTGGCGGCCCCACCAATTACCTTCTTCCTCTTTCTTTCCTACTTTGTGCCCGGTACTCCCCTCGGTACTCGCATTTCTGGTGAATACTCGATCCGCACATGGAAATAGAATATCTACTTGGTTCCGTTCCTAGCACGCTGGGTTTTCTCTAGCCTACGCAAATCCATTCACCTTTTTATAAGGAATGATTCGGTAAAATATATGGTATTTTTTAGCTTGTTTGCATAAAGTGCCATCCTTTTGTTCACACTCAGATTTATTTGGACGGGTAACCCAATTTTATTCCTTAGGAACCAAGTCGAAGGTGAATCTTTATTGTTCCAGTCTGGGTAGTCATACCACGGCTCCACCGTCCGCAAAACTTTCTTCTGGTTTGAATAATTCATTCTATGATATATAGTATGAGTAAGTAAGAAACCATCACACACCTTGTATACTTACCCCTCCTCCTACGAGCCCTACTCAGTTATAAGCTCAGTACATGCATAAAGACTTGTAGAAGAATACGAAGAGTTTATAGCCTTACGTTTGTATAAGATCCATATATAAAACCTAATTCTTCCCTTTGCACGCGGGTATTCTTATTCGAATACGCACTCCAAGCTTGGGTTTCCATCGAATAAATTGGAACTTGTGACAAGAATGAATTCTAGAGAGATCCCATCACTAGTAAGTACATGGATGTTTATTAGGTAAATATGGCTGAAAATCGAGGCAATTAATTGTGCGTACTGGATATATTAATTATGTAAAGGCTAGTGCTCGTCCATTCTATTTACGTACATGTCTTTGGATACCCCCCCCCCCCCCCCCCCAGTCTATAGATCCGGTGTTCCCACCAATTGAGCAAGCGGTTCGGACATACGACTACCGAGCTCACGGATCTGTCCCACACCCGTTATGTCATCCTATCCATCCCGATGGACTTCATAATTGAAGTCCCAAAGTCAAGAGGGTGGTAGTCTTGTATTAATTCTTTTTACCAAAATGACCGTGTTTCTCGTCTTCCCATTCGCTTTGGTTAGGATTCCCTCCGCTCATCATCCTCCTCTCCATGCAACCTCCGAGTCATTATACGCGTTATAATATGTTTTAAATTTTGTGTGGTACCCTAAATATTTGTGATTAATAAGAGTAAGCACCAATGACTAGAGTTAAACGTGGCTCTGTAGCTCGTAAACGTAGGAAGAATATACTAAAACTTGCATCAGGATTTCAAGGAGCTCATTCAACAATTTTTCGGACCGGTAACCAGCAAATAATAAAAGCTTTGGCTTCTTCTTATCGAGATAGAGGTAAACGAAAAAGAGATTTTCGCCGTTTGTGGATTACCCGCATCAACGCAGCAGCCCGAAATAATGGAGTTTCTTATACTAAATTCATTCGACACTTATATAAAAATCGAGTATCTTCGAATCGTAAAGTACTAGCACAAATAGCTATATTCGATACTAATAGCTTTTCCACCATTTTAAGAAAATTATCGAGTGGGGAAAGTATTAGGTATAGAAACTTCTCCCCGGAATTTTCTTCTGGGGAGGTAAGAACACCATAAAATTTGCTTAATAGTAAAAGATAAATAAAAATATGTTCCGATGGTGGAACCCTCTCAATTTTATCTTTACGACGAATGGGGGGGGATAAACATTTGTTTCTGATTCCTCGTCCCAACTTTATCCTAATCAGTGAAATATACTTACCTTACTATTAGTAATTATTCATTGCTAGTAATTGGTGCTAGATCGACTCTCATTATTAAGGAAAGGTGATGGAGCTGAAATACGGGCTCGTTTAATAGCAACAGTAATTAAACGTTGTTGTTTTGAGGTCAACCTATTCATTCGTCTAGATAGTATTTTTCCTTGTTCACTAATAAATCTGCGGAGTAAACTTATATTTCTATAATTAATAGTTTCTCCTGATCTAATTGGTGGTAAACGTCTGCGAAAAGATCGCTTGGATTTGTTCATGGCTCGTTTCACAAACCCTTTGAATACTGCTTATTTTTCATTTTTTTATTTCCCTGCAAATTGTGCGTCGATAACAATAAGGACAAAATTTTTTTAATTCTATTCGAGTAGGCGTATTACGACGATTCTTTTGAGTAGTATATCTAAAAACACCCGGATATTTTTTATTACCTTGTGAACAACCAGTACATTCTAAACTAATTGTTATTCTTACATCTTTAGCCTTAGCCATAGTTTATACTTCTTCCAATACTAATTGAAAAGGATAAATAAATTGAAAATCTTATAGCAGGAAATCTAATGATTAAAGATTTTATTCCACTGAATCTAAATAGTGATAAAAAATCTTTAATTATTAGATTTATAATTATTAGATTTATAATCATTAGATTTATAATTATTAATAATTATGGTAAATTTCTACCCTATTTATAATTTCAATATCATCTTTCTCTTATTTGAACCCGAAAAATTGTTGGATAGGATTTATTAATTAAAATATTTTAATAATTAATAATTAAGTTGATTTCAAGAGTAGTTGAACTTAAAGTGATCGGAACAAGTTCCTAAAGAGAAGGAAAAACCAAAGCATCTGGGAAAAAACGATTGATTTCTATCAGTAAACCAGCTAAAAATCCGAACCACAACGTAGCTAGAACAGGCGCTGTGGAAAGATATGTTTCTACATCTTGCACTGCGGGTTCCTCCCCCTCAATTATTTTATTCTTTCTTTATTTCTTCCTCATCCTTCCCCAACTCCGACTAATTTGAATAAAACTCCACCGAATTCTGAATCTATTTAAAATTTTTGTTTTCCCACAAGGTTCGTACGAAGAGTAACAAAGTTTGAGTAGCGAAAAAAAATTTAAATGTACATGTATATAATGAATGTACATATATATATAAGTAGTCACGGATTTTTTGATAAAGAACTGAGCCATTTAAAAATTAATTTTTTTTTGTACATAAATCTGCTGTGTCGTTCACAGAAACCCTTCACTTTGCGTGGGTAACAAAATAAATTGAATTATTTAGTATTAAATTGCAGCGCAAGCAAGAGCTGTTAACACACATGAAAGTAAAAAAAAAAAAAGAATGTGGGCAAGAAACTTTGAGTAGGGTACAATTATATTGGATAAAACAATTGGGAGGGATGTAGCGCAGCTTGGTAGCGCGTTTGTTTTGGGTACAAAATGTCGCAGGTTCGAATCCTGTCATCCCTACCCTGAATCTGAAATATAAATTGAGAATAATGAAATACTAGCAATAGTTATTCGATGTATGGCTAGATACGTTAAATAAGGAAAAAAAATTGTTTGTCTTTTGTGTCTTATCTTTCTCCACGCGAAAGAAGCGCTCTTAGTTCAGTTCGGTAGAACGTAGGTCTCCAAAACCTGATGTCGTAGGTTCAAATCCTACAGAGCGTGATTATGATAATGAATTTGTTGAAATTCCAAAGTATTCATTTTTTTTCTCCACAGTATTGTAAAAACTGGAACTCGATAAAATTTCTTAATATAACTGAATCTATTAACTTGTTAGACCTCCCTCAAAAAAGAGGGAGGCAACGATAAGCGTAATTTAAAATTTATCGAAGATCTAATTGATCACCACGCCGGTATTGTGGATATGCGGTTACAAATGATCCAGCTAGAGTTATTGGAATCGAACCTAATACAATTCCGGATAGGAGAGCTTCAACCATTTCATCTTCCTTAGCAGCTAACAAGGACAATATCTAGTTTAAATAGTAGCCGAATCTGCTATAAATCTCAATAACCTTTAATTATATAACCGTTGGAAAATACAATGTAAATTTTTAAACCTTGAAATATTTTCCTCGTTATTATTCTATTCTTCAAATGAGTCTTATCTTATTCAATCCAGTAAATGGAGCTGAAGCTGGAATTGGAGCAGCCAATAAAAATCCAGAGTAGCTTAGTATGATAGGCATAGGAGAAAACTCTCAATGACAGTAACAAATCTAGTATAAACCCTTATGAAGCAATTACTTCAAAATTTTTGTGATCCGAACGAATAAGTAATTCAAAGTGTAGAATTTATAATTGATACTATTTTTAATACTAGTTATCAATCGCTTTTGCAGAGTGACAGGTATGAAATATAAAGTTCTTTTATGAGAAAGAAACTATAGTATATTCGGATACTTGTTAATTATCCAAAATAACTATTTTATACCAGTTCTCGATCTATCGATTGATGGGTCAACCCAGAAATAAAACCAGTTCTTTATGTACGACTTCCTCTATGAATAGCGGAACGCAATCCAGATTTACTTAATAGCTACAAGTTTAATAAATTAGAGAAATTTTTACTTAATTACCTAGTATCACCCTCTGCATTTCCTCAACATAATTTTATTAAAATGATTCAATCTCACTAATTGCATTGGTGGTGCACTATACAGTTGAGGTTAATATCTATCTTGGGAAGAGGAAGAAGATGTTGCTCCCCTTTCTTTCTCCTTTTATCTCAAAAAAAGAGTATAGACTTGTGTTAAAAATAAAGTATGAAGTTTCATAGTATAAAGCTGAGTAATTACCATTACGCGTTGTTTTTATTCATTACGTGTAACCCCCCCACGTTCCTACACTGTATCAAGCGATGCAATAATTGCGCCATAAGTTTTTTTTATTACAAATTAATGAACTTATAGTGGTACTATGCAATTGTCTGGATTCAACTATTTCACTGTTTTTTCTCCCTTCAGTTTCGGTAATCCCTTCCTGCAGCATAACCCATAATTAGTATGATCCACGACCTGTAATATAATATATAAGAATTTTCTGCAGGTCATGATAAAAGTTTATTAATTTTACGTAGAAATGGAGTATTCACTTCATCTACTAAATCATAAATATTTTCATCTATACTGATGCATAATTTTAAGTTTATTAGTCTGGTGGAGCCGACGAAGCAAAGCCTGCTTAAATTGTAGAGGGATACATTATTTATATCCCACAAACTCATCTTATATAAAAGATCTATAGTTTTATGATTTTCACATCTCATCACTAATGGTGGTAATCCCCATCATCATCTACTTAGTCTTCCCCCACTCCTAGGAACTAGAAAGGAACACCTATTTGTTATATCCAAACAAAATATTTATTGGTTTCCAAAATAAAATTATTTTATGTAAATACTATTGGAGCACTGCACAAAATTATTAATCAATAATTTGTATAACCGGAACAATCTGCGCAAGCGTAAAGTTACGTAGAACTTTCATATTCTGTATTAACTGTAACAAATACTTTTTTCTTTTATTCTTTCAACTCCATAGATTTCGTTCTATTCCTCATTTTTCATACATCCATTGAATTAAAGTTGTCTTGCTGCGTCGGAGGAACACTAGCTATACTAGTCTAGTATACTACATAGATACCTTTGGTATTGCATTGACAACCTAACGGGGTTGGATCAGTATATTTTCTGGTTTCACCCAATCCTTCAAGGGATTAATCCCCCCTTGCGTCTACAAATGTATAATACGGAGCTAACCATGTCTGGGAATACAGGAGAGCGCCCTTTTGCTGACATTATTACCAGTATTCGATACTGGGTAATCCACAGTATTACTATACCTTCCTTGTTCATCGCAGGTTGGTTATTCGTCAGCACAGGTTTGGCTTACGATGTGTTCGGAAGCCCTCGGCCAAATGAGTATTTCACGGAAAGCCGGCAAGAAATTCCATTAATTACTGGCCGTTTTAATTCGTTGGAACAAGTCGATGAATTCACTAGATCTTTGTAGGAGGTACCAATGACTATAGATAGAACTTATCCAATTTTCACAGTTAGATGGCTGGCTATTCATGGACTAGCTGTACCTACGGTTTTCTCCTCAGGATCAATATCAGCAATGCAATTCATTCAACGATAAATTCTATCTAGGGCATAATAAAGCTATGACGAAACCAAATCCGAACAAACAGAGTGTGGAATTAAATCGTACCAGCCTCTACTGGGGGTTGTTACTAATCTTTGTACTTGCTGTTCTACTTTCTAATTACTTTTTCAACTAATAGCAGCAAAAGCTTCTTTGCCCCCCCCCCCATCCATAAAGATCTAAGATTGTAATTGTATGTGACTGTTTATGCCTCAGAGTCGTAACCACCCAATAAGTGTAAAAGGGAGTAGAATGAATGGCCAATACCACTGGAAGAATTCCCCTGTGGCTAATAGGTACTGTAGTTGGTACACCCGTGATCAGTTTAGTAGGTATCTTCTCCTATGGTTCATACTCCGGATTGGGTTCATCCCTATAATAAATAGGAGAATTAAGGAATGGTAGAATTGATAAATGGGAAAATTAAGAAGAAAAAGTAGAAAAAATTGAATGTATATGCTTAACCTCTTTAACTAAAAAACCTCTCTGCCCGATAAATAGTATACACGTAGGGGTGGTGAATATATCTACTCAAAAGAGTAAGGTTTTATAACAGTAGAGTCTTTCACTAGTTCCGATGAAAAATTGGAAGAATTTAGAAAAAAAAATTATAAGATTGATGATATACTATTTCATCAATCTTATCTAATCATTTGGGATGAAAATGAGAAATCAATAAAGAATATTTTATTATTTTATTATTTATTGACATGATATTCCATAGAATATCATGTCTATAGAATATCAATTATTTAGCATACTCCATAAAGGAATTAATTGGTTTATCATAAATCTCTTCCTTTGTGAAAGTAAAGGATGATTTATAAGATGATGATCTTACTCAATAATTAGATAATGTTTTTTCTACAAACAAAATTACTGAATAATTTATTTTTGTTAGGGTTGGAGTAATAAAAATCCCATATTAAAAATATGGGATTTTTAGCTTTGGCGATTTGAGTCAAAAGTAAAAACATCTGTTTTTCAAGACAAGCCATTTCAAGAAGTTTACCGGAAAGATCCCATACGTTTTCGCAATAAGCAATATAAGCCATGTTTATGTACCATTTATCCGCTTCCCACTCTTTACGAGCTAGAATAATATTCAGAATAATATGCAGAACATATTCTCTTGGTAACTCATGAGTAAGATCAAAAGAATCACTGGTTTCTGGTACCTCGATATGAGAATTGACTTCAATCTTTTTGGTAAAACAAGTGGAAGAAATTTTTGATAATCTTGAGAATTTTCCAGTTTCTTTTCCATAAGTTTGTGGAACTGCTTCAGAATATTCTTCCCCATAAAGACAAGGTTTATTTCCTCCAAGTGAAGATAAAATATTTATGATACGTTTTGCACAATTTTTTGATTCATAATATAAATCCAATCCTAGGTTAATTCTTCCCTGAGAAAGACTATAAATATCTAAATAAGATTTTTTGTAGTATATACTAGAAGTGCGAGACCATTCAGTAAGTTGATCCACATGCTTCAATGCTTGCTGAGCCATCTTCTCCGAAACACATACTTTTGATGTATATCCCCAGTAATTAATAGTCTCTTTTAGCGAAGGGAAGAGATGATAATATTCAAGGTTCTCAATATCCGAAGGAACCATTATCGTATTATACGAACCTAAATATGATCTCGTTATACGCATTAGCAATCGGTAGAGGTTGAGGATTCTATTAATCAAGCACATTAGCAAACTTTCAATGTTTGAACTTAAAAATTCATCTCGGCTAATTGAACTTTTTCAAACTGTTTTTTCTTGAGTACCAAAAATATTTGTGCTATAGTAACTGATGCAAGGAATAACAAAAGACCTTGAACACGTAATGGATCTTGAGGTACTACTTCCGCATCTCCCTGACCAAATCCGCCTACATTAGGATTATTGGTTAATGGTTGATCAACTTTAATCGATTCACCTTCCGAAATAATTAGTTCTGGTCCCGGGGGTATAATATCAACCACTGAACGACCATCCAATGTATTCTCAACCGTTATTTCATATCCACCCTTTTCTTTACGTGAGATTTTGCTTACTCTACCTGTAGCTGAAGCATTGTAAACCGTATTGTTGCTTTTACTCCCATCGGGATAAATTTGTCCTCTTCCCCTATTACCACCCACATATATAGGATATTTCAAAAAGTGAGTTTCTTTATTAAGAGCGGGATCCGGCGAAAGAATAGGAAAGACGATCTCACTATATTTCTTACCAGGAACAGGACCTATTACCAAAATATTATTTTTATTGGGACGATAAGCTTGAAAATAAAGATTACCTATTTTTTCTTTAGTATCAGGAGGAATACGATCAGGAGGAGCTAATTCAAATCCTTCGGGTAAAATAAGAACAGCTCCTACGTTCAAAGCTCCTTTCTTACCATTAGCAAGTACTTGTTTAATTTGCATGTCATAAGGAATTTTAACAACTGCCTCAAATACAGTATTCGGAAGCACAGATTGTGGAACTTCAATATCCACGAGTTTTTTAGCTAAATGACAATTGGAACATACAATACGTCCAGTAGCCTCTCGAGGGTTTTCATAACTCTGCTGCGCAAAAATTGGATATGCTTTCGGAATGGAGGGCCAAGCTATTGTATTTATTACGATTAGAACCGAAATCAATTGGGTCACCCACTTTTTTATACAGTCATAAGTATTTATGTTTTGCATGGTTTCACTACTTGTTTCAAATATTTTCATGAGTCGGGTGCTCCTGGCGTCCCAGTTGTTACAGCCACCCATGTCCACAACTTTGTCATTACGGTAACAATAACAATGAAGGCAAAGAATCAAAAGTATGTTACTTTTATTTCTGATTAATCCTAATTTGGGAAATAGCAAAAAAAAAAAAAAAAGTCTTTACTTTATAAAAACACATTACTTCGGAATAAGATAATAAGTATAAACAACCTATTGTTTATTCATTCATTGCATGATAAGTGGCTACAATTGAAGGGGATATACGATTTGAATGGCGAAAAATCCAATATTTAAAAACTGTGTCTGAAATGACTGGAAAAGTTGAAACAAAACAAGATATTATATGTTTGTTATGAGCAAATCCTAAATGTTTAGAAAGAGAACTTATTAGAATTTCCCAACCATGGGGCGAGTGGAACCCAATACATGAATCGGTTAATAAAAGAATGAAAAAAGCTTTCATTGTATCACTCAAGCTATGAAATGATTCTTGAATCCAAGAATTCATAACAGCAAGTCTTTTTTTACCTGAAATGAACGAAGCACTTGGAATAGCAAAATATATTATATCTGTTAATAAATGTAGAATGGTTTGAATACTATCTTCATTGTACATCGCTACTAATTGAATCGTTTTATCATGGATCTGTCTATTAAGATCCTGCGACTGAACTTCTGAAGATGGAGAATCTGCTAGCATTACTTCATCCAACCATAGTAGTTCCTCCACCTCCTGAAGTCTCTTCGAAGCTCTTTCCTCTTGAAAATAATTAATAAAAATTTGGAATTGGTTGATATTCCACCAATTCTTGATCCAAGGTTTCAATAACCATCTTTCCGAGGGGAAGGAAATTCCCCAAGGGATAAGTATTAAGCATCCAAGATATTGTAAAGAAGCTAGTGCTTGATATTTAGCCAATCGAAACTCGTAAAGTACTAATGAACTTGACTGGCCTGTCAACTCTGTTTTAAATCTGGATAAAGTACGGGTTATGGAACGAGGTACAAGACCTATAGACTCGTAGGCTATTGTGGTAACTATGGAATCCGACTCCCCCTCCTCCACTGAAAGGGATGATTGTCCTTCTTCTGGAATATCCCCCATCCCAAAAGAAAAGGAAGAGAGGGAATAGTAACGTTTCCAATTATCTAAATCATTCAAAGTTGCTTCAATCCAAGCTAATTTTTGATTCATTCGTTCGATTCTAACCAATTCTTCCTCGGATGATTTACCTGAAACAAAATAAGTTTTGTCATTTTTGTCATGAGGGTACTCCCCATTCTCACAATTAAATCCATTTTTTTCAAATATTTTCTCAGTACTTCTCAATTTTTTTGGTTTTCGATGAACAGGAAAAGAAAGTAAAATATTTAAGGGATATGACCAAATATTATAAGGATTTGATTGTGACATAATGCGAAGTCGTTTATTACCGTTGAAGAATGAACGGATGTTGATCAACAACTTTGGAGAAGAAAATGATTTTCCTGGTACTGATACAATCAGTCCCAATTTATTTAAAATATTTAGTAAATAAATGCTGGTTTTGCATTCTAAAACACTCCAGTATATTATGAATACAAAGTTATTTAATCTTGTATTCATATATAAAATGATGGCTCGCCAAGAGTGTTTTGGGAGTGATGGAACCAAACATTTGTAAGATACATAATCTTTTTTAATATGTTGTATTTGCTTGCTAGCCTCGCAAGCTCTTTCTGAAGAACGGGATGGAGTGTCTGAAAACCACCGAAAAACTTCCCACCAGTATAATTTAAATTTCATTATAAGTGCTACTTATTTATACCTCGATGATAAAGAACTGCATTAGGAAGATGAAGGATAAACTGCATAAGGAGCAACTTCTTTAATTTATTCTCAAATAATTTATTCTCAAATTTTGTTTATACCCCCCCTCCTTCTTCTCATACTTGTCCATCCGCTGCTTAGCAACCAAATAAATATAAAAGTAAAGTTTATTTCAAGGTCCTTCCATTGATACATGCAAGAAACGAGCCAATTCAGCAGCTTTTTCTTCCATTTCCCTTAGGGTGAGGTTCTCACTAATACGAGTTAAAGGAACATCTTGTTGACCCTTGACTTTCATATGAAGAACACGACGAGGAGAAATAGCTTCTCTAACTTCTACACGTATTGCTTGAATGTCTTTCATGGAGAATCGAATACAAATTCGACGATTTTCCCCCGGAAATCCCCAGCGAAAAAGACAAATAATTCCTTCTCGTTTGTCAAATATGTTGTAGCCACTACCTACGTTCCATAGGATGGTACACCATAAATAAAAGCTGGGGAACAAACCTGCAATACCATAGAAACACATTACAATCCCTTGTGGGACAAAAACAATTTGTTGGGATGGCAGGACGGGTATTAGATCCTTACCAAGGTAACTGGATATTCCGACCAAAAAAAATCCTAGTGCACCCAACGAGGTGATGCAAGCCCAACAAAAATTACTAATTCTTCGAGACCCCATTATGGGTTCTACCCGAAGCCACTCGGATTGCCAATTCATAACAAAGTTTCCTAAATCTTGTTAAATTTTATAGTACGCAGTAAAAAAATATTTTATTACTTACTTAAAGAGTCACTCTTTTCTAACTGTATATAAATCTATACGAAAAAACTTTTCTTACTATAAAGATATTTCCTTCTTCATAGTAAGAAATAGTAAGAAAAGTTTTTTAATCTTTTGTGTAAAAACCAATATTTGATATATGTTCTTGTTTCTCGGAGGATAGTCCAAAATTAAATCTTTTTTTTTCTTTTGTGTTAAAAATAATAAAAAAAATTATTATATTTTAATCCTTATTCTTCAATAGATATTAGTAATTTTCGACAATAAGTAAAGACTGAATTGGATTCTTCTTATACCGCTAAATGGTAAGAATTAAAACCTTAAGCTTTATCGAGTAGAAAAATACGTTTGTTTCTCTATTCTAAAATATATAATGAGAATGTATTGATAAGATTGTGTTCCTTCAAATTCTATACAATTTCGTCCCTCTCAATGTATATGAACGAGAGAACCATTGTAATTGCTGGAAAAACTAAACCTACTAGAGGCACGGAAATAGAAGGTGAATAAGAAGCTGTCATAAAAAGTCACCTTAAATAATATAGTTCTTTCTTAGTAATTTCAGAAAAAAGAAAAAGATGAGGAAATTGATTATATCTTTTACATGAAATGAATGTATTACAACTTTGTTTATTTTCAATCAAATAATTAGAAGAGTCTTCAAAGAGTCATTTTAAATATACTTTTTTTTTAATTTTCTTCCATTACCGAATGCAAACTAAGTCAAATATATTTTTGTTGGAGTACTAACACTCAAATAAGATTATATTAGTATAATAATTTCATTGTATACGAAGAGATTGTAACACTTGAGTAGTTGTGGGAGTAGGATCTGAATAAAGTAAAGTAAATGACGGAACATTAGAATTATCTAAAATAATAATTGTTACGTTCCTTACAAGGAGCTGACCCGTAGAGTTCCAATATTTCACTTAAGACACCTTTTAAAAGGTTACGCGGTACAATTGAATCGAGTAAGCCATGATCAAATAGAGGCTCAGCTACTTGAAAACCATCAGGTATTTTCTGACGTAATGCTTGTTCAATTACTCTTTTCCCTGCAAATGCAATGTATGCTTTGGGTTCAGCAATGGTAATATCCCCTAACGTACCAAAACTCGCAGTAACTCCACCAGTTGTAGGATATGTTAGAATTGCTACATATAGTAACCTTTTCCGCGCTTGATAGATTTGTAAAACAGAAGAAATCTTAGCCATTTGCATCAAACTCAGAGTTCCCTCTTGCATGCGTGCTCCTCCGGAAGAACACACAATAATTAAAGGCATTGATTTTCTGATAGCATATTCAATAGGACGAGTAATCTTTTCACCTACTACAGAGCCCATACTACCTCCCATAAACTGAAAGTCCATAGCTCCAAGTGCAACAGGAGTTCCATTTGGTTTACCTATACCCGTTTGAATAGCATCAGTTAAACCTGTTCGTTTTTGGTAAAAAATAATACGATTTTTGTAAGGATCCTCATCATAAAATTTAAGAACATCTCGAGCAATCATGTCTTCATCCATGGGATGCCAAGTGCCGCGATCAATTAAAAGTTCGATTCTTTCCGTACTACTCATTTGCAGATGATACCCACATTCTTCACAAATACGTTTGTTTTGCCTCAAAAATCTAACGTAGAGCATGTTCTCACAATTGTCACATCGAATCCATAATCCTTTAGTAGTATCAAGTTTTAAATATCTGTTTTTTTCTCTTTCACCGAAAACATATCCTTTAGTGGCTTTTTCAGTAAGAGCACCAACTAATCCACCAAATTTACGTTTATCTTCAAACCAATCTCTTAAAGACATGAATTCTCCTTATCCTTTTGAAAAAGAAACATATATTTTTATTCATACTTTTGAAGAAAGTTTTCATATCATCTCCTCAACTGGAAAGATTGACTATACAAATTCGATGGTTGAATTTATTATTTATAATGAAGATGATACGATTGCAATTTATACGTATTATTAATTCGCACAATAAATACAAGATGGAATAATTCGATACGTAGACACGGTTATCGAATCAAAAGCTTGAATAGCAATTACCCACCGATCCTTCCTTACATAATTGATAGTATGATAGAACTTTATTTCAGTTATTCAATAATTTTTCTGTATATTTGTTTTTAGCAAAACAAATAAAGTAAGATTATGAAAAAACACTAATAAACAATTTATTTATGCAATCCTTCTCAAAAAATTTAATGCTCCAATCATAAAATTATTAGGAAAATATATAATATTCCTATTTGATGGGTCAGAAGGGATTCGAACCTTTGACTTCATGATTCGGAACCACGCGCTCTAATCCGCTGAGCTACAGACCCTACTGATACAGAGTAAAATCTTAACCCCAAACCGCTGGATTTCTTGATTCCTTCGAAAACAAAAATATTCCTCTACTTTTGTTTCACCTCGACTCCCCCAAATGAGAAATTGAGGCAAAACATAAATAGAGGAATAAACTGATGAAACTAACTGAATTACAAAGTATCCATTGCTTCGAATTCAAACTTGATTTCTTTCCATACTTCACAAGCGGCAGCTAATTCAGGACTCCACTGACTAGCTTCACGAATAATTTCATTACCTTCACGAGCAAGATCACGTCCTTCATTACGAGCTTTTACACAAGCTTCTAAAGCAACTCGGTTTGCTACTGCACCAGGTGCATTCCCCCAAGGATGTCCCAGGGTTCCCCCACCAAATTGTAATACAGAATCATCTCCAAAGATTTCAGTCAGAGCGGGCATATGCCAAACATGAATACCTCCCGAAGCGACGGGCAGAACACCGGGCATAGACACCCAATCTTGAGTGAAATAAATACCACGGCTTCGGTCTTTCTCGATATAGTCATCGCGAAGTGGATCAACAAAACCTAAAGTTACATCGCGTTCTCCCTCGAGTTTACCTACTACAGTACCAGCGTGTATGTGATCTCCACCAGACATACGTAATGCTTTGGCTAATACACGGAAGTGAATACCATGATTTTTTTGTCTGTCAATAACTGCATGCATCGCGCGGTGAATGTGAAGAAGTAGACCATTGTCTCGACAATAATGAGCTAAACTAGTATTTGCGGTAAAACCTCCCGTCAAATAGTCATGCATAACAATAGGCACTCCCAATTCTTTAGCACATTGTGCCCTTTTAAGAAGTTCCTCATATGTACCTGCGGTAACATTCAAATAATGACCCTTAATTTCACCTGTTTCGGCTTGGGCTTTATAAAGAGCTTCTGCTACGAATAAGAAACGGTCTCTCCAACGCATAAACGGTTGAGAATTCACGTTTTCATCATCCTTAGTAAAATCAAGTCCACCACGGAGACATTCATAAACAGCTCTACCATAGTTTTTAGCAGATAAACCTAATTTTGGTTTAATAGTACATCCTAATAAAGGACGGCCATATTTGTTTGATTTGTCTCTTTCAACTTGGATACCATGGGGTGGACCTATGAAAGTTTTGGAATAAGCGGGGGGAATTCGCAAATCTTCTAAACGTAAAGCTCGTAAAGCTTTGAATCCGAATACATTACCCACGATGGAGGTGAATAAGTTAGTGACAGAACCTTCCTCAAAGAGATCCAAAGGATAAGCTACATAAGCAATAAATTGATTTTTCTCCCCGGTCACAGCTTCAATTTCATAGCATCGACCCTTATAACGATCAAGGCTGGTAAGTCCATCGGTCCAAACGGTAGTCCATGTACCAGTGGAAGATTCAGCAGCTACTGCGGCTCCCGCCTCCTCGGGTGGTACTCCAGGTTGGGGGGTCATCCGAAATGCTGCCAAAATATCGGTGTCTTTGGTCTTATAATTAGGAGTGTAATAAGTTAATCTGTAATCCCTAACGCCAGCTTTGAATCCAACACTTGTTTTAGTCTCCGTTTGTGGTGACATAGGTCCCTCCCTACAATTCAATTAATAACTCTTGCAAGGATGAAGTCTGCTCGACAAATGAGATGTTTTATATAAATTTATTACAAAATAGAGAATCTGTCTTAGTAGACTCGACTATTCTTAGGAATAGATATCTCTTCATAGTAAAACATTATCATTGTATACTGCTTTTGATACGTGATGCAACCCAGTTGCTCTAATATTAGTAAAATTTTTATCCACGTTTCCCTCAAGCTTTCTATATTGATCCAAAACTTTTGAGTTTCAAACTAATTGGTTAATAAGAGTAAGAAATGATTTTTACTAAACTGGTATTACATATTCTGATGGAGGGATGGAGGAGAAGAAGGGTAAAACCCTAATTAGCCTGATCAGTATGGTTTAGAAATTAATCATATTATATATAATTCATAAAATTATAAAAAACCCTTTTTTTTAATCTTTTTTTCAATCTTTTCTTCAATCTTATAGTAGAAATAAGTATTCCCACAACCCTATATTTAGAGTATGAGCCAAATAAGAGGAGTATGAGCTAAAATATGAATAAACTTAATATGAATAAGTAAATTAAGATGGTAACTTTTATTCATAATTAACCGATCAACTTGGAAAGATTGTTATCGGTACAATCAAACAATTCTTATACTATTAGAATTTTATGGAAATAAATCCTTTTGCTCTTGGAGTTTCTACACTTGTTGAAAAAAATGTAGGATATATCACTCAGATTATTGGCCCAGTCTTAGATGTAGCTTTTCCTCCGGGTAAGATGCCCAATATTTATAACTCTTCGATAATTAAAGGTAAAAATCCGGCTGGACAAGAAATGAATGTGACTTGTGAGGTACAACAATTATTAGGAAATAATAAAGTGAGAGCTGTAGCTATGAGTGCTACAGATGGGCTAACGCGCGAAATGAAAGTTGTTGACACAGGAGCTCCTCTGAGTGTTCCAGTTGGTGAAGCTACTCTTGGACGAATTTTTAATGTTCTCGGAGAACCGGTGGATAATCTGGGTTCTGTAGATGCTGGCACAACATCCCCTATTCATAGATCAGCTCCAGCCTTTGCACAGTCAGATACCAAATTATCCATTTTCGAAACGGGAATAAAAGTAGTAGATCTTTTAGCTCCTTACCGTCGCGGAGGAAAGATCGGATTATTTGGAGGAGCCGGGGCGGGAAAAACAGTACTAATCATGGAATTAATTAACAACATTGCTAAGGCTCATGGAGGTGTATCTGTATTTGGTGGAGTAGGAGAACGTACTCGCGAGGGTAATGACCTTTACATGGAAATGAAAGAATCGAAGGTGATTAATGAGCAAAACATTTCAGAATCGAAAGTAGCTTTAGTCTATGGTCAGATGAATGAACCACCAGGAGCTCGTATGAGAGTTGGTTTAACCGCTCTAACCATGGCTGAATATTTTCGAGATGTTAATAAGCAAGACGTACTTCTATTTATTGACAATATTTTTCGTTTCGTCCAAGCAGGATCAGAAGTTTCTGCTTTATCAGGTAGAATGCCCTCCGCTGTGGGTTATCAGCCAACTCTTGGCACAGAAATGGGTTCCCTGCAGGAAAGAATCACTTCTACAAAAGAAGGATCTATAACCTCCATTCAGGCAGTTTATGTACCTGCAGACGATCTGACTGACCCTGCTCCTGCTACAACATTTGCGCACCTAGATGCTACTACTGTGCTATCAAGAGGTTTAGCTGCCAAAGGTATTTATCCAGCTGTAGATCCCTCAGATTCAACTCCTACTATGCTTCAACCTTGGATTGTGGGCGAACAACATTATGAAACCGCACAGGAAGTTAAGCAAACTTTACAGCGTTATAAAGAACTTCAAGACATTATAGCTATTCTTGGACTTGATGAATTACCAGAAGAGGATCGTTTAACCGTAGCAAGAGCACGAAAAATTGAACGTTTCTTATCACAACCTTTTTTTGTAGCAGAGGTGTTTACCGGTTCTCCAGGTAAATATGTTACTCTCGTAGAAACAATCAAAGGTTTTCAAATGATCCTTTCTGGAGAATTGGATAATCTTCCCGAACAAGCTTTTTATTTGGTAGGTGATATTAATGAAGCTACCGCAAAGGCTGCAACCTCACAAGTGGAGAATTAACAAAAATGACCTTGAATCTTCGTGTAATGACTCCTAATCGAACTGTTTGGAATTCGGAAGTTCAAGAGATGATTCTATCTACCAATAGTGGTCAGATTGGCGTATTACCAAATCACGCCCCACTTCTTACAGCGTTGGATATAGGAATTACAAAAATACGTCTCAATGGACAATGGTCTACCATGGCATTAATGGGCGGTTTTGCTATGGTGGATAATAATCAGGTGACTATACTGGTGAATGAGGCAGAAGAAGCTGCAGGGATTGATCCTCAAGAAGCTAAAGAAACTTTTCGAATAGCTCAAACTAACCTCGCTCGGGCCGAAGGTAAGAAACAAGTTATTGAGGCTAATCTAGCGTTCAAAAGAGCTAAAGCACGGTTAGAAGCTATCGATGCTACGTTATCCTCCGCTTCTAATTAGACCATCCTTTAGTAGCAAATAACAAATAATTTCCTGAACCTTTTTTTTATTTCTATTATGCCTACCCCTTCATCAAGAGGTTATTAAAACTTATTAGATACTATTCATTTTTCAACGGAATCTAATAAGTTTTACCTACTATTGGATTTGAACCAATGACTCTCGCCGTATGAAAGCGATACTCTAACCACTGAGTTAAGTAGGTTATTCTAATTGTAACTATTCATGCACCCACAAGCAACAAAGTCGTGGCAATATTAAAATAAAACTCATTTAATTACTTTGTATTATGTGGTATCCGTCTTGACAAAACTATGTAAATAAAGTTATTTTATAGGTAGAAAGGGCTATAGCTCAGCGGTAGAGCGCCTCGTTTACACGTGCGCCAATGCTTATCAAAAAAAATTATCGGTTCGTCCGATTAAAGAAAAAAGATCTTATGTAAATATTTTTGTCTTACCCTCTCTATTGATCCGGGGGAACGGTAGCATGACAATGAACAAAATTTTAAGTTAATCACTTAGATTTACAATTTAGTTGATATGGTAAAATCTGGGTGTATTCAACGCTAAAAAGCATGATGGGGACAATACGAGGACCCCGAGATATTCTATTTTATTTCGTTCCATGAACTTTAAGGTGTATAAAGTATCATACCTTTCTTTTTGAACAATAGAAACTCTTTTTGAGTGAATCCATGCTAAAACTTTAAGCGAACCTACGTCAACATGATAAATTTTTTTGAAAGACTTTGGGATTGCTTCGATAAAATTATTTAAGCACGCGGAGCCATCTTATTATTTCTTCAAAGAGAAAAGGATGACAGACTAACTAATTTTTTTTATTACTAGTTGTACGAGAGGAGCCCAATGCAAAAAAAAATGCATGTTGGGTTCTCAAAGCGGTTCGAATCATATCTCAAAATAATTGAACCGTTTAACCGAGAATGTCTACGGTTCGAATCCGTATAGCCCTATATTTTGCTACTCAGTTTGGTAGTCAATCCTTAACAAGTAATTAATAAAAATTTAACAAGCGATATTTATATTTATATTTATATTAGATACTCTACTAATTCCTTAAATAGGAAATTATTTGATAAAGAGAATGGGATAATCTTATCCATTTCTATCCCACAGGAGTATACTCATGTTCTTGATTTCCAAATACAATTATTTCTGGCTTTTCCTGTTATTAGCTAGTCTTATTCCCCCGGTAGCTTCTCCAATTTCCAGCTATTTAGCGCCCGTTGGTAAAGGACCAGAAAAGTTTACAAGCTATGAATCAGGTATAGAACCCATTGGAGACGCTTGGATCCAATTCCAGATTCGTTATTATATGTTTGCTTCAGTTTTTGTTATTTTCGATGCCGAAACAGTTTCTCTTTATCCATGGGCTATGTGTTTCAATGAATCGGGTGTACCCGCCTCTGCCGAAGCTTCAATTTCTGTTACGATTCCAATCGTTGGTTTAGTTTATGCATGGCGAAGAGGAGCATCAGAATGGTCTTAGTTTACAAATATTTTAGTTGTGAAAATGAAATAGAAAATTCTATAAAGCCTGTGATAAATTTAATGGAGTCATCTTTACTTGATAAGACAACTTCAAATTCAATTGTTTTAACTACTTTCAATGATTTTTCAAATTGGGCCAGGCTTTCCAGTTTATGGCCACTCCTCTATGGTACTAGTTGTTGTTTCATCGAATCCGCTTCGTTAATTGGTTCACGATTCGATTCTGATCGTTACGGTTTGGTACCGAGATCTAGTCCCAGACAAGCTGACCTTGTAATAACGGCTGGCACTGTGACCATGAAAATGGCCCCCTCTCTGGTGAGATTGTACGAACAGATGCCTGAGCCCAAATATGTAATTGCTATGGGAGCCTGTACCATTACAGGAGGTATGTTTAGTACAGATTCTTATAGTACTGTTCGTGGAGTAGATAAACCAATTCCTGTAGATGTTTATTTACCAGGTTGTCCACCAAAACCCGAGGCTATTATAGATGCTATAGTGAAACTTCGTAAGAGGGTGGCCCAAGAAACATATGAATCTAAAATTAGGCTTAAGCCAGGGAATAGATTTTTCACTTCAATTCATCAGTTTAGATTTGTATCTAATAATCTTACTGGGGAATATAGTAAACAATCACTTCGTCAGTTTACTAAAACTGAATTGTACTCTACTTTGGAAGTACCTTTTGATGAAACAACTGATGAGTACAAAGGCTCGGTATCTTTTCAAGAATCAATGGATGAAGGGGATCCAGTAGCGATAGACGAGCCATAGAGCAAAATTTGAAAACTCTAATTATTAATATGTTAAACATTTCTGCAAGTATTTCTACGAATAATAATAAAATGCGGGGTCGATTATCCACTTGGCTAGCCAAGCATAAGTTAGCTCATAGACCTTTGGGTTTTGATTATCAAGGCGTGGAAACTCTACAAATCAAATCTAGAGATTGGCCTTCTGTAGCTGTCGCTCCATATGCTTATGGTTCTAATTATCCTCGTTCCCAGTGCGCCTATGATGTAGCCCCTGGTGGTGCATTGGTTAGTGTATATCATCTCACAAGAATACAAGATGATTTGGATCAACCTGAAGAATTATGTATAAAAGTTTTTGTTCCAAGAGAAGATCCTAAAATACCATCTGTTTTCTGGATCTGGAAAAGCGCCGATTTTCAGGAACGGGAATCATATGATATGTCGGGAATCACTTATGAAAATCATCCACATCTTAAACGTATATTAATGCCCGATACTTGGATTGGTTGGCCTTTACGCAAAGATTATATTGTGCCTAATTCTTACGAGCTACAAGATTCTCTTCGAGTAGGAACAATAGTAAAAAATTATTGCAGCAACTATTTCCTAATATTGCACCAATAATTTTTTATTATTTTCGTAACAAAATACTATTGGAAGGAGGGGCTTTTTCTTTGTCAATGGCACAGCATAGTTCTATCCATTTACAAGAAGGAGAACCTCCTTCCTCCTTTTTTATCTAACAAAATTGATTTGTTTATTCACCTAAGGTTAAGCACTATACATAAAAAAAGAGTAATATTTAACTTATGATATTAATTTTGTTAATAAAAAATTACATTTATTTCTCTCATTTTGATAGCTTTACTACTTTGAATTCTCAAGCCGCCAGCGTTGGGACTCAGAGCCTCCTCGGAGTAGAATAAAGATGGAAAAATTGTAACTGGGTGAAAAGTGGAAAAAAATATGATGAATTTTTATTGGATAATCATAAATTGAATTGGAGAAATTCAATTTATGATTATACTCAGAAAATATGTCTTCAAGTGATGTAATTATTGGTAGTTTGCCAAGAACCAGATTTGAACTGGTGACACAAGGATTTTCAATCCTCTGCTCTACCGACTGAGCTATCCCGGCTGGTGGAGCAAAGGATCGAGAATCTTTTGCTCTACTGACAAAACTAGAGATCGAACTCTTTACTTACTAGTAAGAGCTAAAAATGAATTTGCTTTGGATGTGGGGAAGGTAAAACTTTAGAGTAGGAAGAAAATTTTTTATCTATCTATTTATTAAAGTTCTGAGTAACCAAATATTAATCTTAATAATACAAGACGTTATATTCCTTTGAAAAGATCTTTTTGGGGGGGCAAACACAAACGAAGAAAATAAATATTATATTGGGATAAATTTTCTAATTCGAGGATAGTTTGGCGAATAAAAAAGAATAGGATTATCCCATAAATAAAAAAAACTATTTAAATTTTGGTTTCTATCCACAAAAAAATTATCGTCTTTCATTATGGATTTTACTCCCATACTGGAAGGGGCTAATCCTATGTACTACAAGAATAAAATCGAATCCCTCTCGTAACTAACTTATCCTTATATATATAGAAAGCTAATAAAATTTAAGTAGTTTTTCTATTATTCCCTCCTGTCTAGGGAAAAAAAATTATGATTATATTCTCCAAAATTTATAAGTTAGGATAATAAATAAAAGATTGAGTCCACTTTTTACGTAGCCACTTCATTTTTAGTTAAGAAGATCCCTTTACACTTTATTAATTTTCATGCCGAGTATTGAAGTACAAATTGAAGAAAATCTTTGGTCCCGGAGGAACAGTATGACGAGATGAAACGGAGTACCCGGGAAGATCCATAAAATATTTATGATCTTCATACGAACTTGAAAACATGGCTACTACTTTTTAGTGGTGCCAAACGCATAATTTACAGTTTATATCAGTACCCAACAACACGATTACTTCAAAGTAATCGTGCCAATCAAATTTGGGATCTTCCCTTGTGGAAGAAACTCTATTACCTACTTTTCAATTTATGATGAGAATTATCTCATTCATAGTTGCAAACATTACTATGAAATAATTGTGTCAACAGAGGCGGCATTTCCGTCGTCTATCCAGTACCTATCTACAGCCTGAGGCACCGCTAAGGAATGTGGTGCTAATGAAGAGATTAAATATGGTCTTCCTTTTATTGAGGGGGGTGAACAATCAGTAATAGATCATAATTTTCGCCAATCCTCACATATTAAAAACATTATTAAAATATTTGAAGTACTCGTGTGGATACAAGAAAAAAAATAAGCTCAACTAATAGTTAGTAGAGCCATGAAGAGCTTAATAACATAATATCACTATTACTTTTTATTACCAAGATCAATGGAGGGTTTAAAGTCCTCATTTAACCTAAGAAAAACAAAGTAGTATCACTACTTCGTGAATATCAATTGAGGATTTAAAGTCCTCATTGAGCCTAATAACATAATACCACCACTTCATAAGTATTAATGGAGGGTTTAAGGTCCTCATCAAATCTAGGAACATCATATTATTGTATTTAATATAATAGATACATAGTTATATGTCAAGATAAATCATAAATTTTATTATGGGGGTAGAGGGACTCGAACCCTCACGGTCTATAAAGCCAACGAATTTTCTTTTTACTACGATTCGCATCGTTGCTGGGATCAGCACTAAAAACCGGACTCTACCTTTATCCTCGTCTGATCATCTACTAAAAACTTATCCGTTGTATTGCAGTAACTACTGAAGAATAAAAAAAATATTGAGATAATAATTACTTAGTGACAGAAAAATAATAAATAATTTTGCATTTTGAATGGGCTCAATCAAGTGTCTACTCATTGGTTGGACCCACAACATAATTCAAGTTTTTCAATATGATTCACGCCCAATAGTATTTTGAACTCCAAGGATTTATTACATGAATATGATACAACACAGTATTAGTCGGAAGACAATCAGTCATTAGGATGGCCCCCATCGAGTCTCTGCACCTATCCCCCGCCATTTGCTAAACAGGATTTGGCTCAGGATCGCCTACCCCTTCTACTAAGGTTTCCCCGAATCTGAAAGCTATCATTTAGTAAGTTCCTAAACTAAGGCTCAATTCAATCAAGTCCGCAGCGTCTACCGATTTCGCCATACCCCCCCTTTTTTTTTATTCTTGATGATGAAAGAGAAAATAACATGTTTGTTTAATGCTATTCTTATTAGTATAATTAAATATTATTATAGTATTCTTTCAGTTTTTGCGCAATGCTTTTGTTTTTTCTCCGGATGGGAAAAGAATAAAATAAGGGTTATTTTATTTCCTTCATCAAATTGAGATAATCCATTGGAATTATATAATCGTGATTATTAATAATACTTAGTTATGTTTCGATATGATTCGCCATATTATTGCACTGCTAGGATTGGGTAGCCAATAATATCAGCTAATATAATAATTATAAAAGGGAATTTTTTTGGAGGAAGAAAAGAATAAAAGAGTGGTATGATTGCTCTTACTAATAAAGCCTGCTTAGCTCAGAGGTTAGAGCATCGCACTTGTAATGCGATGGTCATCGGTTCGATTCCGATAGCCGGCTTCCCCATCTTCTACCTCCCTGCTCTCCCAATTATTTGCAAAAATTGAAGAATTATAATAATAATTATTTATTTTTCTTACATTTGTTCGTTCACCAAGTTTCTGTTAAGATACTATAGATTCTTAATAAGGGAATGAGTGATTGAAGAATAAAAAAAATTAAATAATTTTTTATAAAATGATTTGATTTGTAAATGGAAATTCTTCTTTTACTTTTGTTACTCCTCCCCCCCCCAAGATCAAATATTTTTTTTATTACCGGTAATAGTTTGTACCACCTCTTCTTTCACCAATTTTTTTTGCAAAATAAATAAGGAGTTTTTATGTCCCGTTATCGAGGACCCCGTTTAAAAATAATACGTCGTCTAGGGGAATTACCAGGACTGACTCGTAAAACACCCAAGTTAAAACCTGATTATATTAATAAATCTACTCCTAATAAAAAAGTTTCTCAATATTGTATTCGTTTGGAGGAAAAACAAAAATTGCGTTTTCATCATGGATTGACCGAGCAACAATTACTTAAATATGTTCGTATAGCTAGAAAAGCCAAAGGCTCAACGGGCCAAGTATTATTACAATTACTCGAAATGCGTCTAGATAATATTATTTTCCGATTGGGTATGACCCCCACCATTCCTGGAGCGAGACAATTGGTTAACCATAAACATATTTTGGTCAATAATCGTGCAATAAACGTACCGAGTTATCGTTGCAAACCCAAAGATATTATTACTACAAGGGATCGGCCGGAATCCCGAGCTAGAATCACGAAAAATTATGAATTTTCTCAGACATATAAAATACCAAATCATTTGACTCTCCATTCACTACAGAGTGTGGGATTGGTTAATAAAATAGTAGATCGTGAATCAATTGATTTGAATATTAACGAATTGCTAGTTGTGGAATATTATTCCCGTAAAGCTTGAGGAGAAGAAGGAAAAGAATATATATATTAATTTTTTTTTCATAATAATTTATTATATGAATAGAATCTCTGCATGAAACTCAAATCTATATAAAACTTCAATTTAGGATTTTTTTTATATTCTTCTGCATTCCATTACAATTTTATTATTCACTAAAGTATTATTATATGCTTCTTTCTTGTATTCTACACTACCCCCCGTGTCCCGGATGGAGAAGTAAAAAAAGAAAAAATTAATTAATTTTTTTGTCATACTTAAGACAATGAATTGGGTGAGAATTATCACGAACAATAATTATTATGCAGATTAAGCGGGGAGGAAAAAATTAGTAATAAATAAAGTTATCGAGTATATCTTGATAGAATCGAAGTGTAGATACAGCGGAGAGAGAGGGATTCGAACCCTCGGTAAGCAAGAGCTTACATAGCATTTCCAATGCTACGCCTTAAACCACTCGGCCATCTTTCCTGCAGCATATCTTCAGTCTATTACACATTTTTATCAAATAGCAATATATTTATAGTAGTGATTAATACCGAAGTAGAATTAGTTGTGGATCCCCCGGAACGAAGTAAAAAAATAATTATTTTGAGAATAACTTAAGATAATTAATAAAAAATAATGAATAAAATTTTCAACATTTTTTACTTTTTCTATTCACTCCCAAAAATCCCAATAATGAATTGATAACTTTTAATGATTTTACTTTATTTGGAAATAATACTTCTAAAGCTGAGGGTAGGATTGAAAAACAAGATTAAATTGGAAAAACTAATAATTCATTTATTTATTATATATATGTATATACAGAATTTATCAATGTTTTTCTCGACTGTTTAATGAATCTTATACTTATTAAATAATTGTTCATTATTAAATAATTGTAATGAGTGGGGTAATCAGAGGAGTAAAAACGAGAATAAACAATTTGTCATAAAAGGATCGGATACGAGTGTCTTCACATACTTCCAATTCGGAAGAATAAGTAAATTTCACGGTATAAAATACCAAAAGATTATTTTTATTCTTTTGTGAATTCCCAAACAGAATAATGAGAAAAATTTCACGAAAAAATTAGAAATAATTATGCCTAGATCTCAAAGAAACGATAATTTTATTGATAAAACTTTTACACTCGTAGCAGATACTTCATTACAAGTAATTCCAACTACTCAGGGGGAAAAAAAAGCATTTACTTATTACAGAGATGGTGTGATTTGATTTTGATCTAGTAAATACTCATTGTAAAGCAAAACATGATAATATTTTATTACATGAAACTCACGCTTGGTGAAGGTGGTTTTCACGAATATTAAACAATTCCTTCTGCCGTGTATCCTCGGTTGATGCAACCTCAGATGCTTTAATTTATCATAAATTATGGTATTGAGCGGGAGGTTGAACCTGTAAAAAAAAAGAATAAACTTTTATAGTAAAAGTCTATTTGTTTATAGACACGCGTAAGGGGAAAAGCACTACGTGTAGGAATCGACAACACAAAGGCTTCGTTATAATTCATATGTATTATCCGTTTACCAACGGCTAATAACAAATATATGGTTGGGACAACAAACTTCCATCTCGTTTGTATTTTGGATACCCATATAACCATCGGAGATTGTCGAGGTAGCAAATCCCTAGGAAATACCAAGCGTTGAGAACAAAGAAATTGTTGAAGTTTTTATTTATGTCACCAGTGATAGGGAATAATCTTAGCAAGAAGGATGGCTAGAGATTAATTATGAATACACTAGCCCCTGACAGTTTATGATTTTGGGTAAGAATCTCTACAAATTTTAGAAATTGTTTCCTTTATTATACACTACGCAGGACAAGCCGTATGAGGTGAAAATCCCACGTACGGTTTTGAAGCGGGGCTCATTTCCGTTTAATGAACAACCGTAACGAATGTCGGCTCAATCTGAAGGAGAATATGCGGAAGCCTCACAAAATTATTATGAAGCCATGCGTCTAGAAATTGACCCTTATGATCGAAGTTACATACTACATAACATAGGCCTTATTCATACAAGTAATGGGGAACATGCAAGGGCTTTAGAATATTATTTTCAGGCATTGGAAAGAAATCCATCCTTGCCACAAGCTTTTAATAATATGGCTGTGATCTGTCATTACGTGCGACTATCCATAGTATAGAATTCACTAGTTTAGAACCACTACAAATAAATGGAGGTTTTCTACATATTTACCATTAAGTAATGGTTTTTATTAGCTGTAGATCAATAAACTTGTTCGTTCATGGGAGCCTGTACGTGACAGAATAAGTAAAGCCTATATACTCCATGGATAAGGTAATTTAATTAATTAAAAAGAGAAGCACCGTAAGGATCAATTATTGAAAGCTCGGGCTGATACGGTATAATCTGTTCACTCATACAGAATTAACTTGTGTAATAGGGTTGATCCAATGAGCTATTGAACAGCGGTGTAGCATCAGATCCTAAAGGGATTAAATACTTATTGATAATAAAAAAAATTGTATTATTAATTAAGTATTTTTTTTAGAGATTCTCCATATATAAGTAGGATAGTTACCATTTGGAAAAAAATTACATTTGTACAAAATATCAATTTGTACTCTGGGACCTTACCCTTTTTATTGGTAGGAGAAAAGATAAAATTCGATTCCTTATTTAAGGCTCAATTGAAAACTCATTTCATTAACTGAATTTAGTCTTTGCGTTACAATAAATTGTGAAAACATTTTATTATTTGCAAAAAATCGTTTTAATTTTTACTTATGTATTAATGCACATAATAAAGGATGGAATATAGTTAATAGAGCCGTATGAGGTAGGAAACCCTCAAGTACGGTTCTCAGGGAAGGAACTTTATTGGAATGACCTATCCCGACCGAGGAGAACAAGCCATTCAACAAGGAGATTTTGAAACTTCCGAAGCTTGGTTCGGTAAAGCTGCCGATCATTGGAAACAAGCCGTATTATTGGCTCCAGGCAATTATATTGAAGCACAGAATTGGTTAAAAATTACGGGACGTCTTAAGGATTAGTTACGTAGAATTATAACCAATCCTTGAAAACCTTCTGTATATTCGGAATAAGGAATATAATAAATTGGTAATAAGTGTTATTCTATTCAGTTAAATTATATTCTACCATTTTATAGGAACTAATCGGGTCAACAAGCATCCATAATTTTTTTTTATGGATGCTTATCAAATAATAGGTATTTGTTTGAATAGAATTGGGGAAGATCTGGTGGAACACAACCAAATTAACCAAATCATATTTGTAATTATTGCATGAATAACTAAGTATACTGAGTGTATACCCTGTATATACAACAGAAATATGTGTGTCATCCTATCTACCATCATATTATGATACATGTATTACGTACCTTATATTCATGGTGTATGGGCTAGAAACGAACCGTTTTAAAGTGAAACGGTCCATTAAGCACCTTTGATATGTGTAACAATAATTTTGAATACCTGCCCCCAGTAACTTCTGTGTCATAGTTGCCCTAGTTACGAACTGGGAAAGGGAAAAAAAGGTTGGAAGATGTATAGCTCTCAGAAGTTTACTAATGAATCTTGGCGGGTTTTTTCTATGCCTCGTCTGGAAAGAGGAGAACCTCGATGACTATTCGTTCACCGGAACCAGAAGTCAAGATTGCGGTAGAAAGGGATCCCGTAAAAACTTCTTTCGAAAAATGGGCTCAACCCGGACATTTCTCCAGGACTCTAGCGAAGGGTCCTAGTACTACCACTTGGATCTGGAACTTACATGCTGATGCTCATGATTTTGACAGCCATACTAATGATTTGGAAGAGATTTCTCGCAAAGTATTTAGTGCTCATTTCGGTCAACTAGCCATTATTTTTATTTGGCTAAGTGGTATGTACTTCCACGGGGCTCGTTTCTCCAATCATGAAGCATGGCTTAGTGATCCTACTCACGTTAAACCCAGTGCTCAAGTTGTTTGGCCAATAGTAGGTCAGGAAATTCTCAATGGAGATGTGGGTGGGGGTTTTCAGGGAATACAAATAACTTCCGGCTTTTTTCAAATTTGGCGAGCCTCCGGAATAACTAGTGAATTACAACTTTACTCCACCGCAATTGGTGGATTGATTTTCGCAGCGCTAATGCTTTTCGCCGGTTGGTTCCACTACCACAAAGCCGCTCCCAAATTAACTTGGTTCCAAGATGTGGAATCCATGCTAAATCATCATCTAGCAGGACTATTAGGATTAGGTTCTTTATCGTGGGCAGGACACCAAGTACACGTTTCTTTACCTATTAACCAACTTCTGGACGCTGGAGTAGATGCTAAAGAAATACCTCTTCCTCATGAATTTATTCTGAATCGTGATCTTATGACTCAACTTTATCCAAGTTTTGCTAAAGGATTAACTCCATTCTTTACTTTGAATTGGTCAGAATACTCAGATTTCTCAACTTTTCGCGGGGGACTCAATCCAGTAACAGGAGGTTTGTGGCTAACCGATACAGTCCATCATCATTTAGCTATTGCAGTTCTTTTTTTAATAGCTGGTCACATGTATAGAACCAATTGGGGCATTGGTCATAGCCTGAAAGAAATTTTAGAAGCTCATAAAGGTCCATTTACGGGTGAGGGTCACAAAGGCCTTTATGAAATTTTTACCACCTCATGGCATGCCCAATTAGCTCTTAACTTAGCTATGCTAGGTTCTTTAACAATCATAGTGGCTCACCATATGTATTCCATGCCTCCTTATCCATACTTAGCTACTGACTATGGTACCCAACTCTCTTTGTTTACACATCACATGTGGATCGGTGGATTTCTCGTGGTCGGAGCTGCTGCACATGCAGCCATCTTTATGGTAAGGGACTACGATCCAACCACTCAATACAATAATTTATTGGATCGTGTTCTTCGACACCGTGATGCAATAATATCACACCTTAACTGGGCATGTATTTTCTTAGGTTTCCATAGCTTCGGCTTGTACATCCATAATGATACTATGAGTGCTTTGGGACGTCCTCAAGACATGTTTTCGGATACTGCTATACAATTACAACCTATATTTGCCCAATGGGTGCAGAATACTCATGCTGTAGCACCTTTTTCCACAGCTCCTAATGCGGCGGCAAGCACCAGCTTAACCTGGGGAGGCATCGACTTAGTAGCAGTAGGCGGCAAAGTGGCTTTATTACCAATTCCGCTAGGAACCGCAGACTTTTTGGTACACCACATTCATGCATTTACTATCCACGTAACCGTATTAATCTTACTAAAAGGTGTTTTATTTGCTCGCAGTTCCCGTTTGATACCCGATAAAGCTAATCTTGGTTTTCGTTTCCCTTGCGATGGACCCGGAAGAGGAGGTACATGTCAAGTATCTGCTTGGGATCATGTTTTCTTAGGGTTATTTCGGATGTACAATGCAATTTCTGTAGTAATATTTCATTTTAGCTGGAAAATGCAATCTGATGTTTGGGGTAGTGTAAGCGACCAAAAAATAGTAACTCATATTACAGGGGGAAACTTTGCACAAAGTTCAATTACCATCAACGGATGGCTCCGTGACTTTTTATGGGCACAGGCTTCCCAAGTAATCCAATCTCATGGTTCCTCGTTATCTGCATATGGTCTCCTATTCCTGGGTGCTCACTTTGTTTGGGCTTTCAGTTTGATGTTCCTATTCAGTGGTCGTGGGTACTGGCAAGAACTTATCGAATCTATAGTTTGGGCTCACAACAAATTAAAAGTTGCTCCTGCTATCCAGCCTAGGGCTTTGAGTATTGTACAAGGCCGTGCTGTAGGAGTAGCTCATTACCTTCTGGGTGGAATTGCCACAACATGGGCATTCTTCCTAGCAAGAATTATTGCAGTAGGATAATGGCTAGGAGGATTTGAAAAGCATTATGGCATCCAGATTTCCAAGGTTCAGCCAGGGCCTATCTCAAGACCCAACTACTCGTCGTATTTGGTTTGGTATCGCTACCGCACATGACTTCGAAAGCCATGATAATATTACTGAGGAACGTCTCTACCAAAAGATTTTTGCTTCTCACTTTGGTCAGTTAGCCATAATCTTCCTGTGGACTTCTGGTAATTTATTTCACGTAGCTTGGCAAGGTAATTTTGAAGCATGGATACAAGATCCTTTGCATGTAAGACCTATTGCTCATGCAATATGGGACCCTCATTTTGGTCAACCAGCTATAGAAGCGTTTACTCGAGGAGGGGCCTCTGGTCCAGTTAATATTGCTTATCCCGGTGTTTATCAATGGTGGTACACAATCGGATTGCGTACCAATCAAGATCTTTATACTGGAGCTCTTTCTTTACTAATTCTTTCCGCTATTTTTCTAATAGCAGGTTGGTTGCATCTACAACCTAAGTGGAAACCAAGTGTTTCATGGTTCAAAAATGCTGAATCTCGTCTTAATCATCATTTGTCGGGACTCTTCGGAGTAAGCTCTTTGGCCTGGACAGGGCATTTGGTTCATGTCGCTATTCCTGAATCAAGGGGTGAACACGTAAGATGGGATAATCTACTAACTGCATTACCACACCCCCAGGGTCTAGGGCCTTTTTTTGCGGGTCAGTGGAGTGTTTACGCCCAAAACGCTGATTCAAGTAGTCACTTATTTAGTACTTCTCAAGGAGCAGGTACTGCTATTCTAACTTTTCTTGGGGGATTTCACCCACAGACCCAAAGTTTATGGCTGACTGATATTGCTCATCATCACTTAGCAATTGCAGTTGTTTTTATCATTGCTGGTCATATGTATAGAACTAACTTTGGGATTGGGCATAGTATGAAGGAAATCCTAGAAGCACATACTCCTCCGGGGGGCCGATTAGGACGTGGTCACAAGGGCCTTTATGATACAATTAATAATTCTCTTCACTTTCAATTGGGTCTTGCTCTAGCTTCTTTAGGAGTTATTACTTCTTTGGTAGCCCAACACATGTATTCTTTACCTGCTTATGCATTTACAGCACAAGACTTTACTACTCAAGCTGCATTATATACTCATCATCAATACATTGCTGGGTTTATTATGACAGGCGCATTTGCTCATGGAGCTATCTTTCTTATCAGGGATTATAACCCAGAACAAAATGAAGGTAATGTATTGGCAAGAATGTTGGAACACAAAGAAGCAATCATATCTCATTTAAGTTGGGCTAGTTTATTTCTAGGGTTTCACACCTTAGGACTCTATGTGCATAATGATGTTATGCTTGCTTTTGGTACTCCAGAAAAACAAATCTTGATTGAACCTGTATCTGCTCAATGGATCCAATCCGCTCATGGCAAGGCTTTATATGGGTTTGATGTACTCTTATCTTCAGCAAATAGTCCAGCTTTTAATGCTGGTCAAAGCTTATGGTTACCCGGTTGGTTGGATACTATCAATAATAATAGTAATTCGCTATTCTTAACTATAGGTCCCGGAGATTTTTTGGTTCATCATGCCATTGCTTTAGGTTTGCACACAACCACGTTAATTCTAGTAAAAGGTGCTTTAGACGCACGTGGCTCCAAGTTAATGCCAGATAAGAAAGAATTTGGTTATAGTTTTCCTTGCGATGGTCCGGGACGAGGTGGGACCTGTGATATTTCAGCCTGGGATGCTTTCTATTTGGCAGTCTTCTGGATGTTAAACACTATTGGATGGGTTACATTTTACTGGCATTGGAAACATATAACCTTATGGCAAGGAAATGTAGCTCAATTTAATGAGTCTTCCACTTATTTAATGGGATGGTTGAGAGATTACCTGTGGTTAAACCCTTCACAACTTATCAATGGATATAATCCATTTGGTATGAACAGTTTATCCGTCTGGGCATGGATGTTTTTATTTGGACATCTCGTATGGGCCATTGGATTTATGTTTCTCATATCTTGGCGTGGATACTGGCAAGAACTCATTGAAACTCTAGCATGGGCTCATGAGCGTACACCTCTAGCTAATTTAGTGCGCTGGAAGGACAAACCGGTAGCTCTTTCTATTGTTCAAGCAAGATTAGTTGGATTAGCTCATTTTTCTGTAGGTTATATTTTTACTTACGCGGCTTTCCTAATTGCTTCTACATCAGGCAAATTTGGCTAATCATCATCTTTATTGAGATGAATTTCATTGGGTGGATCGAGCCCACCTTTGCTTCTGATAGGGGCTCGATCTAACTTTATTTAACGGGGGGGGGGGGTGGAATAATGGAAATAATTACGATAATGAATCTGAGCAAAAAAGTATTTCATTACATTTTTTTTTTAATTTTACAAAAGGAATTTCATTCATTAGTTGAACCACCATGGCAAAAAAGAGTCTTATCCAGAGGGAAAAGAAGAGGCAGGAATTGAAACAAAAATACCATTATATTCGTCTTTATTTGAAGAAAAGGATGAGCGAAGCTTCATTATTAGATGAAAAATGGGAAATTTCTGAAAAATTACAATCTTTACCACGTAATAGTGCACCAACACGTCTTCATCGTCGTTGTTTGTTGACCGGAAGATCCAGAGCCAACTATCGAGACTTTGGTTTATCCAGGCATGTACTTCGTGAGATGGCCCATGCATGTTTGTTACCCGGGGTAATAAAATCCAGTTGGTAATAAAATTATTCAGAGAATTTGGGCGTATAATATGCAGATGCAATTGGTAATCCCCCAACAAGTTGGGGGATTCTTTATGAAATTTAGAAATATTACTTGTTTGGTAAATGCACTTTATACTATTATTCTATTAAACATTCATGAATTGCGCGGAGTAGAGCAGCTTGGTAGCTCGCGAGGCTCATAACCTTGAGGTCACGGGTTCAAATCCCGTCTCCGCCAAATACTCAAATTTTGAGTTCTTCATAGTTTATTAATCTCCACAAAGTTTTTCGGAAACTACGTAGGAGAACAAACCTAAGATTATGCTAAATCCTATATTTCATGTATATTCCATTTTTTAAGGATGGGCGGGTAGCGGGAATCGAACCCGCATCTTCTCCTTGGCAAGGAGGAATTTTACCATTAAACCATACCCGCAACTAAAATTTACTTAATTTTTATTATATATGCATAGATTCACTTACGTATAGCCAACTATTTTTTTTATGAGTTGTACAAAATCGAATTACTCATCTTAGTCATTCCAGATTATAGGAGATCAATAATTAAACGAACCTCCCCCCCCCCTGGAACACGTTTTTTGTGCCTCAGTACCTGTTTTAAATACCTCAATTCAACCAAGGGAGGGAATATTGCGATTTTAAAATTATTAAAAACTTAAGATATGAGAGAATTAAGGATACCTACTAGGAAGACTAATCCAATCCATGATGAAGCACCTGAAAATACAACATTTCTGCTACTTGACCAACCATCAGGAGAGGCAAGCACAACGGGCACACCAATTACTAGAATAAATGGAATTGCAATTGATGCAAACACAGCCAACTGAAAAGCAATAGTCATGGTTGTGATTTCCCGAACTTTTAACAATATAGAATAGATTGTACCGTCTGATCCCTATCCAACATAAATCTTGGTAACTGGGTCGAATGCATCATCAAAATAATCTGATTTGATTATACTTGTAATTTTGATTATACTTGTAATAAAGCTTCGTTAGCTTCTTTCACTTCCTCTCAAAAAATATTTGAATTCCTCCCAACCAAAAGTATAATTTTTTTGCGTTTCTTCCCCAGCCAAATATTCTATTTTTTGCATAGTAAATTTATTCACTATTATTAATTATTATGTATTAACAGGTATTATAAGTATTACCTGAAAAAGTAACTTATAATTAGTTTTTAGGAGAGATGGCCGAGTGGTTTATAGCCCTGGTCTTGAAAACCGGTATAGTATTTTTCAATACTATCGAGGGTTCGAATCCCTCTCTCTCCTTTTATTATCCCTTCTTCATCCTCTCCTAAAAAAGTAATTCCAGGAAATATAATTGTTTATAAAATAGATTCTTAGCTCGGCTTTCTGCAGCCGAGCCTTCATGGGGAACTTACAAAAAAGTCTTTTTTTTTAGAAAAAAAGTTTTTATCTGTCTCACAGAAGCTGGAATTAATTCTGGCTCTTCCATCTTCATTATTAAATCATTCCCTTAATTAAGGGGTGTCGTGGAAAGGACAGGTTCAAAATCACGGTCAATTCCTTTCTCAAATCCGGCTGCAGCTGCACGGGCTCTCCCCGCGTGCCATAGGTGACCTACGAAGAAGAAAAATCCTGAAACGAAATGGGAGGTGGCTAACCAACTTCGGGGAGAAACATAGTTTACTGCATTAATTTCGGTGGCTACCCCACCCACAGAGTTCAAAGAACCTAGAGGAGCATGAGTCATATACTCTGCCGATCGTCGTTCCTGCCAAGGCTGTATATCTTTCTTCAACTTACTAAGATCCAAGCCATTAGGACCTCTTAGAGGTTCTAACCATGGAGCGCGAAGATCCCAGAAGCGCATTGTTTCTCCTCCAAAAATAATTTCTCCGGTAGGAGAACGCATAAGATATTTACCCAAACCAGTGGGTCCTTGGGCAGAACCTACGTTAGCCCCAAGCCGTTGGTCCCTAACTAAAAAAGTAAAAGCTTGAGCTTGAGAGGCTTCCGGACCGGTAGGACCATAAAATTCGCTAGGATAAGCTGTGTTGTTAAACCAAGCAAAACAACAAGCGATAAAACCAAAGACGGAAAGAGCTCCTAGACTGTAGGACAAGTAAGCTTCTCCGGACCATACAAAAGCGCGGCGAGCCCATGCAAAGGGTTTGGTTGAGATGTGCCAGATTCCACCAGAGATACAAATGGAACCTAACCATACATGTCCCCCAATTATATCTTCTAGATTGTCCACACTAACTATCCATCCCTCTCCACCAAAAGGTGATTTTAGTAAATAACCAAATACAACACTTGGATTAAGAGTAAGATTCGTAATTTTTCTTACATCTCCACCACCGGGAGCCCACGTATCGTATACACCTCCAAAATACAAAGCTTTGAGCACTGAAAGAAAAGCACCAGCACCTAACAAGATTAAATGAATACCTAAAATTGTAGTCATTTTGTTCTTATCTTTCCATGCATAACCAAAAAATGGAAAAGACTCTTCCAAAGTTTCGGGTCCAATAATTGCGTGGTAAATACCTCCAAAACCTAAAACTGCGGAAGAGATTAAGTGGAGTACTCCAGATACGAAGTATGGAAAAATATCTACAACTTCTCCACCAGGACCTACTCCCCATCCTAAAGTAGCTAGATGGGGAAGTAGAATCAATCCCTGTTCATACATAGGCTTTTCTGGAACAAAATGAGCCACTTCAAATAAGTTCATCGCTCCAGCCCAAAACACGATTAATCCGCCATGAGCTACGTGAGCACCAAGTAATTTACCAGATAAGTTGATAAGTCTAGCATTGCCAGCCCACCAAGCAAAACCAGTGGTTTCTTGATCACGACCACCCAGGGCTAAAGTTCCATTAAAGAGCGTTTCCACGGGGTAGAACCTCCTCGGGGAATACAAGATTTTCATGAGGCTGATCCTGAGCCGCCATCCAAGCACGAATACCTTCGTTCAAAAGAATATTTTTAGTATAAAAAGTTTCAAATTCTGGATCTTCTGCTGCACGGATCTCCTGGGAGACAAAGTCATATGCCCGTAGATTCAAGGCTAGACCCACTACTCCGATAGCACTCATCCATAATCCAGTTACTGGTACGAATAGCATGAAGAAATGTAACCAACGTTTGTTGGAAAAAGCAACACCGAAGATTTGGGACCAGAAGCGGTTAGCGGTAACCATGGAATAAGTTTCTTCAGATTGTGTTGGGTTAAAAGCACGGAATGTATTTGCACCATCACCATCTTCAAATAATGTATTTTCGACAGTAGCACCGTGGATGGCGCATAAAAGAGCAGCACCCAATACTCCAGCAACTCCCATCATATGAAATGGGTTTAAAGTCCAATTATGAAAACCTTGGAAGAACAGGATGAATCGGAATATAGCTGCTACACCAAAGCTGGGTGCGAAGAACCAACCAGACTGACCCAATGGGTAAATTGAGAATACGGAAACAGAAACAGCAATTGGAGCAGAAAATGCAATTGCGTTATAAGGACGCAATTGTACAGATCGAGCGAGCTCGAATTGGCGCGACATAAAACCGATTGAAGCAAAAGCACCGTGGAGAGCCACAAAGGTCCATAGACCACCTAATTGACACCAACGAGTAAAATCTCCTTGTGCTTCAGGACCCCACAGTAGCAGCAAAGAATGTGATAAACTATTAGCAGGAGTTGAAACTGCGGCGGTTAAAAAGTTGCAACCTTCTAAATAAGAACTAGCCAATCCATGGGTATACCATGAGGTTACAAAGGTTGTACCCGTGAACCATCCACCTAGTGAGAAGTAGGCGCAGGGGAAGAGCAGTAAACCGGACCAACCCACGGATACGAAACGGTCTCTCCTTAACCAGTCATCCATGCTATCAAATAAACCTTTAGGTTCTTCGGAGGATTTTCCGATGGCTATAGTCGTAGTAATTCTCCCATTCAACTACTTTAACCATTTCTAAGCACCTCATCCTACCAAGGAATCATTTTCAAATACAATTTTTGATTATATACAGATAATTTTCCTTCTTTGCCCCTTACTCCAAAATTTTTTTATTTAATGTAGAATACATAGATACTTCTATATAGTTTCTTCCCTGGCTCAAAGCATTTACTTACTATAAAAAAGATCCATGCCTGGTTACGGAACAGATTCATTAAAATTTTCAGAAGGTAGGTAAGCTTTTCTTTTCTTATCAGTGCTTCTCACGAGAATTTTAAATATTCCTTTGACTCAATATTGATTATTCTCCTCGAATCTTTAAGATCCTTCCCAATAATTAATTAAGAGTAGTTTTTATTATCCCCACTTCATTCAAGTAAATAATTATACATCTTTGTTTTGTGAAGGAAAATAAAAAAATATATATATATATATATATACATTGATATGTTTCTATTCCGAAGAAAAAGATATTTTCCGACTTACGAAAAATAGTGGGAGGATAAATAAAAAATGTTTAATTTTATTGATTTATCTCATTTTAATTTATTCGTTTGACGAGTATCGGGATGGAGAAGAAGAAGGAATGAAAAGCTCCTTATTTTTGACAAAAAAAAGCTTCATTTTTTTTATTCTGCGCTCATCTTCACTTTTACTTGGGCGACACGGAAAATAATAATTACTGTATTTAGTACAATATTCAGTTTATACTCTTGGTTCAGTAGATGCTTATCCACTCCTAGCCACAAATGATTATACTACGAAATGAAAGGAGAAAAATATTGAATAATTCCGAAGAATTTACATCTATGATTTTCAGTAAACTTCAATACTAGGATAGCCCACTAATCTAGAATATAATAAGTCAAGTTTACTATTTTTTTGTTAAGTCAATCACTCCTTCATCACCTTATACACTTGAAATGACTAAAGGAATGAATGCAGGGAAAATAAGAATAAAAAATTATTTTTTCCACCAAGAAATAGTACAAAATTTGTATAATTGAGAGAATTATATTATTGAATAATATACAAATATTAATTAATTAAATTATTTTATAGAATTTAAAACTTTTTCCTCTCAGTGGTATAGCCCAACAAATTACTTTATTACTTTACAATTAATTTTGGCATAGTAATTATTGCTTTGCGTAAAACCTTGAAAACAATACCACGTAAGAGTAGAATTTTTTTGCTTGCAATCTATCCCCACTCCATTATCCAATAGTATACCCCTGTTACAACAATATGTAAGATAAAGTTTATTTATACTCTGGTGCATTGTCACATGACTCAACTTTCCTCTCGCCCGATCCGCCTTATATAACTGATCATGCTAAAACGAATATTATTTACCTTTACATTTATAATTCTATCCTTTTATAAATTACTCATTTGAACTTACTTAGTATAATAAAGATAAAATAAGGGTACTTTTCTATAGTATTAGGTACAACTATTTCTTCCCCATTCGCTCTTACAATTTTTTTGTAAACGAACATTTATAAAATAATGACATTAGTATAACCAAATTTTACTATTCTCACTGGATTTCCTTGTTATTAGGAAATAGTTCAATCGGAGAATAATCGATTGTTGATATAAATCATTCGTTGTGGATACTTTTGCGGAAGCACCTCCTGCTCAAAATCCGTGGATAGGCGTCAAAAACCCAGAGTACCCTCTCCGCACTTCCATGATACAGAGATTCGAAGGTAATCATATTCGAGAAAATTTTCTCGGAACCAAATAAGAATTTTATTTACTGGGGACTCTTACAAATAAATTATTGCTTCTTTTGCAATCACTCTCTATGCAGTTTCAGCCTTTTATTGTTACTCCAACTGTTCCTACCCGTAATAATTTTTTTTTGCATATGCATAGTATGCCTTTCGCCCGCAACAGCCAGGAATAGTAGAGGTGCATCGGTTCTTCCTTAAGTAGTTATAAAATAATTCTATACGCTACCGATTTTATGTTTAATAAATCTAAAGAATAATTTTTTTATGGGCTAAACAATTATATGCCGGAGAGTGAGTTCAATAGGATATTAAACCACGAAGTTAAACCACGAAAAAGGGGGGGGGATATTTTTGAAGAGGATGTTAAAAGAGTATTTGCAAGATTGTGGATAGCGTGGCATTCCCATAATGCAGAATAAATTGTAGTTGTAAACCCTTGGTGTTACAGAACTAAAATAACTTATTACTCCTGATATTCGGGAGAAAAAAGTTGAAGTAAAATAAGTTTTGTATAGTCCTGAGGAGAAGGTTGAATGAGAGTCTGAGTCGTTGAAAATCGAACATATTAAAATTAATGAAGGTATTTACTGGGTAAAATAAATTATTTTTTTTATAATATAAGTATAAGTAATATAAGTATAAGGAACATAAGTATAGCTTACAGGAATCGGAAATGAATTAGCTTTGAGAATAATAAATATAGCGTAAATTTTAACTTATCGGAATTTATGCAAAATTAAATGAAAATAAGACTAGTAATTTAAGAAATTACTGGATGGAGGGGACAAAACTATTGACAGTGAATAGTAAATTGAGTATCATAGGAATGAGGGTCAACAAGCCGCCCGCCGCCCCCATCGTCTAGTGGCCTAGGACACCTCTCTTTCAAGGAGGCGACGGGGATTCGAATTCCCCTGGGGGTACATCGAGGAAAAAATCCCAGGTAATCAATAAATATTTTTAAATACTTTTACATTGGTTTTGGTTTAAATTCGAATTTGATCTTAATAAAAAGGAAAAGAAGAAAAGTTTTTCTTTTCTATCCGGGTCGATGCTCGAGTGGTTAATGGGGACGGACTGTAAATCCGCTGGCGGTGCCTACGCTGGTTCAAATCCAGCTCGACCCAATAACAATCTTACTAATAAATTTAGTACATAGAGTTTTTGGTTTGAATACTTAGCTTCAAAAAAAATTTACTATATACTCTGTAAATTTACTATATACTCTGTTTCGTGAAGTAATTGTTGCTGCAACGACAAAGGAAAGCCAACCTTATCCTTATCCATTGATTAATAATTCCATTAGTTAGGAAAAAAATATACTTTTTTACTCAGACGGGGGAAATGCAAGGAAAAAAATGATTGATTCCACGCATAAGCTTGTGGATCGACATAATAACTAAACTATATTTGGTGGGATTGTAGTTCAATCGGTTAGAGCACCGCCCTGTCAAGACGGAAGTTGCGGGTTCGAGCCCCGTCAATCCCGATTTATTAAATTGATTCAATTCATGATTTGCTCGGATGAAAAAACTGGAATAAACTTCATTGTTTATCAAAACTTCAATATTTATAGTATATTCCTGTACCAAGTCTTCATTCTATAGGCATTGGACAAATAAAATGAATAGGTTGGGATTGTAAAAAATAAATAGAATTCTTATTTATGGTGGGGTCCCCACTCCGAAAAATATACACAATATTACTGGGTTAATTTATTATTAATTCTACGTTTCTCAATGAATTAAGAATAGAATAGAATCTCAATTTTTTTATCATCCTCCTTTCGATAGTACCAATAAAGTTTCAATTTCATTTTTAAAAAGCCATCGATTTTTCAACAACAATTTTATTATCTGATTCAATAACATTTTGTTGCAACGAAATGAATTCAATAAATATTGATGACTCTCAAACAAAGTACTATGGACTGAAGAATAACTAGATAATGAACTATTTACTTCAAGCCATCTCTGATGATTATTCAACAAATCAAAGTGAGCAAACTTCTCTTGTGAGTACTCCATCAACCAAGGTTGGTATGAATACACAGCAGCAAATAAATGTGGATGTTTCAATTGGACACTAATCCGTTCAGTACTTTTAAAAGTTTCAATATTTTGTTTATCCGCAAAAGTGAATTGCTTCAATCCACTTATATATAAATTACTCATTGAATCTCGGCTGTATCCGCGACGAACAAAAAATTGTTTTATCTTCTGAATTGATTGAGATTTTCCCTGCTCCCTTTCCGTTCCGTAAGTAACATAGAATCTTCTCAGCATTTCTTCATCTACAAATAATTGTTGATATGGAAATGCAAGGTGATGATCTTTGGATAATAAACCCGTGGGATCCCAAACGAATCGTTTCCCCAGGAATAACAGTGGTTTATTAGATATTCGATATTCTATTGGATATTGTACAGGTGAAAAGATTCCTAATGTTTCAAATTGCTCTTTTAATAGCATAGTTTCTAATTGACACTCTAGTTCCTGCAAGCTTATTCGTCTCATTTTTGATAAAACCCTATTATGGGGAGATTGCTGTTTCATTATATACTGCGCGAATCGAGCATCATTAAAATCATTTTGTAAATATTCAGAAAGAGTTTGTATGTTTTCCCCGAACAATCCAATATAGTATGGAATTCGAAATTCATTGGGTCTTTCTACTCGATTGAATATATTGTTGCAGACGAAACTGAAACGCCAAATCCTAGGAGAACAAGCAGTATTACTTACTAATTCAGACAGTTTTTGCTTGTACTGAATGGGAAAATTGATATTCTGCATTATATTCACAAGATTCGTCGTTCGAGAATAAGGAGCAAGTCTCATTTTATTAGAAATAGATTCATCTTGATATATTTCTAACCTTGGAAACTCTACTAAAAGACTTTCTAGAGTAGTACAAGCTGAATTAGAATCATTATCAGCATATTCATCGAGAGGAATCGAGTTCTCCTGTTCATTCTCGGATCTGAACCAAGAATCTCGAGCTGCTGATCCGGCCAAGCACTCCAAAATATGGGATAGTATAGTAAATTCCTTTACAGTGGTTTCGGTAATGGGAGGTTCCGAAAACCATTCAGACAAATAATAGAATCTTTTTTTCCAGAAGTTACTACCCTTATATAAAGGATTCATCGTAATTTTTTTTGTGATTATAGTCTGTACAATAGCCTTTCCTACCTTATAAAGAAGTTTTTCGTCATTTTGACTATACTCGATATTTGTATCTGCATATGCAAAACCCAAAGCTTGTCTATGGAAAGCTAATCTAATTGTATCATTGTATATGACTGATTCGTCGTAGGTAATACTGATTGATGAAACTTCATTAACAAGTGATGCCAAATCTCGTACATCGTAGCCCATGGTTCCATACCCGAACTCATTAAGACAAGACAAATTATTTTCTAAGTGAAAACATTTACTACGTAGGAAAATATAAAATTCCTTTTGTCGCTGTGGAATACTAAGCATTCGAATATTCATTAATCTATCCAATCTATTTGGATATATCAAGGATGGATCTATTTTTTCGGGAATGTGAGTCGAAGCAAAAACAATCATACTTAAAGTATGATTTTTAACAAAATTGGTACGGAAGTATGTCAATAACAAACCGAGTGGGAGATTAGAATTAGATTTTATATCTTGAGTCAAGCAATTCGAATTTAGTTCATGAATATTTTGAATCCACACTATGCAAGGGGACATTTCTTTCGTTAATTCTAGAATAAGAGCTAATTGGTGCAGGTTGTCCATCAAAACATTCCAATCTTTGGTTGTAATGTCAGGTTCGTTATACAATAGTTCGCTTATAGATACTTGTATCGAAGGAGCATAAGAGTCTGCTGCTAAATTCTTGATTAAATAAGATCGTCCTGTTTCTGGAGGACCTATTAGTAAATTTCCCTTGGAGGGGGATAATCCTAAGCGGAGCGGAATAGGTATTCCGTGAGATGTAAAACCCAAAGTATTGGTTTGCCGCGATACATGCGGGGAAGTGATTCTCTGCCAGAAAGCGAGGAAAACCCATTTATGTGCCAAATTAAAATAATAAAACGGGTAATTAACTAAACTTTTATCAAAACTTTCAGCTAAATATCGTAAGTAATAAAGTCCTTGTTGGGTTGTTTTATAACCAAAATCATTACTTAGTAGATGAGGATTGTAAATGAGATTAAATCCATATCGATAAATCTTTTTTCGTGTTATCAGAGATTGAATCAATAATTCTTTTTTCCTCGGAAAAATATCTAAACTTTGATTAGTAGTTAACCATGCATTCAATTCTTCCATTGTAAATAAATCTAACTTTCTCTTTTTTGCATAATGTCCAATTTTTTTTAGAAAGTTCACAAATCTGTTTTGTGTATCAATTGATTTTACCGGATGTTGGTATACCAGCTTATTCCAATAAGATTTCCGATCTATTAAATATCGGATTATTCCAAAATGTTTACATAGGTCAGTATAATCTGAGCCTATCAGATTGAATAAATAATTTTGGAAGAATAAATAGCTGGATAGAAACAAACTTATAATAATCAAATATTTATCATTCCAACAATTTATTGATTTTGAATATGACCATATAAAATTAAGTAATGCTTTCTTCGGTTGATCATCTGAGATTTCTCGATCTTGAGCACAGATTTGAGGAACATATTCAAATTGATCACTGCTATTTAGTGATATTCCATTTGGTAATACTCCCGTAAATGTTTGTAAAAGATTATACAAGTATTTCCACCATTTTAAAGTAAAGAACCATGGTGTATATTTTCTGAACAAAGCGTTTTTTTTTTCTACACTATCTACTTGGTATATCTTATATGTCTCCGTATTCCTAGCTCGTTCATTCAAGTGTGGTGAAGAGGATGATAAAAAAAGAGTTTCATTTTTTTTGATTTCCTCAACAAATAGATTCGAATTATTTAATAAAATTAATTTTGTACTTTTTCCACCTATGACTCTGCTTCCAGTTACGCTTCTTGAATCTCCCGCTGAATCATTTATTAAAAACAGTTTTTTAAACCAATGAAACATCTTATTGTTCTTATTCCGAATCCTCAGAAGAGATTCAGAGAATAGATCATGTTTATAAGATTGACGTTGAACAACGCTAAGGTTCGGACTTAAAGCTTTTTCATCGAGTAAACCATTATTAACGTTCTTCCTCCCCAAATTGAATATTTCTATATCGGGCTGGCGATAGTAAGTAATTTCTAAATTTACTACTTGTTTTCCCGTTAAAAGTGTTATGGTAGAAAATTGTTCAGTAAAAGAAGTATTTATTTTTTTATGGAACAAGAAATTGATTCGATTCAATAAAATTAACAATTTATATGAGTTATTAACCAATGCAAATATTTGATTATAACTTCTTTTTAAACATTTTAAAAAAATATTGGATACTTTTGGCTGAGTAACTAGAATAGTATTTTCTTCCGAATAGGAAGGTTCTATTCCAACGAAAGACGAAAGAAAAACATTGTTATGTTTGGGTAAAATACTCAATAATTGTCCATAGGTAAATTTAGAGTCTGTTATAATATTTTCTTCGGTGTTGCAGAAGTAGAAATACCATTTCTTATTATGATCTGGCTGGATATAAAGCAAATGATCCAAAAACTTTGGTATAATTGCCTGGTCAAAATAAGTTTTAAGTAAACTTTTATTAGAAAGTTTTATGGGATCAAACCAAATGTCTTTGTTTCTGAGTATTGCAAAAAAAGTAGTCTCATCGGAGAGTTTCATGTATTCAACATTTATGTTGAACTTATTATAAAATGAATCAATAGTAAATTTACTTACTGGTATTTCATTCAAAATTAAGGGTGTTATTGATTCTTTATCACTTGGAAATTCCAATTCCTGCAAGAATTCATGATTCTGCGAAGGATTCATTTCGGAATAAATACTTTTAGTATCAATGATTTTTGGTGAGTTACCCAACGCACTAATTTTTTCAGACTTATCAAAAATTGACAAATTAAACCCTTTTTTTATGGAGTTTTTACAAATAAAGTAAAACTTAGAATAATTATTTTCTAGTTTTCTGGACCAACTTCTGGAATTTCGGTTAGTAAAAAATTCCGTTTGATTGGACATTATTTTTAAATAGTTATTTCCACAAATAAATCTTTTTGGAGATCTTTTAAAGTTACGATTAGTCCGATGATCAGACCATTCATATAAGTTCAGATTCCAATTAACGTATTTATTGCCTTTGTAGAAATAAAACCCTTTTCTTACACCCTTAACCCCATTTAATGAATGTTGGTTAATCGTATTTCTCGCTATATTATTAAAACTTTTCCTTTTTTGAAGTCCCTCATCGATCCAATACTTCAAAAAATAAATTGATTCGTACTTTGAGTATGAACTACTTAATGATTTTTTAAAATATGTAAAAAAAATTTCCTTAATATTAATAATTGATTTGTACCAACTCGGAGTTCCGGTTCCGCGATTTGCGATACAATGAAAAAAAATTTCTGTTGCATACTCTACACCAAGGGGAAGTTCATTACTCTCGTAAATATGATTAGACTTGGTAATCGAAAGATAGAATTGATTTATCTTTATTACCAATCCTTTTTTATATTTTATAAGAAAGTGGAATATGTAATGTCTGTTGCATTTGTGGGGGATAAGCCGGGGGAAAAAGAAAATATTCCTGGAGATGTTCCAGTTCATAAATATAATAAAATCTAATTTGTTTATATTCAATGGTTTTCTACGAATAGTACGAGATCCAGCATCTGGTAAAACAAAACAGTTTAAGCAAAAATTTTTAAATTTATTTCTTGTATTCCACGCATCAACTATTCTATTACCGTCTGATCGTACAGAATATTTTAGAAACACATTTCGGTATTTTTTGTCAAATTCAAAATTATTATTATTGAGAGGTTCCTCAGTGGTGTGGAAACCTATACTTGGTTCGTCCACCGACAATACGTCTGAAAAAGCATAAGAAATTGATTTTGGAAAATTATCAATTATTATTTTTTCCCCTTCGTCAAATAAATTCTCCATTAGATATTTTATGTCTTCCGTAAAGCGTTTCTCTATCCGACAAATTGACGAATCTTTTGAGAAACACTTTGAAAACAATTTTGATTTCGTGTTGTTCCGCTCAATCCTAGCGGGGGGAGAAAGATCCCAAAAAGTTGAAGAATTGTTTATTAGTGGCTTGTCAATATGTATGTGGTTTATACTCATTTTATCGAAAAGCCATTCAAAATTTTTTTTGTTACGATTCAAATACCGCTTTTCAGTTAAATCTAAAACTAAATCTATTGAAAATTTGGTATTTCCTCCACTTTTTGAATCCGAAACATTAGTTTCCCAAGCTTTTGCTTCTCCATAAAATTCAAAAAAATATTTAATGTCCTCTGTATTTTTATATTCGGGATAGAGAAAATTATTATTACTTATACACTCTTCTCCATATACTCCACGACTAGGAAAAATTCCTTCTATGACACAATCTTTCCACCATTGTAAACCCAAAAATTTAATCTGATCATATACAGGCGGCATAATGCCTATATTGTTGCTTATCCCGTGTTCAGTAGAAACAACACCTTCTTCTAAACCTGGCAGGTAACTTATATATTTTTCACTTCCTCGATAATAAATAAAGGAGTTATGCGGGGAAATATCAAGATATTTAAAAAACTTAAAACATTTTTCTTGCGTTGTGTTTTTACATTCACCATTATTTGTATGTTCATCAACCACTTGTGACAAATACAAATGTTTCGTTTCTAGCAAACCTTTTTCATTAAAACCATGCATAAAGATTGGTAATGTGAATAGTACTAAACAAATAAATGATATGTGACTTCTAAAACCACGTATATCGCGTGGGATTAATAGAATAATAATTCGAGGATCGAGGAGCTTAATGAGGTGTTCCCAGTTGAATATAATCTTGGTCGACAATCTGAAAGAATTACAATTTGTCCATAAATTAAATAAATACTGAGGGTTTTGTACTTTTCCGGATCTTAATACCTCACGAATAATCTTCTTTTTTTTTTCAATCTTATTCTACTCAATTACTAAGTATTACCGGGTATTTTCAAAAAAAGGGTGGGGGAGGGTAGAAAAAAAAATAAAAAAAAAATTGTCAAATTTATCTAACTATTTTATGTATGTCCTACGAAATTAATATAATATTATTAAATATTATTAAAGTTTATTAAAATTTTTAAACTTGATAAAATTTCATAATAAATTCTTTTATCTCTTTCTACGATTAATATGCATGAAACACATTATTTTAATGTTATTATTAAGTTACGATGTCAATTTTAGGAGGTGCGTCGGATGGATGGGAACATGTCAAACTTGTTAATCAATTTGGAAAACGAGATTTCTAATAATATAGATAAAATACTTTAATTAGTTTTTTTACCGAGCGAGAAAGAACAATCTGATTCACCATTTTATTCTTTATATTCTCCATTACTGGGCGAACGACGGGGATTGAACCCGCGCATGGTGGATTCACAATCCACTGCCTTAATCCACTTGGCTACATCCGCCGTCCTTTTTTATTAAATAGTTAAATACTTACCCTAATGTATATGTTACTATAAGAATAATGACCTTAGAGATACTTAAAATAAAAGGATCTCTAAGGTCATTATTTCATTAAATAAAGGTTATTATCATATTTTAGTTATGATCCTAGCCTTCCTGCCTGGCCAACATAAAGTGAGAACTGAGTCATTATTTTTTCCTATGGGTAAAGACTAATAACCAATAAGGATATTAGCCATTTACAGAAGGAGCTTCAACAGAAGCTAAGTCTAGAGGGAAGTTGTGAGCATTACGTTCATGCATAACTTCCATACCAAGGTTAGCACGGTTGATAATGTCAGCCCAAGTATTAATTACACGGCCTTGGCTGTCAACTACGGATTGGTTAAAATTGAAACCATTTAGGTTGAAAGCCATAGTGCTAATGCCTAAAGCGGTGAACCAAATACCTACTACGGGCCAAGCCGCTAAGAAGAAATGTAGGGAACGAGAGTTGTTAAAGCTAGCATATTGGAAAATCAATCGACCAAAGTAACCGTGAGCAGCTACGATGTTGTATGTTTCCTCCTCCTGACCAAACTTGTAACCTGCATTAGCAGACTCATTCTCAGTAGTTTCTCGGATCAAACTGGAAGTTACCAAGGAACCATGCATAGCACTGAATAGAGAGCCGCCGAATACGCCAGCTACACCCAACATGTGGAATGGATGCATAAGTATGTTGTGCTCAGCTTGGAACACGATCATGAAGTTAAAGGTACCAGAGATTCCTAGAGGCATACCGTCAGAAAAGCTTCCTTGACCAATGGGGTAAATCAAGAAAACAGCGGCAGCAGCTGCAACAGGAGCTGAGTATGCAACAGCGATCCAAGGACGCATACCTAAACGGAAGCTGAGTTCCCACTCACGACCCATGTAGCAAGCTACGCCAAGCAAGAAGTGAAGAACAATTAATTCGTAAGGACCGCCGTTGTATAACCATTCATCCACGGAAGCTGCTTCCCAGATAGGGTAGAAGTGCAAACCAATCGCAGCAGAAGTAGGAATGATAGCACCAGAAATAATATTGTTTCCGTAAAGAAGAGAACCGGATACGGGCTCACGGATACCATCAATATCTACTGGAGGAGCTGCGATGAAAGCAATTATGAATACAGCGGTTGCAGTTAATAGGGTAGGGATCATCAATACACCGAACCATCCAATGTAAAGTCGGTTTTCAGTGCTGGTGACCCAGTCGCAGAAACGACCCCATAAGCTTGCGCTTTCGCGTCTTTCTAAAGTTGCGGTCATGGTAAAACTTAGTTTTTTATAAAGTGATAATAAGTTCCCCAAGCATATAACTTGTTATTCCATAATATTACACAATCTTTCTTTTTGTGTCAACCCATCGTCTAATAGTGGAATCCCATAGTGAAGATCGAAAACGATGATTGGATTGCTTAAATAGAGGGAGAAGAAGGGACAGAACATGCATTTACCTACGTGGCATCATCACTTGTCTATGAAGGTGACGCAGCAAATAGTATTTCATTTTTGTTTTATTCGATGGAGGAAAACTACCCTTTATTCATATGTTTGGTGTCCGAGAAATAAATAGATGCATTAAATATTTTTTGATTATGAAAAAATTTTGGGTCGCCCGGGACTCGAACCCGGAACTCGTCGGATGAAAGTAGATAAGTTACTCTTTAACTGAGATAAAAACACCTCTTCTCAAACCGTGCTTGCAATTTTCATTGCACACGGCTCTCTCTATGTATTTATTTCTCATCATACTTGGTTCTTCTACAGAATTACAGAATCATATTGAGTTTGTTCCGGCAATTACTTAATAAGCTTCTTGTTAGTAAAATTAGTTTTTAATTCGGGTATTCTCCCCTTCTGCAATGAGTCTGCTATAAAATCTACTTGAATAACATCTAAATACCAGAATCTTTTTTTATGGGAATAAACCCTGGAAAGAAACGGGGATTCCCGTTCTTTGTAGGATGAAGATCTTGGAAATAGTCTTCTTGAACCATATTTTTTCCATACGACACGTATCGTACTTTTATGTTTACAAGCCAAAGTTTTTGCACATGAAAATCGGAGTATATACTGTATTTGATACAAGCCATTCCTGTTTAGGCACCCACTATAATAATAGAAAATATTTTTCCAAATGTGATTAAATTGGTTAGGAATGTCATCATCTTCAGAAGTAGTCCAAGCTAATTTACCAATTGGATGTCCCAAAGTGTTACAAAATTTTTCTCTAGCTAATAATTTAATTAAATGGAAAACCGGAATTATAGCACATAATTCTTTGCTAATAATACTAGTAATAGGTAAATTATTTATCATTTTGGCTTGAACCACAATAATTTGAGGCCGGATACCAAGAATATAACCCAGAAAAGTCAGACACTCTTTGGATGATTCTCTTGGAGATACCCTGCATGGTTTAAACCAACAATGAAAATAATATTGCCAAAATCTTATTATATAACATTTCCATTTATGGACCAAAAATTTAGTACCTTTTAAAGCTATCATAAGATTATTTTCATATCTCACATAATGAATGGAGTATTTTTTTACGCATAGGGGGATACTCCCTGATAAAATAATGATCCGTGGTGACTTCTCAAAATGTGATAGTTTTTCTATATGCTTAACTTTCTGAATAGATTGGGTTCGATCGAGTAAAGCTCCGTAGGGGAACGAATTTAAATGGAAAGTTCGTTTCCAAAGAGAAACCAAAGTGGATTCAAATTCGTGGACATAATAATTCCATAAAAATGTGGATAATTTACTTATTTCTTTCCATGATAGAGGAATGGATTTATCTAATACAATGATATTTTGATACTCGTGAAAAACAAATCGTAATAAGTGTGAAAAAGGAGCATCTTGAATTCGTCGACGAAAAATTCGTATAAGAATTTCTGGATGAATAAAATAAGGTATTTTTATATCTGAGAAATGATGACGATGTGAAAAATGGTCCTCCATAGAAGGGAATATGGAATGAATAGATTGAAAACTATTAAATTCATTAATTTCTTCTAGCAAGGGTTGTAATTGTACAATTTGCAAAACCGAGGTCAGGACTTCTCGGATTGATTCAAAGTAATAATTGATACAGTAATCAAAGGATTGGTTTTTTTTATTATGTCCTCTCCCGCCTAAATATTTATTTATCCATAAGGCTAAAGTTTCTAAAAGGTTTTGTTGACGTATCTTACTGATTAGACGTTTTCTAGTTATGAAACTAAAATGATTGTTGAGACTTGAATCGTCAATTTTTTTTGGACCCAATTCTTTTTTTTTTGAAAAACGATTGCAAGCAATTGCGTGAATATCCTCTTGGAAAAGAAGTAAATACAAAAAGCGTTTTTGCCAGAAAATATTTGTTTGATTCATTCGTAGCTTATCAATTCTGGCTAAAACCCAAGCCATGGTTCTCACTAGAGTAACCTCTTAGGGTAGGAAATAATACATAGTGCAATCTGTGCAAAGACCAAATAAATTGTTATTTATTCGGAAATGGAGATTTTCCCGAATAATCTATATCCAAAATTCATTTGATTCTTTGTCAAAATACTTATTTATTTTTAATAAAAAAACTCGTTTTTTCTAACCGATTGCTCTCCTGACTTATAAATTACTCTATTTGGTCAGCATACTGGTCACTTTTTCATATATTTTTATCTGAGTATTTAGGATTCACTCCCTGTGGTAAGGAAATCCCCTTAGTGGGGACCAACCTTTCCCATATTGGCTACTAATTTACCTTTAACTTTCAATTAGTAGGGAATTCTTGGAATAATTCTCTTTTAACAGAAGCTCGTTCTTCTGGTTTTACCTATGATTCAAGCCATATAGCTTTATCCATTAACTCCTTTTTTTTGTTTAGTTAATAAATCCATATTTAATAAAGTACCTTTTTTAAGTACTTTTTCTCATTCCCTGATGAGAAAGAATATTATTAATTTAAGCCTGATGAAGAATTTGGAATATAAACGACATGCTGTTTTTTCCGCTAAGTTTCCCTTCAGGATTAGTCGCAGTTTCACAAACCTTGCCAATGGTTTGGATGATATTCTTATTTCATCTAAATATGTAAAACTCCCTAGTCGCACTTAAAAGCCGAGTACTCTACCATTGAGTTAGCAACCCATTTTCATTTCTAAGAATGGAATGATGGACATACTGGAAAAAATATATATATATATTAATACAAGAATTGGATGTATGAATCGAAACAATTATTTTCGATAATTAAGAATGAGCAAATTCATTTTATGCATATTTGTTACCACCCCGAATTCTGTTACTATTACTCTCGTGATGAATCCATATTAAACACATAAGTTATGGTTGGTTATAGGTGGATTAATCGAAAGGGATGCTACAAAAATATTATATTTGCATAAATCGTTATTGTCAATCCAATTAATGTTTGACGAATAATCACTTATCGAAGTAGCACTTATCTCATAATTTTTTTTTATCTTAAAAGAAGTATATGGGTCTTATGCTACTCTACGTAGAGGTTATTCAATAGGATAATAAGCAAGAGCTTATTATCTTACGTATTTACTTATTGATATCGATTCTTCACCCATCCTATTAAAATGAAGAAAAAGTTGGTTATATTGGTTATATTAATAACATTTGAAATTCGAGGATAAACTGTTAAATAAACATCAAATAAGATAGAGAAAAATGGGTAGTAAAAGAATAATTGAATAGGACCAAACACTGGACTCATCATTTATACTAGGATTTAGCTCTTAGTTGTGCAAATATCTCGGCTTTTTGCAAAATATCCTTAACAGTTTCTGTGGGTTGCGCTCCCCGTTCAATAAAATAAACAATGGTAGGCACATTTAACTGGGTTTGATCTTTTATTGGATCACAAGAACCAACTTCCTGAATAGCTCTTCCCTACCCTCGAGATCGAGCGTCAATTGCAACGATTCGGTAAGTAGCTTATCGGGATAGGCATACTAGGAGTTTTCCCCCCAGCAAAACCATATATGAAGTTTTATCTTCATATGGCTCAAGTTATAATTCTAAGATTAGCCTGGGGATTATCCCCGTAACTCAAGTATGTTTTTTTGACAATTCAGTGTATTTTCTCACTTATTGAGTCGTCTTCCACCCACTTGTATTATTAATACTAGAGATTCATAACACTTCTACCCTCATCTAGTAATTCGAACATATAGGATTTTCTTGTTTTTAAACTGATTCTACAATTATTTTTAATCGTTAGGTTCAAGTTCTACTCTGGTGGTTTAAGGTCTAGGATGAAAAAATTGAAGCAACTCATTTTTTTTCATCCACTTAAATTAATCATAACAATTATTAATTAATTAATGCATTCCTTTATGGACTCCGTTATCATATCAAGAATGAAATTTTTCTTATTTATAAGAATAAAAAAAAAGAGTAATTTATAAAATTTAATCTTCGGAGAGGATAAAGGTGTAGATTAACAAAGTTTAATAGCTTTTTTATTCACGTTAACCCTAAATCATCCTCCCAACTTACAAGTTATGGAAAAGATCCTACATTATTACTCAAGCTTCATTTTGTAAGAATCTTATAAAATTAAAATCAATGTTGAGGTAGGAACATTTCCGTCTTAGGAGGAAACGGCGGATGTTTTGATCCGCGAAACCAATCATGATATTCAAATCGCACGTTGCTTTCTACCATATTGTTTCAAACGAAGTTTCACCATAAAAATTTAAATTTTGATAAATGTGTAAGTGAGTAGGCGATGAAAAAAATTAATAATATTACGTAATTTAATAAAAATTTATATTATTTATTTTCATCATATTGTTAAAACCCCAAACAAAGACTGAAATATTTTGTGGAATAGTCAGAAAAAAAATTAGTAATTTTGGTTGTTAGAAAGTCTAGCAAAAGATTTTAAATTTTTTGTTATACCAATAATTGGAATAGCCAATTATTCATTAGGTTTTAATCCTGTTTCAAAGACTTAATAAAATTTATTATAAGCATATAAGAGCAGCATACATTATTTTTATATTAATCTTTGTAAAGCCATTATGTACCGCAAATTTTTCAATTTTTCTTTTAATTTTGCTTCTCATAAAGCTCGGGATTTTACTCAATTCTAATTGACTCTCAGGATCCCAAATCACACCTTTTTCTGTACATAATGATTTCATAATAACTTCTTTGGTATCATGACCACCAAATAGATCTATAAAATGATCTTCCATGCCCGGAATGAATGAATTATAAACTGAATCAGCTATTTGATTAGTACCTTCATAACCTGAAAAAGGTCTATATCCTAGTGGAAAATTTTGAATATGAACTGGTGCAGAAATAACTCCACAGGGAATATTCAGGCGTTTACCAATATGACGTTCCATCTGAGTACCAAATATAGCAGATGGTTCTATATGAGCAACCTTATTTGCTACTTCAGCATGATCATCCGTAATGAGTACTTCATCGCAAAAATTATGAACTTGTTCATTAAACCATTCTTTATCATGTTTACAATAGGTACCCGCACAACTTACACGAATTCCCATTTCTCGATTAAGTATTTTAGTCATTGAAGCGGCATGAGTCGCATCACCAAAAATAACTGCTTTTTTTTTTTTCAAATTTTGACAATCAATGGATTTTGAGAACCAAATAGCTTGAGAAACAAATTGAGTTTGTTGATAAACATAAGGTTCATAATCAACTGTTTCTTCTAATGCTACAATAGCCAATTCATTAATATGTTTCTGTATTTGTCGGATACACTTAGCTGTATCTACCACTCCCATAGGAGTTACGGATACGTAAGGTATTCCAAATTCTTTTTCTAAATATACTGCTGTCATTAAGCCTATCTCGCGGTAAGGAACAAAATTAAACCAAGCTTTTGGTAAATTTTCAAGATCTTCTACAAAACTTCCTTCAGGAATTACTTGATTAATTTTGATACCCAAATTTTGTAATAAACGTTTCAATTCACGAAAATCATGTTGATTGTGGAAACCCAAAGTGGAAATACCAATAATATTTGCAGAAGGTACATCTGTGATAGATTGATCCAATGTTCTTCGTCTACGAGCTTTACCTAAATAATATCTAACCACTTGTTCTAAAGTTTTATCTGCTGCCTGAAGTTCATTGACGCGATAATGATTAACATCTGCAAGAATTACGTCGGAATCGGAAATAATAGATGCTCTATCTACAAAGTTTTGTAAATCTTCTTGCAAAATACTAGAAGTACATGTAGGTGTTAATATAATTAAATTAGGACGTTCTTCCTTATCCTTTCGAGTAATATTATCAACAACTTTATCTTGGGATCCACGCGTTAATACGTGACGATCTACTATGCTAGCAGTTACAGGAGTAAAATCCCTTTCTCTTTCTAGCATGGAACGCATTACATTAAAGTAGTCATCCCCCAAAGGAGCATGCATAATAGCATGCACATTCTTAAAAGAGCTGGCTACTCGAAGAGTTCCAATATGAGCGGGGCCAGCGTACATCCAATAGACTAATTTCATAAAAAAAAAGTTTTTTTTTCTAGCTTACCCCAAACATATTTTCCTTGCCATACATGCATATTTGTTTCATTATCGTAAAAAATCGGAGAATACACTACTATGATTGGTGGAATAATATAATAATTTTATAATTTTGTTCTTTTACAATCCTTACGCTGAATAAAAGCCTGGGACGGAAGGATTCGAACCTCCGAGTAGCAGGACCAAAACCAGCTGCCTTACCACTTGGCCACGCCCCATTATATATATATATGATTTATTGTTATTGAATCCCAATACCAAGGTTGTTGTCAATCCATATATTTTATTCATATTATCCGTGTCATTGATACCAAACATTATTTGTATATTTACCCGTTCCCACTCCCACAAAAAAAAATTATTGAGTAAAATTGAATGAATCTATTACAAGAATGAAAGAGTAGAATAGAGTAATAAAAAAAAAATTATATAATTTTTTTTTATTTTGTAGAATGGATAGAAGAAGAACTAATTCCTTATTCTTCTATTTATTATGTGGAGGGGACCATATCAATGTATAATGTATAACCTTTTAAAACTGAAATAAAGAAAAGAACTCATAATGAGATGTACTTCCATCAGCAATAAATTCATGAGGTTCTTCCCGTACTGCCTCGTAATAAATTTTATTATTTCTGGAGAAAATGCCGACTATGCTTAAATTCTACCTAGAAAATGTCTTTCATTTAATATTTTTTGCTAAATTACCCGAAGCTTATGCCGTTTCTGATCCAATCGTGAATGTAATGCCAATAATACCTTTGTTCTTTTTCCTCCTAGCCTTCGTTTGGCAAGCTTCCGTGAGTTTTCGATAATACCTAAATATTTCATTTGGGGGGAAGGCTAAAAAAAAAGTTTATTCTTTACGATTTATTCCATTGAAAATTCATTTTATTGAGGATTTACAGCGAAGATGCAAAATTTCAAAGTTTTAATTTAGATCTCCACAGGAAAGTTTTTGTATCACCTTCTCCATCTGCTTAGTAGGGCGGAGGTGGTACATATGCATAGTGGGTAAATAAAGAAATAAATATTTAATTATTATAGTATCGAATTATTTTGTATAATCAATTGATTATACAAAATAATAGTTATTTTTACCAGATAATTTTTTTTATATTAATTTTATTCTAGAAAAAAAAAATTATATTAAATTTAGTATTTAGTATTTATACTTAATTTAGTATTAATTTATTCATATTAATATTAGTCTATTAGAGATTTCACCCAATTTTATTCAGAGTTTGGTTTTCATAAAATGTGTTACTCTTATTTCGTCGATCCTCCCTACTTAAAAAGTATAAAAAATATAGTATAAAGATTGATAATTTATTCTACTCTATTCATAGTAATAACGGAGATAATACCATGCTTACTCTTAAGCTGTTCGTTTATACAGTGGTTATCCTTTTTGTTTCCCTCTTCGTCTTTGGATTCCTATCGAATGATCCCGGACGTAATCCTGGACGTAAAGAATAAATAATTTTTCTTTTCCTGAGGAAGGAATAACAACACTTATATACAATTATGGAATGGATTTTCAACTCTTGAATGAAATCGGAGAGAGAGGGATTCGAACCCTCGGTACAATTAATTGTACAACGGATTAGCAATCCGCCGCTTTAGTCCACTCGGCCATCTCTCCAAACTGGTAAGTATTTTTACTTTAACACAAAGGTAAAGTAAAAGTCTATATTTTCAAGAATATGAAGACTTTCTCAAATGTGTAATCATATTATAGTGGTGAAAAGTAACATGAACTTCGGAAGAAAGGGAGACACTTGCTTTCTCCACTTTAATAAAATTAGTTCCTTATTTTACTTTAGCCTAGCCAAATACTGGCCAGGCTTTCTTTCTTATAAGTAGATGCTAAAGCAAATTTTTAATTATCGATACAATTCGTTACCCAATCTTATAGCTAAAATACTCGTTATAAAAGCACTTATAAGGGCTAAAATAATTTGACTGTCTGAAATTGATGTCATCTCCTCATTCTCCTCCTAATTATTTATAAAATAAACCACGAAATGGTTCAATCTAATCCACAACCATGGGTTAATCATTGAATTTTGTCAATCAAAAAAAATGGATGTACTTCCTGTTATTGTACCAATTCAAGCTCCTCATAGCTACTGTATATTTGTTTAATCTGAAGTTGCAAATAATCCTAATTGAAATTGGACAAATCATAATTAAATATAATCATATATTATTAAAAACATGTTTTATTTACTTAGTTGAATGGGTAAAAATAAAAAAAAATCATTATTTTATTATTGATTTTGTAAAACCAAATTGGAAATGGAGGGGTTAAACCAGAATGAATTTAGAAGTTATTGCACAGCTTACTGTTTTGGCTCTAATAGTTATATCGGGTCCATTGGTAATTGCTTTATCAGCAGCTCGCAAAGGCAATTTGTGATTTCAATGCACCATCTCCGGAAGTAAAATAACGTTTTTTGTATTGATTCTCCGGGGATGGAGGTCCAAAAACATAGTAATACTTTATTCAATCCAATTAATAATGACTTATTATCCTTTTCATTGTTGATTGGACAAACGATAAAGATTTATGCTACTATCGATTCGTAGCGGATATAGTTTAGTGGTAAAAGTGCGATTCGTTCCAACAACTTGAATAGTTGAAGGGTCTTTCATACCGATCAACATCTCAGTTGACAACCTTGTTTCTATAGAGGTTCAAATCCTTTCCCGTGAATGCCATAGGAACAGCATTATTCCCCTGAGAAAAATAAAAATCCAGAGTTAATTTTTTGGATTAGAAAGTAGCAAATCTTTTCGGATTGGGGAGTAGCAAAGCAGAATAAAATTTAAGCTATATTAGTCTCATAAGATTAATCTGTCGAAAATCCATGGGTAGAAATCAAAAATATTCTTTTCATCGTAACTAAATCTTTGACTTTTTTACAATTTATTGAATAAGTCACAGCTGAATAGCTATGAAATAATGATTCTAGTTTACTAGAATTATAAGCATTTACATTTCAGGCTCGGTGGGAAATATTTCCCCGAGGATTAGAGCTAATAGAAGTAGGGAACGAAGTAACTAGAAAGAGTTTTTATTTAATCAATTATCATTTAATTGATTATTCACAAATTCCGAATCTCTCTTTCTAGGAGGATCATCTAAAAAGTAAAAAGTATTCATTAGGTATGGATAATAAACCAACGTAGATGTTACGGATGCAACTCTTCTCTTTTAATAGTATTAAAAATAAAAAAAAATATTAATTTTGTTTGTGGGGTCCCCAGCCTCAAAATTTGTTTATGAGAGAATTCTTAATGCCCTGTGAAATCCGTAGGGGAGCCGAATGAAAATAAATTTTCATGTTCGGTTCTGAATTAGAGGCAATTACAATTAATTGATTGAATCTGTTGTCGACCATAACCCTTAGCCTTCCAAGCTAATGATGCGGGTTCGATTCCCGCTATCCGCTTTATTTTACAAAAAAAAATTAGTGTATTCCCCTAAAGTAAAAGTCTATTTCTCCATAGATTTTTAAAAGAAAGAAATTGAAAACATTTTTTATTTCTAATGCAATATTTCCCTCCACAGCTACATCGTCAATTATTTCATTAAGAACGTAGTATTCGTAGTATTCGTAGTATTCGCAGTTCCAAGCCCTTGTTGTTACGACGTGACTAGAATAACTTGCTCCTGATAATCGAAGGGTAAAAAAGCGCTGAAGCACAATGCGTCTCGTATAGTCCTAATATAGAAAGAAGGTTAAATGACAGTCTGAGTCGTTCAATTTTGAGCAAAGAATCGAAGAGGGTATCGACTAGGTATAATAAATTCCCTTTGAGGAATGCAAGACTTCCAAGATAGTAGGGTAATAAAAAACTATTTAAATTAAGTAAGTAAATTAATAGGAAGAGGTTTTTATTATAGTTATTCTGGTGGGTTGGGCATCAAAAAATAGAGTATATGAATAATGTATCTGTGGTAGCGTCGTTATCCACAAAGTAATAAAGCTTTATAGATATCGCTTTATTATATTGTGAAGGAGGGCTTAAAAAATGGTGAATGCAGTTAACTTAGTGAAACTATCTAATGGTTTACCTTCATTCTCTATTCCCCAGACCTCTATAATCCATTATAGTCTAGGTAAATTTCACATATATTTGGAATAAAATATTTAATTATATTTCATTATTTGATTACCAAAGTACGTTTTATTGTGTGGAAAACACGATAGTCTTGGGGGGGAAGGAGGATTAGGAGCTGGAAGAAAAACAGGAAGATGGGAAACAAGGACAGGCTACCACACCCCTCCCCTTTACGTAGGATTAATTGGAGCAAGAAATGAAGAAGAGAGAAGGAATGAAATACTAATCATCCTATGATTCAGAATAAAATGAAAATGAACCATGAAATTGGGTTCACCACGTTCACCCCCCTTCACCTTCCTCACCAGTTTTTCACGTGAATACTCTATTTAGGATGGAGTGAAGAATATAAAAATGAAAATTTAAAGTTTTTAATAACGTTTTAACTAAGTTCCTTATTGTGGTACATCTCAGTGTAGAAACTAATCCACTTACTGATTATTAAATTTAAAATTAATAAACTTTGTCAATCTGAAAGGGTTAGGGGGATAAAATGAAAACGAAATTTTATTTGTAACCCTTCTCGTAGAATATACTGAAAGATTTACTCAGTCGGGGAGTTAATATCTTCAGCAAGGTAAGAGTAGTATTCTCTCGAAATCGAAGTTTAATTTAGGGGTAGTTACATATAATACAATATAATTGGCTAAATACTTTGATTTGATTGCTGTGGATGCTTTCAGTTAACTACACTGAGTAACTATAATAGACATGGAGAAATAACTCCTGAGCATTTCTTTATTAAATAGGATAGAGAGTGAATCAATGATAGTATTTTTTTCTTTTCGGGAAGGATAAAAATGCGTCCATCGTCTAATGGATAGGACAGAAGTCTTCTAAACTTCTGGTATAGGTTCAAATCCTATTGGACGTAATATATCTTAAAAAACTTAAGACTCTTTTGTACTTAAGAAAAAATTGATGTGTTTCTAATCTTCCTCCTAAAAATTTATACGTGGTAATACGAGAGAGAAGAGCCATAAAAAAGTTATTTAAACTTTTTTTGTGGCTCTTCCCGCATTACCACATAATCATATATTTATTTTTGTTCTTGAAGCAAAAAAAGTTCAGTATGTTCTTCAATGGCTTCCTTCAAAATAATTTCCGCTTGTTCCGTAAACACTTTAGTAGAACAAATAATTTCTGCAAACTTAGGTTTATTAGTTATTAAATACTCACGGAATTGAACAAGAAATTTTTTAACTTGTCCAATTTCTAGTATATCTGAATATCCATTAACTCCGGTATAAATAGTAGCTACTTGTTCTTCCACAGTCAAAGGAGCCGATTGAGATTGTTTAAGCAACTCACGTAATCGTTGACCCCTCGCTAATTGATTCTGAGTAGCTTTATCAAGATCAGAAGCGAATTGTGCAAAAGCTTCTAATTCTGCAAATTGAGCTAGTTCCAATTTTAATTTTCCGGCCACTTGTTTCATGGCTTTAATCTGAGCTGCAGATCCTACTCTGGATACAGAAATACCTACATTAATTGCAGGTCGAATTCCGGCATTGGATGAATCAGCTGATAAAAATGTTTGTCCGTCAGTAATAGAAATTACATTCGTAGGAATATAAGCCGAAACATCTCCGGCTTGGGTTTCAACTACAGGCAAAGCAGTCATGCTTCCCTCACCCAAATGAGAACTTAATTTAGCTGCTCTTTCCAAAAGGCGGGAATGCAAATAGAAAACATCTCCTGGATAAGCTTCTCGACCAGGTGGTCTTCTTAGTAAGAGAGACATTTGTCGATAAGCTTGTGCTTGCTTAGAAAGATCATCGTAAATAATTAAAGTATGTTGTTGACGATACATAGAGTATTCTGCTAAAGCTGCTCCTGTGTAAGGAGCCAGATACTGCAATGTTGCGGGAGAATTTGCAGTTTCTGCTACTACAATGGTATATTCCATAGCGCCTTGTTCTTCAAAGGTATTTACTACCTGAGCTACGGAAGATGCTTTCTGACCGATAGCTACATAGACACATATGACGTTTTGACCTTTTTGATTCAAAATAGTATCTGTAGCTACTGCTGTTTTACCGGTCTGTCTGTCACCAATAATTAATTCCCGCTGACCGCGTCCGATGGGAATCATGGAGTCAATAGCAATAAGACCTGTTTGCATAGGTTCATACACGGAACGTCTTGAAATAATACCTGGAGCAGGAGATTCAATTAGTCTGGATTCAGAAGCTGAGATTTGACCTTTACCATCAATAGGTTGAGCTAAAGCATTTACAACACGACCTAAATAAGCGTCACTTACCGGTATTTGAGCAATTTTACCCGTTGCTTTTACGGAACTGCCTTCCTGTATAGTCAATCCATCACCCATTAATACAGCTCCAACATTGTTTGATTCTAGATTCAAAGCAATTCCTACTGTACCATCTTCAAATTCTACTAATTCCCCTGCCATTACTTCGTTAAGACCATAAATACGGGCAATGCCATCTCCTACTTGGAGTACGGTACCAATATTAAAAACCCTCACTTCTTGATTATATTGCTCGATTTGTCGGAAAATAACACTGCTAATTTCCTCGGGTCGAATGTTTACCATTAGCGTTCGTTGATGAATTTCGGGGAATGAAACCTATGAAAAAAACTAATCGGTTGTGTTTTCTGCGGCCCTCACCAATAAGTCAATATGATAATCAATCATGCGTGATTGTAATTCGCTATTCAAACGAATGTTCAAAACTTCTAAAGCTCTTTCTAATGCAAGGCGAGAAACTTGTTGGCGAACTTGCTCAATCGCTCTTTGTTCCTCAAAGCGAATAGTAGCATTTTTAGAGTCTTCCAATCTTTTTGAATTTCCGTCAGCAGAATCTACCAAATCTTGCTTTTCTCCTTCCATCCGAGAGAGACCATTTATGCGAATCTCGTCTGCTTTTATTTTTGCTTGTTGCAAGCGAGTTCGAGCTTGTTTAAGCTTATCAGTAGCTTCTTCATACCGTTCCTCTGCATCGCGTATGGTACTCAAGATGGTTTGTTTACGATTATTCAATAAATTACTTAATGAAAGTGGATTATATATCTATAAATCTTGTAGATTAACAATCTCTTCCCAAACCGAACATGAATTTTTCGATTCATACGGCTTTCCTGCTCAATCTTTAACGAATAATATGATATATAAGATCCATTTTCTAAGACTGAGCCTGCCCTTTCTACTCAAAATTTGTTACGTTAAATTACCATGAATTTTTTGAAACTTATAATTTTTTATAAAGGGCTCTTATGGTCGAATCGTCAGTAAGGTTTTCCTCCCTTAATAAATAATCATCAATGTATTTGGGTTGCCAATCCAGTACCAAAAATCTCATTTGGTTATTCGTAGGAGATTATGATAATTCATTCAATATGAAGAATAAATTTAAGAATTATTTTGATATGAGTGTTATATACCAAATTAACCTCCAACCATGTTTTTTTGTAATACATTCCATACAAACATGGTGGGGAGAGAATACCCCAGTTGTACCTAGACTTCAAGCGGTTCAGCTTTAACCATTTCCACGGAATTCCCTAGTCGGTTAGTAAAAATTAAAAAAAAGTTATTTACTAATGTTACGAAATGCTGTAGTCCCTCCATAATTTGACCCAGGGGTAATTCGTTAGGGTTATGCACTTCCTTCCCATCGAAGTGCAGCTGAGTGATTCCAGCTATTTCATTTAGATATTCGACCCGCACACACTCCCTTTCCAGAGTAGACTAGTAGACCGAGCACCACACCTGAATTAATTAGATTTGTTTCTAGAAGGTTGGCATTCAAGCCAAACCCCCCAGCAGGGGGCCAATAACCCGGAATAATAACGAAATCAATCACATTTTTCATACTTTTCTCCCATTACAGGTTATTATCCAAGTTTACATAGTTTTTTCCTTATCCAGCCCTACCCACTAATTGATGATCCTATTGAAGATCATAGTCTTATATGAAAAATCTAAGGATTTTTGCTTGAGTTCCATCCATTTCACAAATAGGTTGTATAATACTTTGTTTGCTCCACCCTCCGCTACAAAAGTGATGAAAATACTTTATAAAAAAAAGGAATAGTAATAAAAAAAAGAGTAAAAGTTTTTTTACTTACTTGTGCTAGCCCCTCCTCGGAGAATTTGACCGAACAAATAAATGATTAGAGGAGAGGATTAATCATCAATAACCGAAGGTTAATAAAAAAAGGTATGAATTTTTCTTTTTTGCGTTTCCCGAACTAAACGAAAGGATTTGCAAATGGAAGTGCTAAAGCTACAACTAAACCATAGATGGTTAAAGCTTCCATAAAGGCTAAGCTTAGTAATAAGGTACCTCGAATTTTACCTTCAGCTTCTGGTTGTCTCGCAATACCTTCTACGGCTTGACCCGCAGCAGTGCCTTGACCAACACCTGGTCCAGTGGAAGCAAGACCCACAGCTAATCCAGCAGCAATAACGGAAGCAGCGGAAATCAAGGGGTTCATGGTAAATTCCTCCGACTAAGGTTGAAAAAGAGTATTATTAATAAGAACCTATTCTTCATTGCTAACTAAGAATTTTATTTTGAATCATAAAATTCTTATTCTAATTTGGTTAGTTAGTAACCCAAGATGTCTCTTATTAAGGTGGTAGTACCACTATCTAAGATATAAAAAATATTATTTATTACTTTTACCCAAATTAATTAGATATACATTTATTTGTTAATAATCAAAACATTATTTAAGGATTTACCGGTAAAGGCAAAAAAAAATGAATTTCACCAATAAATGGCAACTAATATTTCATAACTTTTCAATGAGGAGAGTTATATAAGCGAAACTACATTGCATAATATGTATAGTAACTCTTATTTCTTCATCTCCATCATCTAAAACCGAGAAATATTTCATTTTATTTCCAGATAAATTTTAATAAACTAACTCGAATTTCACTCAAATTTATTAAATTATTTAGTTATTCCCATATATACAACCCCTTATTCATAAACTTTTATTAAATTTTTATAAAACTGAAAGTTTAATAAAAGTTTGTATGGTTACTTCTACTAGTATACTCGACAGAATAAATTTCTGTTAAACTTTTAAATTTTGATATAGGAATGAGTTTTTATTATAAAATACAAAATTTTTTTAGGTTAAATTTCATACTTTTACCACATAGCAACAATTTTTGCATCTCGGGATTACTGTCCTAAAAAAGTTCCTTTATTTCCACGTAAGGATTACTCACATTTTATATTAATGATGCGAGTAATCCTCTTCTTTTTTATTTTACTCCTACTCTTACTCCTCCCAAGGAATAATTATTTACCCATTCGTTTAGTAAAAAAGACTATTGGATAATTGATGATGACCTTCTATGGATTCTCCTATATAAGCTGCGGCTAAAGTTGCAAAAATCAAGGCTTGAATAGCACTTGTAAATAATCCTAGAAACATCATAGGTATAGGAACTACTAGGGGTACTGGAGAAACAGGAACAGCAACTACCAATTCATCAGCTAATATATTTCCGAAGAGTCGAAAGCTAAGTGATAAAGGTTTAGTAAAATCTTCTAAGATATTGATTGGTAAAAGTATTGGGGTTGGCCGAATATACTTACCAAAATAACTTAGACCTTTTTTTTGAAGACCCGCATAGAAATATGCTACTGATGTAAGTAAGGCTAAGGCAACAGTAGTATTTATATCATTTGTGGGTGCAGCTGATTCTCCATTAGGTAATTCGAGGATTTTCCAAGGAAGAAGAGCACCTGACCAGTTAGAAACGAAAATGAATAGGAACATGGTTCCAATGAAAGGAACCCAAGGACGATATTCTTCTTCTCCTATTTGAGTTCTAGTCAAGTCTCGAATAAATTCTGGAACATATTCAACAAAATTTTGACTACCAGATGGAATAGTTTGTGGATTCCGAGCAGCCAGAGTAGCTGAACCTAATAAAATAGCAATTACTACCCAAGAGGTTATAAGTACTTGTCCATGAACTTGTAAACTACCTACTTGCCAATAAGAGTGTTGACCTGCTTCTACACCAGATACTTCATACAAATCCTGGAATGATATGAGAGATAGTACAATATGCGTGTTGCTCCTTCTGAGGATTAACTAGAAAATAAAAAAAAAAATAATTTTTTCTCCAAATATTTTACTTCTTGAGAGATTCCCGATCACTATGTATATATACATATAGAATATATCCCTTTCTACAAAAAAAGATATATTCTATGTATTTCAATAAAATTTTAGTATTAGAAAAAAAAATCTAGTATTTTTATAAAATTTTTAAGTTTGGAACTACTGCCTGACTATACAAAATTTTATAAAATTTTGTAATTAAATAATTAATCTTTCATATAACTTTTACGACCTTCACAAATTGCTGACGCCAATTTGTCTGAAATCCATCGAATTGAGGCTCTAGCATCATCATTAGCTGGAATTGGAATATCCGCAAGATCCGGATCACAATCTGTATCTACTAAGCAAATAGTTGGAATATTTAAAGTTATACATTCTTTAATAGCAATAGATTCTTCTCGTTGATCAACAATTGTTACAACATCGGGTAAACTTGCCATATATTCAATTCCACCTAGATACTTTTTAAGTTTAGCTAATTGTCCTTTCGAAATAGCTGCTTCTTTTTCTGGAAGTCTATCGAATCCTCCTGTCTTTTCTTTGTTCTCCAAATCTCTAAGTTTTTGGAGGCGCTTCTCCATAGTAGACCAATTGGTTAACATACCTCCAAGCCATTTCTTATTTACATAGTGACATCGAGCTTTAATAGCAGCCGATGCTGTTAAATCAGCTGCTTGATACTTTGTACCGACCATTGAAAATTGTTTCCCTTCACTCGCTACATTAGCTACTGAATCACAAGCTTCTGATAAAAAACGAGCAGTTCGAGTAAGATTTATAATATGAATACCTTTACGTTCTGCAAAAATATAAGGTGCCATCTTAGGATTCCATTTTCGAGCTTGATGACCAGAATGAACTCCAGCTTCCATCATTTCTTCCAAATTAATATTCCAATATTTTGGTTCCATTTCCCCTCTCATAAAAGAATTCCATGGACTATATGATAATATACTCGTATAAACTAAATTTATTAATAAATTTAATTCATTAAAATATTAAGGTTGTTCTGTCACAAATAGTAGTAGTAGTAGAAACCTATATAGTTTTGTTTGATTCTTCTTCGTCTAGATACACTTCCCCTTTATCAGTATCAGAATCGGATACTGATTCTCCCAACACTTCATGAATAGTTTCTTCAGTTACTTCATGAACAGTTTCCTCAGTTGCTTCATCCATAGTTTCTTCGGTTGCTTCACCAACAGTTTCCTCGGTTGCTCCACCAACAGTTTCTCCAGTTATTTCATGAACAGTTTCCCTGGTTGCTTCACCAACAGTTTCTCCGGTTGCTTCACGAATAGCCTCTCTGGTTGTTTCACCAATAGTTTCTTCATCAATAGTTTCTTCATCAATAGTTTCTTCATCAATAGTTTCTTCATCAATAGTTTCCCCATCAATAGTTTCTTCGGTAGGAAAAGAAGACAATTCCCTTTCTTCGTGTAGGAAAAGATTTCTAATTTTGTTAATAAAAAATTCGTTATTCTTCGTTTGCAAAGTTTTCAAATTCATTTCTTCCTTCCTTTTCTCAAAAGTTACTTGCAAATTTATTTCTTCACATCCAGTACCAGCGGGAATCATTCCACCAATAATTACATTTTCTTTTAAACCCCTCAACCAATCGATTCGACCTCGGATAGCAGCCCCGGCTAATACTCGGGTAGTCTCTCTGAAACTTGCTTCTGAAATAAAACTCTTAGTATTAAGAGATGCTTTTGTTATTCCTAATAGTATTGGTCTATAATAGATTTTTTTCCCCGAAGCAGAATTCACTCTTTGTGCTCGTGAAAGTTCAATCAATTCTCCGGGTGAAAAAACACTAGCCGTTCCATCTTCTAAAGTAATTATTTTTGATGTCATCTGTCGCACAATAATTTCTATATACTTATCAGATATTTGTACTCCATGGGATCGATAAATTTTTTGAATTTGATTAACCAGATTTACTTGACTCTGCTCCAGACTTATCCTAGCACTAAGGGAGAAACCCCAGGAATTTCCAAAAATCCATGTTATATCTTTCCTCCAGTCTCTATAACTATTTTTGAAATCTATGGATACTGGAGTAACTAGACGGGATTCCAACAATCGTTCAATCTTAATAAGATCCTGAGTAATATCCCCATATTTCAATTTTTCATGAAATAAGGTTAATAATGTAGTTCCCCCCGGAATAGGTTCTCCGCAATTAGTATGAATAATTCCTCCTTCACTGACCAAATAAGACTTAGTTAATCTAAGTACTAAATATTCCGTATGAATGGCTACAATTTGACGAGATTGAGAAAATTGTTCATCTATTAGTAAGGACCCCTTACAAATCAATTGTCCAAGATTAACTAATGAAAATGGATTTTTGCACGGGGAAAATGAAGATGGAAAACAACGATTTAGTAAATTATAAATAATATTCTTGCACAGAATCAAATGATACATTTTATTCTTTTCATCCAAGAAATACCAATGAGGTAATTGAGAAGTTTTCTTTGAATTGTCAATAGAGTAATATTCATTTGATAAAGTTCCATTGAGGGTTACCCAATGAGAAAAAGACGAAATTTTAGTGATACTAAGCAAATTCCCCAAAAGACCTAATTTATTCGACAGAGTTATTTGTATAAGATTCTCCTGAAAAGTTTCTTGGGCTGATAAAGCAGAATTTGCAGTAACTTTTTTCACCAATTTAGATTTCTTACCCTTCTTACTCCTACTCTTATTCGAAGATTTTAAAAACTTTGTTGAATTACCATAATTTTTTGAAGAAGCATCGGTCTCTAAATAAAGAATTTCCTTATTTTCTTCTAACAAATCAGAATATATATTAGAATATTTCATACCAGTCAATGAAGAGCTATGATTTAAATCATAATTTAAATCATTGGCGGACAAAATAAGAAAAGATGTATCTTCTTGATTTTCATACAAAGAATGAATAGTACCTTTGTGTTGACTGAATAAATAATTTTCATTATTTGAAAATAGGTTGGTGTAATGAACTTTGTTACTAAAAATATATTTTAAATCCGCCGTATCCCCATCACTTCCATCATCTAAGGGAGACTTATCCAAATTTAATTGAAGAAAATATTTGAAGGTTTTACTAATTCTTATTCCAATGAGAGAAATATAAACTTCTTTTTGGAAAGATTCTTCTTTTTCCCAATCCAATAATAAACGGGTTTGAACTAATTGAATATTTGTGTTACCGGTGGTTCGAACTTCTTCACCATCTTCATAAAAAATATATTTAACAGTTCCAACTTTTAAAGTCTTTTGTTCTCTTAGTAACTCTCGATGAAAGAATGTTGTTGATAATTTTGATTCACTAGTTATTGTATATTCTATTGCTGGTCTTACTAAAGCAAAAGGTCTTTCTTCCTTTCTTTCCTTCTTTTCCCTCATTTGCTTTACCCCCCTCATCATCCCCTTCTTCATAATATTCTTAACATTTCTTCCCTTTATTTGTTTTATCTGCTTTACCTCCCCAATTCTGCTCCTCTGCCTCTTCCCCTTCAATTGCTTCATCTGCTTCATCTGTTTCACTTGCTTCATTTGCTTCATCTGCTTTACCTGCTTCTTTCCCCCCAATTGCTTCATCTGCTTCATCTGCTTCATCTGCTTCACCTGCTTCACCTTCCTATTGTAACCCCTCACCTTCATCATTTTCTTCTTTTTCTTATGGAGTTGGACCCACTGGAGGTAAGTCCACCCATTGGATTTGAATCTATCAAAAAGTTTTTTTCCTGGTGGTACCAAAACGTCTTTCAGTTTAGATAAATTTCTCTTTTCTCCCAGATAAATTATATTTCCGGGCAAAATCCTTATTTCAATTAGTTCCTTTGCTATTTTTCGTACCTTGACCAATCCATTCACTTGGCTATAAATATTTGAAGTTACTCGTGCACCCACTCGAATAATATCATTGTTTTTTACTGAGATGGAGGATAAACTTGTATGTACGGTATGTACTTCTTCCGGAATTACAAAAAAATTACCCTTTCCAATTATCTTATGCCCCTTAATCACTTTTTCCGTTTCTTCATCCTTAACAATTTGGTTTCCCTTGCTAGTCGACCCGACTCTTATTGTACCATATTTAATAATTCCCGAAACTTTGGTTATGTATTTAGGATCATCTGAAAAGGCCAAAATTTCATTATTTTGTGAAACTTCATCTTCGGGTACCCCAGATACAAATTCAAGAGTAAAATTTTGTTTATAGTATGTGCTTGTATTTCGTCCCAATGATAAGGAAATCCTATCTTCTCCTCTTACGCCGCTTCTTTCTCTCGTTATGGAACCATGCAGAATGAAGGTGGAATAGTCCCAATTTTTCTTTTCAAATATGCCATGGTTATGATCAAACTCTGAATGATCGAAAGTTTGTTCGTCTTCCTCTAAAGAAGAATCAAATGATTCAAATTCTGTCTGATCTTCTTCTAAAGAAGAATCAAATGATTCAAATTCTGTCTGATCTTCTTCTAAAGAAGAATCAAATGATTCAAATTCTGTCTGATCTTCTTCTAAAGAAGAATCAAATGATTCAAATTCTGTCTGATCTTCTTCTAAAGAAGAATCAAATGATTCAAATTCTGTCTGATCTTCTTCTAAAGAAGAATCAAATGATTCAAATTCTGTCTGATCTTCTTCTAAAGAAGAATCGAGAAGTAATTCAATTTTTTTGGCCAAAGGATATTGAGCATTAATTTGATCCCCATCTTTGTAGAGTAAGAATTGTATCCCGCTCAAATTGTAGTATTGTCCCGATAAGATCCATATCAAACTTTTTTTAACTGATAAATTAATACTATTAACTAAATATTTAGCTAAATATGATGGCGTGGACTTGGGTTTGTTGTGAATTAGTGTTGCACCACAGTGCATTTCTCCATCTAGTTCAGAATAAATAATTTTTTCTATTTTTTCTTTAATCGGAAATACTGTAGTAGGAACTTCTGCAATAACTTGTTTTGATTCCACGCATTCATTGTTCTGAACTAAAATCAAACTTTGCGATGGAATAATCAAATCAAAAATTTCATTTTTATTCTGAATAGTGACGGGTAAATCGTTATCGCAAACCCAAGCAGGATATCCAAATTTGGTGCGTGTAGGATAAATCAGATTAACATCGAATTTTAAAATTCCAGTTAAAGGAGTTCGTACATACTGTGCAATAGTACCAGTGTATACTCCACCAGTATGAAAAGTTCTTAATGTTAGTTGAGTTCCCGGTTCCCCAATAGATTGACCTGCAATAATACCTACAGCTTCTCCTAATTCTACTAGGTAACCATGAGTAGGATTCCAACCGAAACATAATTGGCAAATCCAGAATATACTTTTGCAAGTCAAAGGAGATCGTATTAATATTGGTTGTGTTTGAAAAGCTATTAATTGATTGACAGGTTCAGCCCCAATATCCTGATTACGTGTAGCAATACATCTTGCATCTACATATACATTATCTGCTAAAACACGACCAATAAGTCCTGGTCCTGGTTGAACAAAAGTTTCTACTTCTTCATTTTCTACTTCTTCCTCATTTTCCATTTCTTCTTCATTTTCCATTTCTTTATCTTTAATTGGATTTACCAAAATACCTTGAATAGTCCCACAATCTTTTTTACGTACTACGATGTGTTGAACTACTTCAACTAGTCTACGCGTAAGGTACCCAGCATCTGCTGTTCTTATCGCAGTATCTACAACTCCTTTGCGAGCGCCGTAACAGGGTATTATATATTCTACTACAGACAATCCTTCACGAAAATTATTTCGAATCGGTAAATCAACGATTTCTCCTTGAGAATTTGACATTAATCCCCTCATACCAACTAATTGGTGAACTTGGGATATACTTCCTCGAGCCCCCGAAAAACACATCATATGTACTGGGTTCAGAGGATCAGTTACTCTAAAACTAGGAGTCATTTCTTGTTTCAAGAACTCACTCGTAGTATACCATGTTTCAACTAATTGACGTAATTTTTCTACTGTATCCAAACGTCCATAAGTAAATTCTTTCTCTTCATAATAATTTTCATGTTCTGCATCTTGTATAAGCCATTGTTTAGAAGGTGTTGTTAAAAGATCGTCAATGCTTAATGAAATAGATTCATAAGTAGCTTGTTTAAAACCTACAGTCTTGAATTGATCTAAGATATGTGCTGTATATACCACTCCGAAGTGGGTTATTAATCTGCTAATAAATCGTTTCATAGCAGTTTTATCCATCATTTTATTATAGAAGAGCAATTTACTAAGTTCCGTCGTCGTAAAAAAAACCCCTTTTTTTCTCATTGTAAGTGGGATTCGCTACCGATAAATATTCTTAAACTTTGTTAAGAGAAATTCCCAATTACAAATTTTTATAAGCAAATTTTCAATAACAAATGTATCTCAAAATCAATGGTGTTCTATCCTAAAAAGGAGTAATTTTTGAAAAGCCTTGCAAGGCAGCTTCTATTTGTTGATCAAAAATGATACGACCAGCAGTTGTACAAATGTATATACTAAGTTTTTTTTCTTCCCTATCTTTTCTGATTTGGAAATGTTCATATATTCGGTGAGAATTACCTAGAGGATCGTACTGAATCTCAATAGGTTCTTCCTGATCTTTGGAATTTAATATGCGTAAATTATCACTCACTGGCCAGCGAAGCCATAAAAAACTGTGTAAGTTAATTAGTTTCTGTGGTTTTGCCCTAAGTACATCATCATAACTATAAAAATAAGGTATTTGACGAAGAGAAGGGGATAGATTATATCTATTTCCGTAAATACCCCTATTAACTTCAATTGTTAGTGGATAAAGTCCGAGAAGCATATCCTGACTTGGTACACAAATAGGGTCCCCTGTAGCTGGAGATAAAAGATTGGTTTGAGAAAGCATGAGTAAACTAGCTTCTGCTTGAGCTTCCAAAGATAAAGGTAGATGTACAGCCATTTGATCTCCATCGAAGTCTGCATTGAACCCTGCACAAACCAATGGATGTAAACGGATGGCGCGCCCATCCGCCAAAATCGGTTCAAATGCTTGTATACCTAATCTGTGCAATGTAGGTGCTCGATTCAATAGTATGGGATGCCCATACATAACCTCTTGAAGTATTTTCCACAGAAAAGGCAATTTATTCTGGATCATCAATTTAGCAGCCCTCACGCTAGGAACAAGATTTCGTTCGATCAAATTGCGAATCATAAAAGGTTGAAAGAGCTCCATGGCTATCTCCTGGGGTAATCCGCATTGATGTAATGGAAGGGAAGGACCTACCACAATAACGGAACGAGCTGAATAATCAACTCGTTTTCCAAGTAAATTTTCACGAAATCTTCCTTCTTTGCCTTGAATTATATCCGAAAAAGATTTTAAAAGTCTTCCATTCAAATCTGTCATGGGTTCTTTACACATGCTATTATCAAAAAGTGAATCTACAGCTTCTTGAACCAATTTTTTCTGACAAACTATTACACCCTCCGGTGTAAATGCTCTTTTTTCCAGAAAATCAATAAGACCATTATTTCGAAAGATTATTCTTCGATAAAGTTCATTTATATCCGAACTAATTATTTCACCATCGTTTAATCGAATCATAGGTCTCAATTCGGGAGGAAGAACTGGTAATATTGATAGAACCATCCACTCTGGATTTGTTTTTGTTTGAATGAAAAATTTAATTAATTTGAAACGTCTAACCAAAAAATCTTTTCTTCTTTTGATTAGAAGGTCCTCTAAAATATCTCCAGTTGGTTTTTCGTTCACAAAAAATTTCCATTCTCTATGTATACCATCCTTAATATCTTTCAGCTTTAGATTCGCCAATAGTTTCTGGATAGCATCCCCCCCAGTAGCCATTTCCCTACCCATGAATTCATTAAATTCTGGGGAATAAGAGAAGGAATAAAAAAAGCAAGGAATGATCTCGTTCCAAAATTCATCTTCTTCATCATATTCAAATGAACTGGGTTTTAATCCGAATAAAGTGGGTTTGTTAGTGACAGGCCCAGCAAAAAAATGATTGGGATAGGTTATTATCCAGAATTTCCCCCCCCCAGAATCGGACATGAAAGTTTTCTTTCATCCGGCTCAAGTAGCTGTAAAACAACCTTGAAAATTCATTATTTTTTAGACATTCCGGGTTGTCTTCCCCTGGCTAGTAATGAATAGCTACTCATTACTCAAGTTATATTTAGTTTAAACTAATCCATGTTTTATTACATTACATTAAATTCGTTATTTAATATTTATGAGTAGTCTTATCTCCCACGAGTGATATATCTTTTTACAAAGGTACCTTCCGATTGATTAAACCGAAACTCATAAGGTTTTTTCTCGTTTGTATTCTGATTCATCTTACCTGATCCTTTAGGTTTTTGCTCCACTCCGATGGTTACAATGCTATTCATTTAAAGTATATATGCGATGGATATACTTTATAGCCATATATTTTGCTTATCAAAAATATTATTTTCTTTACCTAATTATATTTATTTGGCGGATAAGAAAAACATTTTTTCCTAACGAAGTCTAATCGACTCGTAACATAGTATAATTGAGTATACACATGTTACAAAAACCCTAGATAAATTCTCTTAGCATTTATTATAATTGCTTACTAATGACTCTGGGCTTCGTGCCACTCTTTCCGAGAGACGTGTCAGAGCTAGAGGCATCTATATGAAAAATGAGATGGGATTACAGTTCTTACTTCAATCCGTATAATCAGAACCTGAAATCGAGTCACACATCGCAGTATGCTAGGTTTTCCAATTCCTGGAGAGGCTTGGATAAAATAGTTGCAATATAACTAGGAATGTTTCTTGAATACCATACATGAGTTACTGCACATGCTAATCTAATATACCCCATTCGATATCTTCGAACTCGAGATTCTACAAATTCTACTCCGCATTCTTTACAAAAATTTGAGTCTTCTTCTTCTTCTTCTTCTTCTTCAACCTGCTTTTTGTACTTCCCACAAGCACATACTCCAGTTTGAATGGGTCCAAATATCTTTTCAGAAAATATTCCATCTTTTTCTGGTCTATTATCGCCAAAAGAAAAAGTGTCAGGTTGAGTTACCTCTCCAACTATTTCTCCAGTAGGTAGAATCCTCTCTGCCCAGGCGCGAATCTGTTCAGGAGAAGCCAATCCAATGCGAAAAAATTGATGTTTATTCTTCATGTTAAATCTCCACGTTAAACCATAAATTTTAGGTTTCTCTCATTATTTATATAGTATCACAATTCTTTATAATCTATTATTAAATCTTTTTTCACAACAGCATGATCTAAATTCAGGGCTAAACATCGCAATTCTCTAGCGAGCAATCGAAAAGATTCTGGAGTAGTTTCAGGTTTATCCACCGGCTCTCCAGCCACAATGTTATTAATTATTTTTTGACGAGCCTGAATATGATCAGACTTAATGGTAAGCATTTCTTGCAAAATGTAAGAAGCGCCAAAACCTTCTAAAGCCCAAACTTCCATCTCTCCCACTCGCTGTCCTCCCATTCTGGATCTTCCTTTAAGGGGTTGTTGGGTAACAAGCGAGTAAGGTCCACTGGAGCGTGCATGAATTTTATCATCAACTTGATGAATCAATTTTAACATATAAGCCTTTCCTATTGTAATAGGTTGTTGAAAGATTTCTCCTGTTCTTCCATCAATTAAGAGGCTTTTACCAGGATTATCAAGTTCAAATAACCATGGATTAGTTGTTTGTCCACCAGCCTTATTAAGTTCAGAAAATACTAGCTTTCTCGAAGCTTCTCGTTCATATCTCTCATCAAAAGGTATTACTCTGTAATGTCTTTTTAAAAAGCCTCCTGCTAGGCCAAGCAAACATTCGAAGATTTGTCCTACATTCATTCGTGAAGGCACCCCTAAAGGACTTAGTATCATCTCGATAGGTGTTCCATCCTGCAAATAAGGCATATCTTCTCTGGGTAAAATTTTTGAAATAATACCCTTATTACCATGTCTTCCAGCCACTTTATCACCCACTTTTATTTCTCGCTTCTGTAAAATATATACATAGATAAAATTTCTATACTGATTATCGTCTTCCGGATAAACCGATCTGACATCAATAACTTGACCTTTCCCACCTGGAGGTACTTTTAGACATGTTTCCCTCGTAGCAGTTATGTCAATACCAAATATAGCTTGTAGTAAATTTCCTTCCGGAATTTTCAATGATTCTTCCGGATCTCGAGGTGTTAGTTTACCCACAAGAACATCCCCTGTTTCTACCCAAGATCCTGGTAATGCGAGGCCATTCTCATCTAAATGACGAAGGAAATAATCATCCAAATGAGGTATTTCTCTAGTAAGTATTTCAGGACCATTAAGTGTTATACGAGCTTCAACTTCATATTTTTCAATATGAATGGATGTAAAAACATTTTCATATATTAGGCACTCATTTATAAGTACTGCGTCTTCAAAATTGTATCCTTCCCATGGCATATATGCGACTAATATATTTTTTCCCGAAGCCGGTTCTCCTCCTTCCGTAGCTGCCCCATCCGCTAAAATTTGTCCTTCCTTTAGGTATTCACCCAAATTAACCCGAGGTTTTTGGTGCATACAAGTATTGTTATTAGAACGTTGATACGTAATCAATTTTGTGTTTATTGTCCCTCCACCATTAACCAATAAAGTTATTTCTTTACCATCAACATAATCAACTTTTCCGCCTTGTTCAGCTATAATTACACTTCCTGAATCTGAGGCTGCTTGACCTTCCAATCCTGTTCCTACGATGCACCTCTCTGGTTCAAAAAGTGGAACAGCCTGACGTTGCATATTAGAACCCATTAAAGCACGATTTGCGTCGTTGTGTTCAAAAGAGGGAATGAGACAAACTCCAACAGAAAAATATTGTAAAGGTGATATAATTCGTAATTTTATTCGATCCCATGAAGTGGTCAAAAATTCTTGCTGTAATTGAGCCACAGTAAATATTTCTTTATTTTCATCTTCCTCAGGAGATACTGCTAAACAAGCTTCTGTAGCTATTCGAAAGTATTCTTCTGCTGAAACATCAGTTATATCTTGATTCTGCTCTTCAAACAATATTTCATCATATTCTTTGTGGAGAGTACTCTGTAGAAATCCCCAATGATCAATACTTGCATAGATAGCCATTGATGAAATAAGTCCAGCATTCATGCCTTCGGATGTTTCAATAGGGCAAATACGCCCATAAATACTAGGATGAATATCTCGTGCCTTTATACTGGCAATTCGTTTTGTTAATCCTCCAGGGCCCAAAGAACTGAATCTTCGTTTATGAATTACTTGCGTCAATGGATTAGTTTGATCCAGGAATTGCGACAGGGGATACGAACCAAAAAATTCTTTAAAAGTTCTTAATAATGGATCCGAAGTTACTAAACTTCCAATAGTTGGTACACGCTTACGTCGAGTTAACCTGTTTATTCTTCTATGCACCAAATCTCCCAGACGTTCTAATGCTAATTTAAATCGATTCTGTAAGAAATCTGCTACAGAACGAATACGCTTATTTTTAAGGTGATCCACATCATCAAGGGTACCCACTCCAATTCGAAGTTTGATTGAATAATCTATAGCAGCTAACACATCTTTTGGTAATAAAAAAATTTCATCTTTAGGTACATTAAGATTAAGTTTTTTGTTAATATTAAATCTACCTATTCTTCCTAGTTCAAATTTTGGTTCAAAAAATTCTTTTTTTAATTCTTCAAAAATATCATAAGATTCCACATCTTCTTCATCTGTTGTACCAAATATTTGTTCATAAAGTTCTGATACGGCATTTTCTTTCCATTCAATATTTTCTTCATCCTTTGCTTCTTGAATAATATCGCTCATGACTTCGGGATAATGAACAGTGTCTAATATTTTTTCCTCATTCAGGCCCATAGCCAATAATAAAAGTAAAATAGAAACTTTATGTTTCTTGTCTATACGAAACCATATCCTATTATTTGCATCAAGTTCTAATTGTAATCTTTCCCCCCAATTTGAAATTATAGTTGCAGTATATGTAGTAATTTCCCCCGAGTCTGGATCTTTTTCCGATTTATAATAAATACCGGGACTTCGTAACATTTGATTAATGATAACCCTAGCAATTCCATTTATTACAAAAGTACCTTGGGAACTCATTAAAGGAATATTTCCAATAAATACAGTTTGTTCTTTTACTTTTCCCTTCTTTCTTTGAGTTAATCGAGCCGGTACATACGATTTGCAAGAATTCGTAATAATTGATTCATATAGTGAATCCCCTTCTTTTACTGAGGGTTCCAATAAGTAATATTTCTCACCAAATAATTGAAATTCAAATTCTTGATCTGTATCCTCAATTTTTGGAAAATTATCTAGTTCCTCCACTATTCCCTGATTAATAAAACGATGAAATGCTTCTAATTGTATTTTTCGAAAATCAGGAAGTACATATATATCCTCATTTTGTTCTAAATCTATTTTCATCTTTATACACCGGCTACGGTATCTTTAACTAAACATTCATTCATTAAACGTTTGTATTTTTATTTTCTCCCACTTTGAAAGGAAAAGATATTTAATAACTGACAAGATTATCAACTTAATATTCTATTGTATACTCACCAATATATAAGACAAATTACTTACTATTCTATTGTATATTTATATTTAACAATATATACAATACGAATTACTACTGTATCATATACGTATATTTTCCGATATGGAAGGACCACCGTCCTCCTCGTAAGACCATAAATACGAGATGTAAAAACTTGATTAAACCATTATTTTATTATATAATAATTTATATATGTATTGCAAAATATTTAAATTCGGATTTCAGTTTTATATAGTTCAATCATTACTTGTAGGCGGCATGGCCAAGCGGTAAGGCAGAGGATTGCAAATTCTCCATCCCCGGTTCAAATCCAGGTGTCGCCTATTAAAAGTTTGGGTTGGTTTTCACGCTAATCAAAAATATAAATTGGGTTGGCTATCCTACGAAAGTATTATCTCCAAATACAAAATGTGCTGCTCTATACTATAGCCTATTACGCTGTTTGTATTCTAATTTATAATTTCCTTTGGATAGACAACCCTACATTAAGGATAATTAAAATTTTGAATAAAAGCAAGTAGTTTTTTTATTTGTTTATCGTACCGGTAACTCTTAACAAAATTTTTTTAGATTGCAATTCCTCAAATTTATGAATTACTATCTTTTTTTCTCAATCCAGTCTCGTTTACACTTGGTAGTATCGGGCGGGGGTTCCTCATACTACGAATAATTGAATTAAATATAATATATTTATCTACATTTCCATATCGGGAGTGTATGATATACATGTATTCATACAAAGTATTATATATATATATATATAAATGTATATACATTTTATCAACCTGTTCCAAGAATAATAAGGAGGATTTACGTGGACATAGTCAATATTGCTTGGGCTGCTTTGATGGTAGTTTCTACATTTTCTCTTACACTTGTAGTCTGGGGGAGGAGTGGACTGTAGTTCCCACTCCTAATAAATCAATTAGTTAAATCATTCAATGATTTAACTAATTGATTTTATTGATGGAAAGTATTTTATAATTCAATTTGCTTCTCACGCTTATTCCCCTTTTCGTAAGGAATATGTACGGTATAATAAATTCCTTCCCATTTTTTGCAAGGAATTCTGCTTCTCATTCTCGATTCAAAGTTTTTATAGATCAATCTATTCCCAAAGTCAAAAATTTTTTTTCTCTTCTGAGATGAGTAGTCTCTATTCCCAGAAGATAATCCGGTTACATTGCTTCCAACACTACGTAAATATAGACTTTCTGCAATGGAAGAGATAGCAGTTCCACTTAAAAGCATTTGAGATAGTAGAAGAATGGGATCCAAACGCCAACCCTGAAAAATGGGAATTCCTCCGCATGATAATCCGATGGAAGAAAAGAAAAAATCATAATATTGGAATAGGTTGGTCCCACTACGTGCTGAATCCACCCCCCCGAAAAACCATATATGATATTTTTATTTCTTTATGGCTTAAGCAAAAAAAATGATGTAATAACATATTTTTCACCCTGAATTCAAGTGAGTTTTCAAATAACTTCCCGAATTGTCTTTGACCCAATCAAGAAAATTTACTTATTTATTTATTTATCCACCCATCCATTTATTTAATCTTACCCAAAAGATTGGATTTATCTTATATGTACCTCCCACATTTATTTGTAGAAAATAAAATTATTAGGCTCTTCACCATTAGGCTCATGGTACACTCCGTTGGTTCCATTGTTTCCCTCTCCTCCAGAGTGGGGGAGGAAACCCCAAGAATACATAGTAAAATAAGGAAGTTTTTTATTCCTTCCTTTTTCTATTCCTTCCTATTGATTGAACGATTCTCATAGAATAAAATTTTAGTTAAATATGTTTTCGGAGTAACTTAATAAATTAATTTATGTTAGCCATAGATTTATCCATTTCTTCCTTATGGAGAATAAAAAATTGATCCTTTTCAAGTTTCATATTAATCATTTTTAGTTAATACGTTGAGGTTTCTATCCATCGGAGAACCTACTCTGGGTACATTCAAAATCACACCTCTAGATACATTGGGTTCCCTTTTTCCAAGGGCGTATAAAGTTATACCCACCGATATTAGTCCTATTCCTACCGAAGTACTAGGACCTAGTTCCATATAAATCATATTATGGTATGGAAAGCATATGATAAAAGACGATATTCAGTAGAATATACTGTTGGTATAATACCAGTCTGTTCAATATAATTTTACATTATCCCGTTAGAATAAATTAGGTAAAATTATTTCATCATTGTTTCTTTCTTCCTTCTCTCCCATTCACCACAAGTAAATGCTCAATTTTCTTTTTAATAATTAATTGTTTTGACTAGCTGTTTGTACGTAAAGGATGAGTGAAAAAGCAGTAGGAATTAAAATGAACAGTGCAGTAGCAATGAATGCAAGGATATTTACTTCCATATTATTATTATTATTATTATTATCATTATTATCATTATTATCATCATTATCATTATTATACCATTCTTCCCTGCTCATAGGAAGAACTAGTAAATTCATTTAATAAAAATGACAATTTTTTTTTTCTAAAAATTCGTAATGAATAAATTGATTAAATCTTTTGAAATGTTGGGAATCCAATCAATTTATTCAATTGAATAATAAACCCAAGTTTTTTAAACCCTAAATTTGTTTGGATCCGGTTATCCTTCAGTATCAAATGAATAGTATAACACAAAAGAAAATTTGATCTGTATAATCTTTATCCTGTAATGGGAGGAAGATCCTATTGTGGAAAAACACTAATTATAATTATAATTTTTTATTTAATGGTCCACCCCATTCGTGGAATTCTGATGCCCTGAAGAGGACTCGAACCTCCATGCTTTGTAGCACGAGATTTTGAATCTCGCGTGTCTACCATTTCACCATCAAGGCTTTCTAATACTATAATATTATTTTACTGGGGACAACAGATATATGAACTAATTATTTTGGCAGACTATTCAAAAAAAAATTAAGATTAAAATAATGATTTGAATTTAATCCAATTGCTTCATTTACCTTATTCTACGATACATTGTATCTTATATAAATCTAAGGTAGGTTTAGTAATGTTAGTTTAATAAAATATGAAATGAGGTTTAATACAAATATAAATGAGTGATAGTCATAGGATTATATCATAATATAATCTGAATTTGAGTATTCTACTTGTTTTAATGCGAGGGAATGTTCCAATTTTTTATTCATTTGTATTTGATTCTACTTTCCACTAATTAAAAGAAGAGGAGCTTCGTAATCTTCATCCTATTATATTCCAATTGTACCCCTAATATATATAAAATTTAACTATTTATCGTCTCACTCACGTTTAAACCTATTCTCATTGTTATACAAATTTATTACTTTCATTACCACCCCCCCCGCTAAATCTTCTATTTAGCTTCTATTCAGCTTCCACTCAGCTTCTATTTAGCTTCCATTCAGCTTCCATTCAGCTTCTATTTAGAAGGTCTTACTATGTAATATGTTTCTTAGTTCTGATAAATAAGGATTAGATGGATAATCTTCATGAACTTCAATGAATAGATAATCCTTATGAGTTTCATTAAGTTGGGTAGGTCCACAAACAAAAGAAAATGGTGTAATACCAGTAAAATAATACCAATGGTATAATATAAAAAAAATAAATAATATATATATTTATTTATCATGGATGAAATGCAATAAAGCATTCCTCTAGGAGGGTCTAAGTTGATGGACTTGATGTTAAACAAATCTGAACAACTTAAGAATAGGAATAAATTTAATATTATTTTTAAATGAACTCATAATAAGTTGTTTCATCTTATTATAAGTCCATTCTCAGATTCTTCTACAGAATAAAAACCAAATTTTGAAGTTGATCGATAGATTTATTTATATTATAAGATTAATAAACTGCTAATGAAACGACTTGAAAAAATAGAATTCTGAGCCATAGTAATGATTGGATTTACTGCTAATCCCAATATGGTAGATGCTATTACACGTATCATCATACTAAGTTCAATAACATTTTTTGATGTTAAAAAATATGAAGAATTTATATAATTTGTTATATAAGGAGTTACTTCCTCGTTTCGTTTAGTTACTAACAACTTAATAATTTTTAAATAGTAGTATATCGAAATGACACTTGTGAAGAGCCCTATTGAAACTAATGAATGTGGACCCGCTTGCCATCCGCACCAAAATAGGTAAAGTTTTCCAAAAAAACCTGATAGCGGGGGAACACCTCCTAGAGATAATAGACACGAGGCAAGACAAGAAGCCAGTAAAGGATCTTTTAGATATAATCCTGCATAATCTCGAATGTTATCCGTTCCTGTGCGCGAACTGAATAATATAATACAAGCGAAGGTTCCTAGATTCATAAAAATGTAGAACAGCATGTAAGTGACCACGCTTGTATATCCATTTGAGTTTCCAGCAATTATTCCAATCATAATATATCCAATTTGACTTATTGAAGAATATGCAAGCATACGTTTCATGCTTGTCTGAGTAATTGCAATAAAATTGCCTAGTATCATACTAGAAATAGCTAGTATTTCCAGAACTGAATGCCACTCGTTTGATGATAAGGGAAAAACAATATTTAAAATTCGAATAGCTAAAGCTGAAACTGCTACTTTTGAAACGACAGAAAGAAAAGCAACGACTGGAGTTGGGGAGTCAGAGTCGAAAAGGAGATTACTCATTCTTTCCTCTCATTCAAAACCGTGCATGAAACTTTTATCTCACACGGCTCCTGAGTAGTATAAATAGTAAAAAAAAAATTATTTATTTTTTTTATTACCCTCCTCGCGTATGCACAAAAAAAATGTAATTTATGAATGCTAGATATAATTACAAATTCTCAACTTTTCGAGGAATCCCTTATCAGTGGTTCTTATAGTAGAATACTCACTTGTTAAAATTTCGGTTCGGGACGAACAAGAAAACCATCTAATTTTATTTGTTCTCAATAGCCACGAATTATTATCTTAGGGTGATCTTCCACTTGACGAATGCCCTTCTTGTACACCCGTAGTTTTTGAAGGATGAAAAACTACTTAGTAGCATCTGCATAATTTTTTTGAATTTTACACTTTTTCCTCGTCAAAACTACCCGTAATAACTGACTTGCAAAAATTTTTATTCAGAAAATATTAATTGCTTTTTACTTTGCTTTACCCGGGTTATCCCGACAAAAGTATTACAAGAACCTTAGGTAAAAGTTATGTGTCAATCCGAGTTGGAATAACAGTTTTTTTTATTTTACATGTCTAGAGATTCCTCTCATGCTTAAAAGAAAAAATAAAAAAATATTTAGTTTTTTTTATAAGTCAAAAGAATTGTTGAACAAATCGCACTCCTTCATATACGTCGGGAGTCCATTGATGAAAAGGAACTAAAGAAAGCTTAAATCCAATTCCTACCATTGTGCATATAGGTGCAATCGAAGTTCCTGGAGAGTTATACATTTGTGTACTTATAAGTCCTTTCGCTATTTCTTGAAGTTGAGTTTGCCCCCCGGATAAACCATATAGCCAGGAAAAACCATAAGCCAAAATAGAAGAACTTGTTCCACCCATAAGTAAGTATTTCATAGTTGCTTCATTAGATCTTACATCTCTTTTTGTATATCCAGATAATAGATAAGAACATAGACTTAAGCATTCCAGAGACACAAAGATAGTTACTGGATCATTAGCACCACATAGAAACGTTGCTCCCAAGGTAGCTGTTAGTATGAATGACAAAAACTCTGTTATAGCCATTTCTGTACATTGAATATAATCCACGGATAAGGGAACACATAGTACTGAGCATAGTAGAATCAAAAATTGAAATATTTTGTTAAAAGTGTTTATTTGGAAACTACCCATGAAGGTAATAATAGGTTCTTCTTCCCACTGAAAGAATAAAACTGTTATGCTTGTTACTAAACCTGAAAAGGGAATTATATATAACCAAGGCGTATCTTTTTTTCCATAGATTGAATCCACTATTAGAAGAATAACTAAACTAAGAATTAGAATACATTCGGGTAAAATACTATTTCCATATAGGATGTATAAATCAGAATCTAAATTCATAAAAAAGTGTGATTATCAACAAAGTATTGATCTTGTATATAATATGCCAAATAGGGGATATTTTTTTGTTTAAAATACAGTGATTCAACAAAAACTCAATATTTCAATTTTTTTTTTATTTTATCATGTCAAAAAAAATTAAATACTTTCTACAATAGTAGTATGAATTGAGTAAATAATCTGTCTATTCACTATGTAAGCCTCTCAAAAAAATTAAAAAAAAAGTGGGCTTACATAGTTTTTATTAGTTTTAAGTAATCAATTTAGATTTGGAGATTAGCGAAGATGTGCAAAAGCTCTATTGGCTTCTGCCATTTTATGAGTTTCCTCCCTTTTACGTATAGCATTACCACTATTTTCGGCAGCATCCATTAATTCAGAACTTGATTTAGAAGCTATATTTCGACCCGGCCGTTTCCGGGATGCCTCTAATAACCAACGAATAGCAAGTGCTTTTCCTTGTGTAGATTCAATCTCAGTAGGGACTCGATAGGTAGATCCACCTACACGTCTAGTTTCTATTGTTACGTTAGGAGTTACTTGGCGTATTGCCTGGCGTAAAATGAATAGTGGATTATATTTGGTTTCCCGTCTAATATTCATCATGGCATTATAAAGAATTCGATAAGCCAATGATTTTTTTCCGTGTTTAAGAATACGGTTGACCAACATGTTAACTAATCTATTACGATAAATTGGATCAGCTTTTGTATCATCCCGGCGTGACATGATTGTAAAACAAAGTTTTGTAATTTTATTAAAAGCTATTAAAGATTAAGAATTTATTTTGGCTTTTTCACTCCGTATTGTAGGGTGGATCCCGCTGCTATTCGTGGATAAGAAGATCCTCCTCCAAACCGTACATACGATTTTTACCGAATACGGCTTTCCACTTCGTTATACACAATGAATTATAATTCATTCATATAATTCATTCATATAATAAAGCTTACTCACTTCTAATTGATTGAGTATCCGTTTCCTCGATTCTGTGCATTAGACTGCGATTGGAAATCCTGCATTCCATGTATCAGGACAAGAATATCCTTAGGTTTATAATAAAGAGTGTTCAATTAAAAAAAAAATAAATGAGTGATTCATTAAATCATTGCTGTTCCACCCCAACCCGTTCTAAAAAAGGTAAAGGTTTTCTCAATTTTTGACACAGACGAAGTCGGGAAAACTTCTCGAATAGTATAATATTAATAAACCTTAGACATATAATAAATTTTTAATAAATTCCATTATTTTCATTTTGTACTAGCTCGCTACAGTCCCTCGTAAAACTTTCGTTTTTTTTTAACGGGTTAGCTATATATTTTACATGTTCCCAGCAATTTGCATGGCATCATTAGTAGGAAAAATGATACAAGTCCTAGATAATGATATACAACGCACTAGAACGCCCTTGTTGACGATTCTTAACCCCTACAGCATCCAGGGTTCCCCGAACAATATGATATCTTACACCTGGTAAATCTTTAACCCTTCCTCCTCTTACTAATACTACTGAATGTTCTTGCGAATTATGGCCAATACCCGGTATATAAGCAGTAATTTCAAATCCAGAGGTTAATCGTACTCTAGCAACTTTTCGTAAAGCGGAGTTTGGTTTTTTGGGGGTCGTGGTGGGAAAGTCGACGAATAAGTTTCCTTTACTGTCACTCTACAAAACCGTACGTGAAATTTTAACTTCATACGGCTCCTCGTTCAATTCTTCAAATTAAATGAATTAATAAAATTAAATAATTTCTTTTAATATTTCTATATAACCCTCATGTACAACAGAAATAATTCTTGTGTTGTGGAGTTAAAAACGAATTGAAATTTTTCTATAAGTTGTTTATCTTATTGGGTAGAAAAAAATGTATAAAAGAATTGTATTTTGTATTAAATAATTGTATTTTTAGACTCGTTTGTAAATAAATTAGATTTTTGTTTGAACCCGATACAGATAAATCCTAATTTGGTCTAAATGAATAAGTTTTTTTACTCCCTGCTTCAAAGAGTTAATAAAATTCAATATTAACTTATTATTTTATGTTTAATACTTTACTATATGTAGTTTCAGATATTACTCCCTTCAATAACAAAGTTAATAGAATTGACGGGTTAATGTGAGCTTATCCATGCAGTTACGCACTATTCAAATAGGAATCAATTCTCATGAAAAATTTGGTTTGGCTTTCGTGCTTTGGTTGGTTGTCATGCGTCGTCCAAGATAATTTGATGACCCACGTTGGAGTAATATCTATATTAGATATGATCCGATTGACTGCGTAGG